TGCGGGGATAAGCGGGAAATAGCAGAAGCAGAGAACCGAGAAGTTCTATATAGGTTCTATTGTATTATATCCCTCTACGCACTCTGCTTTACCTTGTTCACACGAATTCAAAAAATTATTGCTGATTCATGAAACTTTTAGTAAGAGTTAGTCAATAACAAGAATGGTCAGGGAGTTCTTAACCTCCCCACATGACTGTAGGGTATCCCTCATATGGTAAGCCATTAATATGTATAAAATAATTTATAACAAACTTTTTTTTTGGTCGAGTCGCACTCCCTCATATACATCAGGAGTCCACTGGTGAAACGGAACCAACGGAGGCTTGAAACCCATTCCTACCACAATACACGTGATGGAGATATAAATTCCAATAGAATGATACATTTGGGTAGATACAAGCCCAGCCACTATATCATCGAGTTGAATATTTCCACCAGATAATCCGTATAGTAGGGAAAACCCATAGGCTAGGATGGATGAACTTGCCCCCCCCATTAGTAGAAACTTCATGGTCGCCTCATTAGATCTTATATCTCTTTTCGTGTATCCGGATAATAAGTAAGAAGATAGGCTCAGACACTCTAAAGCTACAAAAATAGTTATTGAATCATCTGCACGACATGGAAACATTCCCCCTAAACCCGCAGTTGATATAAATAACGAAAATTCTGTCAAAGCTGTTTTTGTACATCGTACGTAATCAATTGATGATAGAACAGATAATAATGGACAGATCAAAAGAAGTAGTCTGAAAATATTGTTGAAGGTGTTGATCTGGGGACTTCCATAAGCAATTGAAACAGATTTGGTTTCCCACTGACAGAAAAGAAGTACTATGCTAGTAACTAAGGATGTTAGTGAGATTCGATGAAGCAGAAGTGTATCTTTTCCTTTGGATATTAAATCTACAATAACAATTGTTATTAACCCCAAAATTATGCTACATTCTGGAAGAATCAACGAATTACAGTGGTGGAAGAAAAAAGGGGGGTCAATACTGTTCATAGTGCAAAGAAGGTTAATACTTAAAAATAGAGTAATTATTATGGTACTTTATATGGAAAATTCAGTGAAAAAGTCAATAATTTGTTAAAACTCTTCTGTATCCTGCGAAAACAACCCATGAAATCTAAATTTTTAGATTTGATCGATAAATTAGTAATGTCTAGATAATGGAATGGGGGAAGGGCAAATATTTATCTAGGGATACTTCAATAGTTAGAAATTCTATCTCGTTAGTGCTTTTTCTTTATTCCACGTTTCTACTACTTACTTAACCATTACTTATCTAGATGTCCCTGCCATGTTTCGACATGAACCATGCAACGATCCATAATTGGGGGTTTCAATCCACAAATGAAATAAAATTTTGTGGATTGAAAGTAAAACCTGAAACTACCGGAGATGAGCAAAAGCTTTATTAGCTTCAGCCATCTTATGAGTTTCCTCCTTCTTACGCACAGCACTACCCTGATTTCTAGCAGCATCCATTAATTCATCACTCGATCTTAAAGCCATACTTCGACCTGAACGTTTTCGGCACGCGAGCAATAACCATCGGATAGCCAAAGCTTTTCCTTCTGTAGGTAGTACTTCGACGGGAACTCGATACGTCGATCCACCTACACGTTTGGATTCTGTTACTATATCGGGAGTTACTCTACGTATAGCTTGTCGCAGAACAGACAGTGGATTTATATTCGTCTTTTACTTGATCCGCTTCATAGCCCGATAAAAAATATGATAAGCTAAAGATTTTTTGCCATCTCTGAGTATGCGGTCGACCAACATATTAACCAATCTATTACGATAAATTGGATCCGATTCTATATTTACCTTTCTGTTCACTACATTGCTCCGATCAAATATGAGTTTGCAGATGCGTCAGATTTCAATCGTATCTCAACGATATCTTACAAAATTATTTTGGCTTTTTTACTCCATATTGTGAGGTGGATCCACCGGCTAGTCGTGGATCTCCCCCCAAACTGCACGTACAATTTTCACCGAATGCAGCTTTCCATACGATTCAATAAATGTAGTGAAGTAATTTTGAATTACTACGATAAATCCCAATTACTCATTAAACATTGAGTATCCGTTTTCCCGCCTATCATACTAATAATAATAAATTTTGGAGGGATAAAATCTCGCATTTCGTTGATCTTACTAAAGATGTCCATGGGTTCATTGATCCAATTATCCGATGTTTATACGATATCTAACGAATTTTTGTAGTTGTAATCTTAACCCGCTCCAAGAAAGGAAAGACATTAGTCGCTTTTGTGAATAGAGTCCGGGCAAGACTCAATCAACTGGAAAATAAAACCCTAGACAACATTTTGTTTTATACAAACAGATAATTAAGAAAAAATCTTTGTAATGGCAGGCTTCGTTCCCCTGGCGGTATTCCCATCATCGGGTCAGCTATACGTGTCACATATCAGAACAAATGATATGGAATCTTTGCGATAATACAAGTTATGACGATGTTCTGCGACGCACTAGAACGCCCTTTTTTACGATCCTTCACCCCTACAGCATCTAGGGTTCCTCTAACGATATGATATCTCACACCGGGTAAATCCTTGACCCTTCCGCCTCTCACGAGAACTACAGAATGTTCTTGCAAATTGTGGCCAGTGCCCGGTATATAAGCCGTTACCTCGAACTCGGAGGTTAATCGAACTCTGGCGACTTTACGTAGGGCAGAGTTAGGTTTTTTCGGTGTAGTTGTGGAATAGTTGACAGATGTATTTGCTTCACCGTCACTCTACAAAACCGTACGTGAGATTACCATCTCATACGGCTCCTCATCATTCAATCAAGATTAGTAATCAATTTTTTTTTTTTTTTTTATATTACTCCCTTATGTTATTTTGTATCTCAATCGGAGAAACATTAATTTGCTAATTAACTACACAGATCTTCTAATGGGATCTTGCTTCGCTTACACTCGGATAATTGGAAATAGATTTAATACAAAGTAGATTGACGGGTTGATATAAGCTTATCCATGTTATTAATCACCGTTCGAAGGGGAAGAAGAAGGAATCCATTCTGAATCTGATAAAAAAAAAAAAAAAAGATATATATATATATATCCTACGAAAAGAGCGTTGATTTTCTTTCATTCCTTCGTTTGTAATGACGAGTATCTCCCAAACATATTCAGTAACCTATAGAGATATCAAATTCTATTGGATAGAATCCGATAAAAGCTCGGGCCTCGGCCCCCCCCTCGATTTTAGGCTTTTACCTGCTCTAATACTACCACATCCCATCCCACTTGTCTCGTATGGATTCTTAGTTATACACATAAATACTCAATAAGAAAGGAAGTTTTATACTAGGACTAGGGAGGATGAGGATCCCGACTTCATTTGGGTTGAGGATGGAAGTATGAAAAATCTAGACAAAATGCTGCAGGAAAGGGAAAAAACACGTAGGCAAGACAAAGAACAAGAAGAAAGATTGAAACAAGAGAGGGAGAGGGATAATAAACGTACGCGAAATAGTTAACAAGCAGACGGACTTAAACAAAAGGGTGAACGGGCTATATACCCTACTGAAACAATTCAACAAGAGCGCGGTATACACCTTCACTTCTCTAGACCAATTTATTTAAAGAAAGCCAAGCAAACATCGTCATGATAGACATGATAAAAGAAGACCAACCCCATGGGTGACACAGATCAGCCGAAGAGAGTACTCAGAGGGTAGACCCAGTTGAAGTAGAGAGATTAAAGTCGGAAGGACAGGTAAGCTATGCCAATCCCATGTGGGAGCTGGATGACTTGTCCAGGAACTATCCGCGTATAAATTGAGAGAAGGAGTAACCCCGGCATGCGAAACCCGCCAAAAAAGCGTATACCCTGTGGCTAGTCCCTGTCATAAGGAAAATCCACAATATATTTAATACCTGATGGGAAGACCGGATGAAGATGGTCGCCGAACCCCCGCTCCAAGCAAAGCTTCCTAAAGCACCGGATACTTAGGGTGAGTCTCTTAAATTGAAATTCCGCCAAATGACCGGACCAGAGGTATTCTCCGACAGAGTTGCGGCTTACGCTGGGATAATGGTTGGGTTGATTATCCTCCTCTACACTTTAGATCAAGATGAATACGAGGAATAACCGCGTGTTTATTGATACTAGTGACAATAACCTCAATAAAAATCGGGTAGTTTATTACATCCCTAAGAAAAAGTTCCTCTTAGATTAGAGAGGTATTTCAGAGAATAGGGAAGTTATTGCCCAGAAGACCCACCCGGAGACGCCACATACTTCCGGCTTGCTTAAGCCTTTATCTAGCGATACCAATTTATCTACAGATACCGACGGAGGGGCCAATGAAGTGACGGATTATAAATATCCCTCCCACCCGTATTGGCTAATCGAAATAAAACGCACCATTAGCGGAAGCCCTAGCAAACCAATAAGAGATTAAAACTTTATTATTATTATTCTCGGAGGTCTATAGAAATATGCCAATTGATCGTTTCAAAGGTGCCTCTGAAAGCCAACAGAGGCGACATACTCGCCATCACGGGTTACTACTGTGCTAAATCCAACCTCAAGCAGAAGCACAGAAGCAATTTCCTCTCAGGATGGATTTTGAGGTGCTATCGTGGCCGACCTCCACCAATCTACGAGATTTTGTCTTCTCCTTTACGCATTATTGGCTAGATAAGACTCTTCTTCCACTTCAGTCGGCTGAGATGAAGTGGAACAAAATCACCATTCAATGGGCACACTCAGGACAGGAGTTTCTAGTCCCACTTGTTGGAAAGTATGGGCACTATCAAGGTGCCCAGAGTTCCGACAAGTTCTTCGAGGTCAACCTAATCTCTAGCTGTAGCTCCAAGAAGCACCATTACTTCCGCTTAAGGGGTGTGGCCGATGACTACGATCTATTTGACCGACCAGAACCAGAACGAGACAATCACCAAATTCTTGAGAGAACAAACGCGCTGGAATGGGCACTCTTAGCACCATTCGCCCTTTCCACCGGCGACCATAAGGATCAAGATTGTCCAATTCTACACTACGTCAAACTAGCATCGCCCAATAAGAAGTTAATCACAACAGACCACAAGAAGAGGAAAGTGGAAGCAATCAAGTTTACTGCCGCTTTCTGTGTAGGTTTCCGATAGAAACCGACACCCCTCCCCCAACCTAACTCGGTGAACCTTGGCGTACCGAATCCTAATTTTGGATTCTGTCGGAAAAAAAAATTATCCCATGGTGGTCCGAGGGGGTAAAAGCGTTGCTACTACTAATGCGTGACACGTATTTCTATAACCCGGTTGTACTACGATTTTAATCCATATAAGTGGCAAGAACGAGTATCCCACTCATACTATGGAGTATAGTAACCGTAATCTTAGATCCATTTAGTAATGTCAGTTACACATATTCTGTCGGTAATGTGACTATATATTAATACAAGGTAGTTGGGGGTTGTATAAGATTACAAATCTATTGGGTGTAGGTAGCCTACGTCACTCCAGAAGATGTTTTTAATGAGGTAGTAAAATCTACCGATTAATAGCTTTACTAATTAATAAGTTCTAGATTCAGCTTCTCCCAAAAGAAAATAATGATCAAATACTAGGTGCCTTGTATAGAATATAGAAATTCGAAGGAAAATTCTAGTTAATTTTCATCTATACGGATTATGGAACCGCCAGGATTATCTTCAAGGCTCCAAAAAAAATAAGAAAGACTCTGTTTCTCTTCCGTATCAGTTTCAGCTTGTTCCTTTCGCTGCAACAATACCGAGTTTTCTTTATTGGTATTAATTTGAATAGTAATCCCAGTAGGAACTGTATGACTCGATCAAGTCCAACTTGACAGAATGGAATCGGGAGATAGAGTAACCAATTCTAAGAATCAATATCTTGTGACTCGAATCGGTAGTAATTCCTACTCTTTATAAGATTTATCTTGATCCTAACAAAAAGAATTTCGGCATTTTTTTTGTTATTATCAAAGTAGTGGGTGGGAAGAAGTTGCAGCTTCAAATCGCTCAATCTATTTAGGATCCATTTTCTTTTATTTTATTAACCATTCTAATTATTCAGTTGTCACCCCCTATGGGTGAGTGATCTCTCAATAAGTTGTAGGGGGGTATAACTCAGCGGTAGAGTGTCACCTTGACGTGGTGCGAGTCATCAGTTCGATCCTGATTATCCCCAAAACCAATGAAATCGTTCCGATCTAAGTAGGACTAAAAACCTTCAAGAAAAGGCGTATGACCAGTATGAGATTCTACATAAAACTTATGTGTGGGTTTTATCTAACGAATCAGAAGTAACAGATACCTTTTTGGGATGAATATAAATATATCAAAATATTGATATATTTTAATAATCAACCAGTTACTGCTTCGTGTTGACATATCCCCCATTCAGATCGACTCTCTCTTGATCCCATAAAATGGGAATTTCAAAGAATCTCGGATAGATTGAATATTGGAGTTAATCGAAGATATCTTACGAGCGGGGTGTTTAAAAATCATACTAAATATCCGCTACTTGCTACACCCCTAATTATAAATCTTTCTCGATTTTGGATATTCTTTCTATATATCGAGCGTGAAACCTCCCAATCCACTTCAGTGGATTGGGGGGGGGTCTAAAAAAAAATGGACTAAATTTACACTGAATTTAGAATATATAGAATTTCTATATATGATATTGAATCTCTACTCAGTAATTGTTTCTTCACATGATCCAACAATGTCCTTTTTGATTGAAACGAATTGATTAGATATTGGTAACTTTCAAACAACATATTATAAGCGAGTAAATCCTTAGATGGGGGGCGATTCCATCTCATCCATCTATCCCTATGAACCAGAAGCCTGAAACGAAGGAATCGCTCCTTCAAATCTTCTATTAAAACATTTTGATACAAATGAACAGGAACAAACATCTGTGGGTATTGCAAATATATTTGCATCAATTGATTTTCTTTGCGGTATTCCAAATTTCGTTCCTCACCCAGAGTTGAACTATTCCAACACTTGGTAGGTAATTCAGTTAGTGATTTCCGATCATATCCGCGATGGAGAAAGAAATTCCTAACCTTTCCGTTCGGGAAGTGTTTTTCGCGACCCCTCCTCACACCGTAAGTGACATGAAGCCTCCGTACCAGTTCCTGCTTTGCCAATAAACCACGACGTGAGGAGGGAATGTTGTGATCCGGCTGACATAGGAGCATGGGATCCCAGACGAATCGTCCACCAAGGAATATAATAGGTTCGTCACACGGATTACATGAAATTTCGTATTGACTGGCTAAGTTGGATATTCCCAATTCGAGGAATTGCTCACGTAACGATATATTATCTAACTGATCCTCCAATTTTTCAATCTATCTTTGTCTCGACTTACCTAAAGCTCTCTTGTAACTGAAAAGATATCCTTTTCTTTTGTACGACTTTGTTTCACTATACTTAATTTGATTCAATTCAAAATCCCGTTTAGGTATTTGATCTTGGCTGCGATGGAAATATATTAGATTAGCCAAATTATTAAATTCGGATAATACTCTTATTGATTCATAAGTACCACTTCGCATGAAACTGAAGCGCCAAACCTTGGAAGACCAGGTAATCCCACGAAATACCTCTTTGGGAATTGAGTTCATCTCGCGTGACTGTTTCGTTTCGGAATTGGTTGAAACCCCAAACATTCCCCTTTTTTTGAATTTTGAGGAACGACCCACAGAAAGGATATTTGAAGAATATCCGGGTTGACTGAGATAAGGATGAGTGAGACTAGCACCAACCTGAGTTCTACAAATTTCTGAATACAAGAAATCTTTCGAAAGAATTTCTGAAAGAACACAAGCCCGATTGGAATCATTCCCTGCGATTCTATCAACAATAATAAGATTTTCTCTATTCCCCGTATCCCCTACGAACCAAGAATCGTGTGCTGCTAATCCAGCCAATGACCCCAAAATATGTGGAAGTATAGTGAATTCCTTAATCGTTGATTCGGTTATCGGCGGTTCGAGATACCAGTTAGACAAGTAATAAAATCTCTTTCTTGGTGTATTACTACCGATGAATGATAGATTCGTGGGAGAAGTACCTATCAACTCATTATTTATAAGAAATTTTCCCATTACGGATAAAACTATTTCGTATCTGGAACTCGATTCTATCCCATTACCTATATAAGTAATAATCGAATTTCGTCTATGTGAAGCTAATTCAATAGCATCACCATATAAAATATCTCCTGTTTTAGAGGTTCCTATTAATAACACTTCATTAGCGAAGAAACATAAATCTCTCTTGCTGTAACCTGTGGTTCCAGACCCAGTACATCCGAAAGGAATCGGATCGGCTTTCACCTCAAAACCTTTGAGACGTAGAAGAATTGATAATTCTTTTTGACGCTGATACCTGTCGGGCCTACGGAAATTTATCACGTAGTTTAATCGATTCGGAGCTATTGTAGCCGGATCCACCTTTGCAGGTGTATGAGTCGAGGCAATAACGAGGTTATTATGGATGCAGGAATTTCTGCATTCGTTACTGATATTCCTCAATATTAGACAGAGTAAAAATTTTGGATCAGCTTCTAATCTATGATATAACCGATGAACATTCAATTCATGAATGTCTTGAATCCATGTAATACAGGGAGACATCTCCCTTGCAATAGCAAGAATGAGATTCAGTCGTTGGACGCTTCGTTTAGATATGAAATTTCCACGTACATTATTTAAATATGATCTATTATATAACAACTTCTTTAGTGGTAGTCTCACCAACGGGAAGCGGGAATTGCATGCTATACCCCTGATTAAATAAGATCGTCCAGTTTCTCTGGATCCTACTAACGGAATTCCCCCGAATGGTAATAATCCTGATTGAAGGGAAATAGGTACGTCACGAGATGGACTATCTAGAATGCCTTTTCGTCTTATTGTTGATGAAACCAAAATATTTTCTTCAGAAGCAAGAAGAACCCACTTCTCCGCGGGATCCGAATTACGGATCTCATAATTAAATAGGTCATTTTCATAAATCTGAGGCACGTATGAAAAAAAAGTAGCTCCTTCTGAAGTTAACAATTCGTAATTAATCCCATTGCTAAATGAATCATAATTTGAGTCTAATTGATAGTCAGAAATAGTCTTATTTGTTACTAAATATTGAGTCAATAATTGTTTAGTCATCTCGGGGGTGTCAGGGCTTTCCCTACAAAGTATCCACGAATCTAGTTCATTTTTCACGAAAAAATAAAAAATTAGATTATTTGTGTAGTTCAGGAATCTCTTCAAGGAATGTATTAATAGGTCCTTCGTTTCCATCTGCGTCATCGGGGGAGGATGCAGTAACTTATCCAGATAAAATACGCGCATTGGATCTATCAAATATCCAATAGTATTGAAACGTTTCCACAGGTACAGGGAGTTGGAACCCGAAGCAGCAGACAAGTAATTCTTGAGAAATAAAAAAACAAATACTATTGAGAAAAGGTAGGATGAGATAAACATATTTTTGGGTCCGCACAGCGACCATCTCAAATATGACATCTTTCTTAAATTAGGAATTTTGTTAGAAATGAATTGATCTATCCCAGTTAATATTTTATTGATGGAGTCACTTCTGAATCTTAATCTTAGACTTGCTAGCGAATAAGCTAGAAAATTATCGATATTCTCAGCAATTTTTTCAGTAATTTCTAAAAAATTGTAATTTAAGTCATCATTTAATCTGAGGACTATGTCCGGATACGTATCTACAATTAGCTCGTAGAAGTATTTCCACCAGTTGGGAGTAAAAAACCAAGGTATGTATTCCCTGAATAAGCTCCACTTACCACAAATACTGCCTCTCCAAACGATCCAAGATATCTTAGATTTCTTCAAAATTTTTGCAATTTTTTCAAGAGGGATTAGACTGGGTCGATGAATAGGTTGTTCCTGGATAGTTCTATCTGAAAGCTCCGTATTTTCATACAAAACCTTGTTTTCAACCAATCTTGTTAGAGATCTTGATGCTACGCCGCCGCGTGACGAGAATCTCTTTGACCAATAAAATGTTTCAAATTTTTCTGATTCCAGAGAATAAACAAACGATGAATCCTTTTGATAGGATCTATTTACAATAGAATTAGTCCTTCGGTTTGATTCATTCCGAATAGAATCCTTGAAATCGATTTGGGAATCGACTCCATTCAATCCTGATTCTTTGGTGTTAGGTCGGGGTCGCCAAACAAACAATCGCTCATAATTTGTGAAAGTTTCCTGTGAATGATTTCCACGGCTACTATATGAAGATAAAGACGAATCTACCATCTCTTGAGGTTCCAACTCTGTCGGTAATCCTTCCGTAGTAAAAATAGAATTAATAAATAGATCTAGATTAACTGGTGAGGATATCCCAGATTTACCTGAATCAGATGAAGTCGATCCATCTGTTGCCACTACACGATCAATAATTCCATCTTCTGTTAGTTGACAAAATTTAGCTAGTAGTGAATCCGATACTTGAGATTGGATGGGTGAGATGACATCCCCCACATTGAAGGATATCATTCCTTGAGGTAGAAGAACTTCCCCCTCGGGTCCCATATGGGAATTATCTAAGATATCGGAATAGCTACCGATACCTCTACCGATTAAAAAATTACTTTTGTTTATCAAAGCTAAGTCCCGCCCGGCACATATCGATACAGATAGGTGGGAGTGATCTATAGGATCCAGTGTATTCACTTCATTGGAAATATATTCCAAAATACTATAGCTATTTTCATTCAAACCTCTTTCATATTTGAAGTCATCTTGAAGCGGATTCCCATCATGCATTGCCGTATCAGAAGTAGCATCATTCAAATAAATCGTTCCCATATTTTTGATACAGGACAATTCAATGGAAGATGGATGAACTGCGGATTCCGAGGGTGATGAAGCACCTATTGAACTCTCATCCACTAACAATCCAGACTTAATGAAAAATTCACTATATTTCTTAAATATTCGTATGAAATTTTGGATATTTCCGTCAATAGCTAGTGAAGTAGTAAGGAACCGAAGCATTGGGTAACTAATATTATCCAGCTTACGGGTGAGGTACCTAAGGATATCTGTCGTAACTTCCTCGTGGATCATATTGGGAATAAAGACTCTGTAAAAAAATGACAATTTAGGGTAATACCCTTCGTTATCCCCAGTACTATTAGTACAATTAGTATTGTCTAGCAATTCGTTTCTTAGTCTTGATATACAATGAACGATTCCTTTTGAGTCGTATTTCGTTTCTACAAAGTATTTACTGTACGGAGAGAAAGACAAGTCTCTTATTATTTCAAGCCATCTGCGCACACCCGACTTAACATTTGCATATTCATGAATTTTCGAACTGAGTAATTCCTCGGACAAATGCTGTATGTTACCTCTCCATTCGAATAATCCTTATTCAATTGCAATTCCCGTTACATCGGTAGATTTATTACTCCCTGCCCAGCTACCTAACTGATATTTAATTCGTAAATAATATTCACTCGCTAATGTATGGAAATATTCACTTGTAAAAAGCGTGTATATCGAAGAAAAATAAAGTAATCTGTCTCGTTCATATAATCGAACTAGAAAATCTGTTGAATCTCTGTTATCTCCTTCTTCCACCCGATTCCATAGATTAGAATTTTCACTTTGATTAGTTGTTCCTCCAATTATACTTGAAAGGATTCGAAAATCTGAAATAGAAAAGGATTTTTTGCTTTGAATCCCCAAATCTTCGCAAAGTATTCCACTAAACGTTAAATTCTCTTTTAATACGAGAGATTTCCCATATTTACCATCAATAGATTTAATTCTTCCCTCGTTGTGAATCGTATAAAATTTCTTAATTGTCGAGATCAATCCAGTCACTAGTTTTTTGAATCTCTCTATTATTTGTGAATAGCTGTGTGGGTCAACACCTGCCTTACTTATACGAAAATTTGACCCTATTAATTGGAAAAACTGCTGTTTATTCTGGTAAGGGTTTACACACTTATCCGAGTCAAATTCTGCTACTCCCGCTCTAGACGAATGGTAGGGCAGCAATAACAACGAAGGGAAATCCATTGCGAAGGATCGGAAATATTTTACTATGTTCCATAAATGGAGTATTTTTTTGACATCCGAGAAGAAGTAATCTGTATATCGTTCCTCTCTCAAACGCATATACAGAGATTCCGTTCCATCGGCGGTGGAACCCATACTCTGATTCATAGAATCGGACTTATTCCTTGAAAAATTATGTGATTCTCTAGATGTCTCTATTTGTAAGGAAATAGACTTTGATAACTTAGATAAGATTTCCGACAATAAACCTGATATCTCATTAATTAATTGATTATCCGATAACTGATTGATTTCCAAAAGCTTATCCTTTAAGATAGATCCTTTGAATTCCGATTCGCGCGCATCCCTACTGAATGAAGAGGGACTTCGATGGTAGGAACGCCGTATGTAGGGATTTACATACTCCAAAAAACTTGTCCAATTATTTTCGTTGATGGAATCTAACCAATCTCTTATATCCTTATAGGATAAGGCTATACCATCTCGGGATGGTATTGTATTCTTACGAAATATACCTAGGGGCGAATTGGACGGAACCAATCGCCCGTAATGGAATGAGGAGGATTCATCTGCGTCTAAATCTGGGTAGTAATGGTGATACGTATCTTCTCCGACATCCTTTGAAACAGATAAGGAGCCTATTGGTGGGGGGAAATAATAGAAGGATTCCACCCACTTTATTGGAGTTTGTTTAACTATTCCGCCTATTGGTCTCACCAAACTAGTAGAAGTTCTTTTTATCAACTTTATATTAATTGAAAAATAGATGAAAATCGGTATTGTTAGTAACGTTAGGATTACTCCGGTAATCCTATCACCCCGCTTCATTAAATCAAGCAGATTTCGTGAAAAAAGTGAACTGCAATTTCGTGGGTCAAATAATCTGATGAGGGGATCGGGACTAAAAAAAACACTAGTTAGAGATCTTAGGATATATTTATTATTCAATGATCTCGTAAAAGAGAAATGATACATACTACTTTTTGTTAATTCCGTCATTTTAGACAACGAATAGTTAATTCTTGAAATGATACCCCCCACATGTTCTATCTCATTTTGTATTTTCGTATTATTAATATCTAATAAATACTAACTATTTGATTTCTTAGATCCTATTATATTAATAATATCGAATAATTCAAGGTTCCGCTTATATTAATAATATCGAATAATTCAAGGTTCCGCGAAGTGAGTACTTTAGATTACTACTTCAGATGAGATAGCAATTGATAAGTAGGTTTATATGTATCTTCAATCGAACCTGTATCAAAAATTAGTAGTTGTTGGATATAAAAAACTATCTGTATCTTATTGATTTTCTCATTCATCCCAATTATTCTAATCACTTAAGTGGAATTAGTTTACCCCCTATAAGCCAATGGGCGAACGACGGGGATCGAACCCGCGCGTGATGGATCCACAATCCATTGCCTTGATCCACTTGGCTACGTCCGCCCCCCCACCCCACCTATTTAGCTCCCCGAAGTGAAAGTTGGTAAAAAAAAAACTAGGTATATGGAACTGTTAAGGTTAAGATTGGGGTCATTCAAGCGGTGCAATACATACATACACAGTTTGTTTATGTCTCGCGAACCAGGAATAGATAGATCTATAGAATGAGCAATATATTATCGATCTATCACGATGCTTTTGAAGCTACACACATTCTGTTAATTTAAATGGGAATATCTCCTATTCATATAGTTACGGAGGAGGTTACTAAATGTTACTAAGCAGAATTCACTACTGGTAAGTGAAAATGACCGAATTACGATGAGATGTTACTTCCGTCTATTTATATCAAACTTATGGTAAATACCAAATCCTAAAAGAAAATAAAGGATTTGGTATTTATTGAAACTGCGGGACCAGACGGCTATTATCCGTTTACAGAAGGAGCCTCAACAGAAGCTAAATCTAAGGGGAAATTGTGAGCGTTACGTTCATGCATAACTTCCATACCCAGGTTAGCGCGGTTGATGATATCAGCCCAGGTGTTAATGACACGACCTTGACTATCAACAACGGATTGGTTGAAGTTGAAACCATTCAGGTTGAATGCCATGGTGCTGATACCTAAGGCAGTGAACCAGATGCCTACTACAGGCCAAGCAGCCAAGAAAAAGTGCAGAGAACGAGAGTTGTTGAAGCTAGCATATTGGAAGATCAAACGTCCAAAATAACCGTGAGCGGCTACGATATTGTAGGTTTCTTCCTCTTGACCGAACTTGTAACCTGCGTTAGCAGACTCATTCTCAGTAGTTTCTCTGATCAAACTAGAAGTTACCAAAGAACCATGCATAGCACTGAATAGAGAGCCGCCGAATACGCCAGCTACACCCAACATGTGGAAGGGATGCATAAGGATGTTATGCTCAGCCTGGAAAACAATCATGAAGTTGAAAGTACCAGAAATTCCTAGAGGCATACCGTCGGAGAAACTTCCCTGACCGATTGGATAGATCAGGAAGACGGCGGCAGCAGCTGCGACAGGAGCTGAGTACGCAACAGCAATCCAAGGACGCATACCTAGACGGAAACTAAGTTCCCACTCACGACCCATGTAGCAAGCCACGCCAAGTAGGAAGTGAAGAACGATCATTTCGTAAGGCCCACCATTGTATAACCATTCATCGACGGAAGCCGCTTCCCAAATGGGATAGAAGTGTAAACCGATAGCTGCAGAAGTAGGAATGATAGCACCAGAGATTATGTTGTTCCCATATAGTAAGGAACCAGAAACAGGCTCACGGATACCATCAATATCTACTGGAGGAGCTGCGATGAAAGCAATGATGAATACAGAGGTTGCGGTTAGTAGGGTAGGGATCATCAAAACACCGAACCATCCGATGTAAAGACGATTTTCGGTGCTGGTGATCCAGTTGCAGAAGCGACCCCATAGGCTTGCGCTTTCGCGTCTTTCTAAAGTTGCGGTCATGGTAATTTTTAGTTTCGTAGAAAAAAGGTATTCCCCAAGCTGATGAGCTGGTTGATTTATAGTATATCACAGAATCCTATTTGTGTCAACTAGTATATATCAAATATTCAAAACTATCAGAAATGAGTAATATCTCTTGATACGTCTAGTAGTTATATATACCCCCCTCTAATTATATCCTCATTTGAAGGCGTGTCTTTCCCCACTCCTAGTAATAGATAAGTTCAAAATTTCAAAATTATCCCGCATCTCGGTAGAAGGAGAATGGGGAGATTAATATCTAAATCTTAAGGGTAGGAGGTGTTTCATCATAGTTAGAAATATTAAAAAAAAACGAGCTTTCTTTTTTCTCCAGCTAGTTATATATTTCAAATCCCATTTCTACTGAGACTTGGTTATTATTGTATTGAACCTCTCTATAATAGATTTTTCAACTCCACGTTTTTATTTTCCCAATTTATCATAGAGCTGTACCTATTAGAGTTAGAGCCTATTTAATAAGAGTGTAATAGGCTGGGTTATTTCTAGATACCAAAACCTTCGATTCTTCGAAATACTTCTTGACTTATACGAAGGAGATACTTCTGAATTCTCTCTAGGAGTCTTTAAAAATATCCCCGAATCCAATCTACGTCGGATCAAGCGTATTGTACTTTTGTGTTTACAAGATAGGGTTTTATCGCAAGAAAATCGTAGTATATATCTCGATCTATTTAATCCGTCTCTATTTATTGATCCACTGTGATAAAGAGAAAGAATCTTCCAAATTTGAACGAATCTTTTTAGGATATCATCATCTGTTAAAGTAGTCCGAGCTGATCTACTAACCGGACGTCCGAAGTTGTCGCAAAAACTCCCTCTTGACATAGATTCAATTAGGAGCGAAGTCGGAGCTTGGAAGAGCGATTCCTTAATGATAGAAACAGTGATGTGAGATTCTGTTAAAGTTCCAACTTGAACTTCTCCGATTATTGATTGAACACCCAAGATATAGCCTAAAAATAAGACACAATTTCTGGATAATTTTCTGATACACATACGGTGGGAGTGAAACCAACAATGGGAGTGAAATTCTATAAATGCCAAAATATAGTAAATCCATTTCTTTGCTGAATAATTAGTTCCCACGAGGGCTAGGAGAAATCGATTCCCGTATCTTCCATAGTGAATAGACGAACTCTTAGTAAGACAAGAATCTTTCTTCGAGCTCTTCGGATGAGATCTATCGACACGCCTCCCTTTCAGAAAGATATTATTACGATCAGATATAGCTACAGAAGATGCTGACTGTAATCCGGAGAATTTTTTCCATAGAGGTACTAGTAACGACTCAATCTCGTACATGTAAAAATTCCGTAGTGAGGTAGCTAGACTATTTCCACCTACAGCTCTAGGTGAGGAATTTATTAAAAATTTCCTATATCTTTGAAACGACGATCTCGATAAATGTGGAAACGGAGCATCCCGTATTTGTCGGCGAAACATTCGAATTAAAGCCTCTGAATGGGGATTATATGGTATCTTCGTATCTAGAATGTAATTCGAGTGTAGGAATCTATTTTCCATAAATAAAAATAATGAATGAATGGATCGAAAACTCTTCCATTCACTAGTCTCTCTAATGGATAGATGTTCTATCCCCGTCAAGGTAGACGAAATTTCTAGAACTAAACATATTACTTTTAGTAGTGCCTCGGAATACGGATTCTTCCTTAATTCCTCAAATCAAATTTAATCAAATTCTGAATAAAACATCCCTAGAAGATCTTGTTGACGTATTCCATTTATTAGACGTTTCATAGATATCACACCATATCGTTCCGAAAATGTTGAATTTTCTATTGAATGAATACTTGATCTATTTGAATAACGACTATATGCGATTGAGTAAATATCATCTCGGAAAAGTAGGGTATATGAAAAGCATTCCCATTTTGGATCGATTCTTTTTTTTTCCCAGAACTTATCGAATTTTGATGAGAATCTATATTCAGTTCTCGTGGGAGTAACCTCTCAAGTGTCGAAATCTTGCATAGTACAATCTAGTTAGCGGATTCCTCATATCTATTATTACCTCTCTGTTTCGTCAATCATTCCCTGTAACCGGAGTTCATATACAGAAAATTTCAATTCTTTTTGAGTAGCCGGTGAATCATTCCATATCATTGCACTACTAACTTAGATAGGTTAGGAGCGAATACTACAAATTTTCCCTAGTCAGACGAGTCTTAATCATTTCTATATTACTTAGTCTTTGGTATCTATCCCAGGTACCGGTATCTACCCCCTATCTAAACAAAATTATCTATTAAGTAGTGAAATTTAGTAATTGCTTACTTCAGTTTAGCAATCGTCTAGTCTCGTCGATATTATTCAGCTACTAATCAGTTCCAATATATCAAATTAGTGATTATTGAATGCAACTAGGAACAACAAAATTATGAATACAAATCTTCGATTCTGGTTCCACCTACTGCTCATGGCTCCTAATCTCCACCTGTCAACTAAATACTCTACTTATCTGAGATTAATTCAGTATCAGTAAGTATATCTTGGTAACTCCAGTGGATATTGAACTTCTAAATGAAATAATTCCAATGTATTTCTGAGAATTTACAGGCATATCCGAACCTGGAAGGGTAGGATAAATTCCGTATTTTGAAAAACTTACTGAGGAATACAATACCGTAATTATTTACTATATGGAAAAGAAACTTGATTTCTAGAATAGAAGAGATAACTATTTTTCAGACGAGAATCCTCTCTAATAGGATTCTCGGAACTGGGGTAGGCGATGCCTTTAGTAGGGAACCACGAGGAATGATATGAAACCTATGAATCCAAGATTGGGCGGAGATCTCTATCTATTACTTGTGAATCGTCTCTAATATATTTGAGGGCCACTGAGGTATTTCACCTCTTTCGCTTGCGGAATAAGTATCTGACACTAGCTCTATCGAAAAAAAATTTGAGCGATAACCAGTACTTATTTCTTGAAACAGTATCTCTTAAAAAAATGATAAATACTGCATAGATATAGAATACTATAAAGAAAAAGGGGTAGTATAGGAACATTTGCAAGATGATATAAACTGAGCTCATTAGATTCCCCCGAGGATTAATCATTATTAATTCTAAACTGTTCAAACATCTTTGCTCGTCCCGATATATCACGAACAGTTTCTGTGGTTTGAGCCCCCACTTCTGGGAAGGAAATGATGGCAGAAACATCTAATTGAGTTTGATCCTTTCGTGGATCATAAAATCCAACTTCCCGAATAGCTTTTCCCTCTCGCCGGGATTTCACATCAATCGCAATTATTCGATAAGTGGTTTATTGGGATGGGTACGCAGAAGCCCCCCCATAAAACCGTACATGGAACTTCGACTTCATACGGCTCGATTCATAAATCCCACAGATTGGGGAAACTCCTAATTAGAAATATGTATATATCCCCACCTATCGTAGAACTATATATATAGATAGGTAGATACATATTTGTGATTCTAGAGAAAATAATTCTAACTCACGTATGTTTAGAAAGAGCTACAGATTCCTGTTCACTTCTCGAGTTATCTCTTATCAATTAGTAATCCATTCGATATTTTACAGCACAAATCAGATCAATGGAAATTAGATAAATCTAAATTTTTATATCGATTGATTCAACTGTCTTTGTATTCAGTATTCTCTCATTCATGGATCAATTTTCTAGATCTTTAGGTTCAAGCCTTACTCCGAGGGTCTTTCAGATCAGGAAGTGGTAGCGACAAAACTCATTCTGATCAACCCAGCATTCAATCAATATTACATCTAATAACGGATTCGTTATTTCAGATTTATTAGAGAGATTGCATTACTTAATTTGGTTCAATTTGAAATGAATAACCGAATAATTAAATCTCTATATTTCAACAAAATTCAGTTTATACAGACTTGAATTTTAAGTATTTAATGAAAATAGTTATTCTTCCCGCAACTGTGGACTAACAAAGTTTGATAGCTTTATTCTACGAAATAACCATAGATCTTATCCCTGATCATAATATATAGGTTCCTAAGAAAGGGATATCATTCTTCAAGTTCCATCAGATTCTGGTTTTTAACAAACAGATGTTGAAGTGGGAACATCTCTCCCGGATTTGGGGATGGCGGTTATTATACTCCGCAAGAATGATCTCGATGTTTGAGCCACACGTCGCTTTCCACCATATCGTTTCAAACGGGGTTTTACCATAATATCTAGAATCCAAAAATAGTTTCATTATGAAATAGTTGGTATAACTACGGCAATTTCTAATTTATGTATATCTTATTAGTACTATATCTATCCATTCAATAAACTACACCCTACTTAATCCTCAATTACTAATAATTAATACTTCTTAATACATAAAGCACCTGATTTAAACCCTAAATTAAGCACCTAATTTTTCTTTAGCTGCATACATCACATCAATCGTAATTTCTGTAATGTTATTTAGTTTCGCAAAAATCTCGGTATTTTTCTTGATTTTTCCCCTCACAAAACCGGGAATTTTCTTTAACTCCGACTGACTTTCAAAAGTCCGAATTGGATCTCTACCTGTAGATAACGATTTAGTAATTACTTCTTTAGTATCATGACCGCCAAAGACATCTAGTAGGTGATCCTCCATACCCAGAGTGAACGAGTTATAAACTAAATCAGCTACTTGATTAGTTCCCTCATAACCTAGGAAGGGTCGGTATCCCAATGGAAAATTCTGAATATGGACTGGTGAAGAAATAACTCCACATGGAATATCGAGACGTTTACCAATATGCCGTTCCATCTGTGTTCCAAATATGGCATTTGGTTCAGTACAAGCTATCATATCTCCAACTTCGGTATGATCTTCTGTGATTACTACCTCATCACATAAGCCTTGAACCTGTTCATTAAACCATTTCGCATCGTGTTTGCAGTAAGTACCTGAACAACTCACACGAATTCCCATTTCTCGAACGAGTATTTTAGTAATCGAAGCCGCATGAGTTGCGTCACCAAAAACGACGGCTCTTTTTCCAACTAAATTTTGACAATCGATAGATCTTGAAAACCAAGCCGCTTGAGAAACAAATTTGGTTTGATTTTCTATATATGATTTATAATTGACTCCTCCCTTTGAGGAGATAGAGGCCCACGCATTTATATGTTTCTCCATCTGTGCGACAAATTCGGCCATATCTAAAATTCCCATAGGAGTGATTGATATGTAAGGCATCCCAAATTCTTTCTCCGGAAGGACTGCGGTCATTAAACCTACTTCACGATAAGGAACTATATTGAACCAAGCTCTTGGTAAATCCTTTAAATCTTTTAAAGATCCTCCTTCTGGAATTATTTGATTAACTAGAATTCCCGAATCTTGCAATAAACGTTTTGATTCACGACAATCGTGTTGATTATGAAACCCTAATGTCGAGATTCCAATAATATTGGCTGAAGGTGTGTCTGTCACAGATCGATCCAAAGTACCGTGTCTACGCGCTTTATATAAATAATGTCGAATTATTTGTTCCGAAGTTCTATCTGCTGCTTGAAGCTCATTAACTCGATAGTGATTAACGTCTGCAAGAATTACATCAGACGTCGAATAAGTAGAAGCTCGATCCGCGAAATTCTGCAAATCTTCTTGCAAGATACTGGAAGTACATGTAGGTGTCAGGACAATTGGATCGGGACGTTATTCCTCATCTTTTCGATTTATATTATTAATAACTTTTTCTTGAGATCCTCGTGCTAATACATGACGGTCCACTATACTAGCAGTTACTGGAGTGAAATCTCTCTCTCGTTCCAACATGGAGCGCATTACATTGAAATAGTCATCTCCTAGAGGAGCGTGCATTATAGCATGTACGTTCCCGAAAGAACTGGCTACTCGTAAAGTACCAATATGAGCAGGTCCAGCATACATCCAATAAGCTAATTTCATAAATTATTTTCCATATCGTTTTTGTTCCACATCACGAAGGAATCCATTGCTGTGTCCAGCCCATCATAAAATAAACAGGAGGAGGAGCCGTTAAAGTTGAAAAGGAAAGGGGGCGAAAGTAAGTAATATTATCCACGCTATCCTTAACTCTGGTTCATGGGGGAGAAATTTAAAACTATATTTAATACAATAAAACTATATTTAATACAAAAAAGGGGGGTATCTGGGACGGAAGGATTCGAACCTCCGAATAGCGGGACCAAAACCCACTGCCTTACCACTTGGCCACGCCCCACGAGTAGTCGATATAAATATCCCACACTTTGATACTTCTGTCAACATAGTCCCTCCCCTCTCCAGCAATTGGTTAGGTGGATCCAATACGACTTCGATAGAACTCATAATAGAATGAGTTCCCGTGGGACTAGGTTAAATAATCCCATTCATTAAACAACTTTGTATTAATTTCGGCGGAATAGTTGAAATTTTTATTCCACCTATTAGAAATGACAAATCTGTAATAGTATGTACTTAATAGGTTGACTGATTAATAATCGTTATCATATCAACGGAAAATCTTTTGTCATTGGAGAATAAAGATGATAGTTCTGTTTAACATCTATCTGGGAAATTTCTTTCAATTAAATAACGCCTTTTTTGCCAAATTACCCGAAGCTTATGCCATTTTTGATCCGATTGTGGATGTAATGCCAGTTATACCAGTGTTTTTTCTTCTTCCAGCTTTTGTATGGCAGGCCGCAGTGAGTTTTCGCTAGTAAGTCATTCCTCAAATTTTGGTCAATTTTGGTTAGAGATGTCCCCCCCCCCACCGTGACGAGAAATTTTAAGATATTAAGCGAGAGGCGTGATAAAGTAGGATAAAGAAGAGGGGATATCTCTCAGGATTTCAATCCAGGGTCCAGAGAATTTCTGTAATTTCAAAACAAATTGCTTAATTATTTGTATATCTCTAAGTATTAACTAGGGGTATTTTTCTCGGTTCCAACCCGATAAGTGGGATGGAATCCCACATCTTCAGCTTATAATGAGTAGTAACGAAGAATCTATGAAATCGGTGATTCAGACGACATAATTAAGAAATAGAATGAGACTTTTTGAAAATTAGATGAACGAACTCCTGCCCTTTTTTCTATTTTACCTACCACCTAATATATCTACGATTGGTGGATTTGGAGAGGAAATAGAGGGATCCCCCTCTCGTGACGATGCTGATAAACGTTGTAATTAGCATCAACAAGGATTCTATTTCATTATCCCCCTACGCTATGTTGAACTCGATAGGGCGTTTCGTAGTGCGTAACGCTCCCATCTACTTGCAACAATTAGGACTTAGATTCAGTAATTCGTTGAACACGAGGAGAATCTAAATCTATTCCACGGAGAGTAATTCTAAATAAGAGAAATGAGTGGAAAGGGGATATCTCTTTTGATTTTCATCGAATCTTTAAAATTTTCTATTCCTCTTTTGAATAGAAAAAGATGTGGTATAAATATTCAGAATATATTTCATTCTATTTTAACTCTAGTTATGATCACGGAGATTAGATCATGCTTACTCTCAAGCTATTTGTTTATACAGTAGTTATATTTTTTGTTTCCCTTTTCGTTTTCGGATTCCTGTCAAATGATCCTGGACGTAACCCCGGACGTAAGGGGTAGATTGGTTTTGATATCTAATAATAATTATTGAGATTAAAATTTTCACTAAATCTATTTATTTTTGGGGAGAGAGAGGGATTCGAACCCTCGGTACGAATGGATCGTACAACGGATTAGCAATCCGACGCTTTAGACCTCTCGGCCACCTCTCCGAGCGGGAGAACGTTTTGGACTTTAACGTAAATTAACACGAAGTTGGAGTAGAAGTCCATACCACCCACGACTTAGGTGTAAAAATAGAGTATCGGATAAATTTGTTAAAAATTTGTCGGATCTCTGGTTGGGGATTTAATCCCGTCAAATCCCCCCAGTAATTGAAATTCTAGAAACCAATTTACTTTTATTGTTCGCCCAGACAATATAATTTATTCAGCCTAGCCAGTATTAGCCAGGCTGCCTCTCAATGAGATAACAAACCTATTGGTATAATGCGAAACCCAATCTCACAGCTAAGATACTTGTTGCAAAAGCACTAATAAGGGCCAAAATTATTTGACCGTCCGAGATTGATGTCATTACTCCATTATCTCCCTGATTCTTTCTATATGTGGATGTTTCGGAAAACAAAAAATTTGGAAAAAGAAATGATAAGTAATATGAGATACTTTTTCATTTACGCGAATTACTACGCTCTCATTCATTTTACCAGTTTCAGTTCATCATAGCTATATAGAACAATTGATTCCGTTTCAGATCTATCATTTTCTTTTTTAAGTAGTTAATGAAATGGTGAGGGGAACGGCCAATAAATAACGAATCGCGAGAGGGAAAAGGATAAAAACCGTTTCAATTCTGAGATAGATTCTTGAATTTTTGAAGATGATAAAGAGGTGAATAATGAATTTGGAAATACTTGCGCAACTTACAGTTCTAGCTTTAATAGTTGCATCAGGACCGTTAGTAATTGCTCTATTAGCGGCTCGGAAGGGGAATTTATAATTTCGTCGCACCATCTCCGGAAACGAGATAACTTTATATCAAACGCCGAATTCCGGAGATGGAGATTGGGGAAAAACTTATCTAGTAATATATGTAATATGTCATTATTAGACAGAGGGGTCCTCTGCATGATAGAATCTCACTGTGGCGGGTATGGTTTAGTGGTAAAAGTGTGATTCGTCTAACTTTCAACTTAAGTAGTTAATGGATCTTTCAAATCGATTTTCTACTCAAATGAAAAGCTTTATTTCTGGGGGGAAGTGCATCCACTTCCCATAAGGAATGTCAGTGGGGTTGAAATTTTTGTCATTCACGTTATTTTTATATTCTACTTCCACGAAGAGAAACGGTTGGATATTGAAATGACGAAGCAGAATGATTTGAACATCTATGGATAGCGACCTAAAATATTTATTTTATCGTCACTGAATCTTGGATCCGGTAAGGAATCCGAACGCTATAGTTATGAAGGTATTAGTCCTGATTTACCAGGATTATAAAGCATTTCTAAAGCATTTTATTCTTCGACTCGGTGAGAAATATTATCCTAAGGATTGACGCTGATAGAAATAAAGAACGAAGTAATTGGAAGAAATTGATAAGTGAAAATTACTAATCAATGATTTGTATTTGTGAAAATAAAACAAAAAATTTTTGGTAGTAATACTATTTTATATTCCAAAAGGATCATCTAAGAAGTGTGTTCGTAATTCGCGAGATACGAGAAAGACTGACATAGATGCTATGGATGATTATTCCCCGATAATACCTGTTTCAAGAGATCGGATCGGGAAGGGGACGATATGTAGGATGGATTGAGAGAGCATTTTGAATAAACTCATATAAAAGTTTTTTTGCTCTAAGGCCGATGAGGTGGAAAAATCTATCTATGCCTATATTTAGAAATATGCCTCTCTTTGGAGCTCTCTCTCTCTCTATCCCACCCAATCCATAAAGGAGCCGAATGAAGATAGATCTTCACGTTCGGTTCTGGATTAGAGATGTTAGAGCCATTTGCCGACATCGACTATAACCCTTAGCCTTCCAAGCTACTGATGCGGGTTCGATTCCCGCTACCCGCTAAAAGTATTTATTGATCGGACTAGCTCGAGTCGACCTCCTATATCTATGAATTTCTATCGAATAAAATTTCGATTTTGTTCTCTACCCATTAGCTATACCGTGAACAAACCGAAGGTCTTGTTCACGATATAGCTTCTACTTACTTGGATTTACTTACTTGGATTCCAGATGATACATATGAAGGAGCGTCCATAGTCTAATGGATAGGACAGAGGTCTTCTAAACCTTCGGTATAGGTTCGAATCCTATTGGACGTAATTCTGTATTTGAGTAAATGATTTATATGATCAAGAAATGATTGGAGACAGTTATTGATCCCACTCCGAAATAGATTACGAAAGTGTAGTTACTCGTCGCTTTTCCTGAAGTAAGAAGAGTTCCGTGTATTCCTTAATAGCTTCTTTCAAAAGAATTTCCGCCTGTTCCGTAAACATCTTGGTTGAACGAATAATTTCACCGAATTGCGGTTTATTTATCGTTATATATTCGCGTAATTGAACTAAGAATCTCTTAACTTGTTGAACCTCTAATATATCCAAATATCCATTAACTCCAGTATAAATAGTTGATACTTGTTCCTCCACCGCCAAAGGGGATGCTTGAGATTGTTTAAGCAACTCGCGTAATCGTTGACCCCTTGCTAACTGATTTTAAGTAGCTTTATCGAGATCAGAAGCGAATTGGGCGAAAGCTTCTAATTCGGCGAATTGAGCTAATTCCAATTTTAATTTACCAGCTACTTGTTTCATAGCTTTGATCTGCGCCGCAGAGCCTACTCTAGATACGGAAATTCCTACATTGATTGCCGGTCGGATTCCAGCATTGAAGAGATCTGCTGATAAAAATATTTGTCCATCAGTGATGGAAATCACATTAGTGGGGATATAGGCGGAGACGTCTCCGGCCTGGGTCTCAACAATAGGTAGGGCAGTCATACTTCCCTAACCTAATTGGAGACTTAACTTAGCTGCTCTTTCCAAAAGCCGAGAATGTAGATAGAAAACATCTCCCGGATATGCTTCTCGACCAGGCGGTCTTCTTAGTAATAGAGACATCTGTCGATGAGCCTGAGCTTGTTTCGAAAGATCATCATAAATAATCAAGGTATGTTGTTTGCGATACATGAAGTATTCAGCCAGAGCTGCTCCTGTATAGGGAGCAAGGTACTGCAGAGTAGCTGGAGAATTCGCATTCTCAGCTACCACAATGGTATATTCCATAGCACCGCGATCTTGGAAGGTATTCACTACCTGAGCCACGGAGGAAGCTTTTTGACCAATAGCGACGTAAACGCATATAACATTTTGACCTTTTTGATTCAGAATTGTATCTGTAGCTACTGCTGTTTTACCCGTCTGTCTGTCCCCAATTATTAACTCTCGCTGACCGCGTCCTATGGGAATCATAGCGTCAATAGCAATAAGGCCTGTTTGCATAGGTTCGTATACCGAGCGTCTCGAAATAATACCCGGAGCGGGGGATTCGATTGGTCTAGATTCAGAAGCTGGAATTTGACCCTTACCATCAATAGGTTGGGCTAACGCATTTACGACACGACCCAGATAGGACTCACTTACTGGTATTTGGGCAATTTTTCCCGTTGCTTTTACAGAACCTCCCTCTTGTATGGCCAAACCATCACCCATCAATACAACCCCAGCGTTATCAGATTCTGGATTCAGAGCAATGCCTACCGTACCATCTTCGAATTCTACCGATTCGCCAGCCATTACTTTATTAAGACCATGAATGCGAGCGATCCCATCCCCAACTTGAAGTACAGTGCCGATATTAACAACTCTTACTTCTGGAACATATCCCTCGATTTGTTTGCGGATAATACTGCTAATCTCATCAGGTCGAATGTTTATTACCATTAGCGTTTATTAAATATCGTCTTGAAAAGTGAGACCTACGAAAGCTAATCAGCTGTGTTTTCCATGGCCCTGAGTAGGCCAATATGATAATCAATCATGCGCAAATGCAATTCACCATCTAAGCGACTATTCAGACTTTCAAGAGCTCTTTCTGAAGCGATACGGGAGACTTGCTGCCGAACCTGTTCAATCGCTCGTTGTTCTTCGAAACGGATAGTAAAATTTTTACTATCTTCCAATTTTCTTGAATCTTCATCAGCTGCATTAACGAGATCCCGTTTCTCCTTCTCCATCTGCGTAAGTCCATTGACGCGTATCTCATCCGCCTTTACTTTCGCTTGTTGCAAGCGAGTCCGAGCCTGTTTAAGTTTATCAGTAGCTTCCCTGTAGCGTTCCTCCGCATCGCGAATAGTACTCAAGATTGCTCGCTTCCGATTCTCTAATAAATTAATCAATGAAAGTAGATTCTATATTTTTGATTACCAAAGATTTATGATCTCTTCCCAAACCGAACATGGATCTTTCGATTCATTCGGCTTTCCTGCCCATACTTCTTGACCATATGGAATTTCATATCTGTGCGGGCCTGCCGTCTACATCTCGTCGATATCAATATAGTCTATTTCGAAGTAGAAATTGAATGACTGAAACTTTAAAATTCTTGAGGGCTCTTCTGGACAATACTTCTACTTCCAGCAAAGTCGTTTTTTCCGAATGTTATACATCTCATATAGGTTGTCTATTCAGCAGATTGAACGAAATTTGGTTATTCTTGGGAGATGATGACTCCCCCTTCGAAGAATGGGAGAAGTTTTACCACTTTCAATATGAGCGTTATATATTGAATAGCTCTCCGACCATGCTTTGGGATCTTTGCACAGTGGGGGGAAGGAAACCCAAAACTTTGCTCAGACTTCAAGCAATTCAGCTTTAACCATATTAGTTATATTCCCGTATCAGTCGATGAAAACGATAGAGTTTTTACTGATTCTACGAAATGCTCTGGTTCTTACAAAAAAATAATCATTTGCAAGTAATTCGTCGGGATTTTGCATTTTCTCTTGTTCCAAATGCAACTGGGGTGGTCCAGTTAACTCATTCAGATATACGACTCGCACACACTCCCTTTCCGAAATAAAATAATACACCTAAAACTAGAATCGAATTGATTGAATTGATCTCTAAGATATTAGTATTTGAACCGAAACCCGCGGCGAGAGTCCAATAAAGTTGGGAAACAGCGATATCACCTATACTTCTCATACTTCCTCTCCCTTCCAAAGAGACTATCTAAATTTACGTAATTTTTCTAATCTAACCCGAGGTCAAGTAGTGGATCTGGGGGGATCTTCGCACTCAAATACTCAATGGATAATGAGACTGCCTCGAGGCAAGGATAGAATTAAACAATCGATTGGTTTACCCAACACCCCCCTCCCCTGTGGGGGGAATAGCTAAAAACATAAAGAAAAACTCTGCCGTAGAAAAAAAAATTTACATAAGAAACTTGGGGAAATTTAATAACAATAAGAACTCGATGAACTAAATTGATCAATAATCTCCTGTTGGATCTCATCCCCCTACTGAATGAAATAATCCTTCATTTGGATTATTGATCCAGAAGGGGTTTGAGTCAGAAGGGGGTGGGTAGCCACCCAAATCAAATATGGCTCAATATTAATGAATTAAACGAAAGGATTTGCGAATGGTGGTGCTGAGGCTACAACTGGTCCATGAATTGTTAAAGCTTCCGTGAAGGCTGAACTTGATGATAGAGTGCCTCGAATTTTACCTTCTGCCTCTGGTTGTCTCGCGATACCTTCTACCGCCTGACCCGCGGCAGTGCCTTGACCGACACCGGGACCTATAGAAGCGAGGCCTACGGCTAATCCAGCAGCAATAACAGAAGCAGCAGGAATCAAAGGGTTCGTATTAATCTCCTCTTATTTTACTTGAGTTATTCAATCTCGACGTAGCGGGAATTCTTTAGTGAATGCTCACTGAAACATAAATTCTGTAAGAATCTAGTAAAACCTATTAATGAGTTGAGATAGATTTATTCCATCCCGTCTAAAGTAGTTAAGTAGTAATAATAATGGGACGGAGAGGTAGTTAATCCCTCGACAGACATCTCTTGATTTCATTCATTACCCATAAAATAACAAAACAATTGAATCAAGGTCAACTATTCCGTGGTTGTCTATAGCGGGGAGCTTCACTCCCAAGTTGACTCGAATGAAATTTTGAAATTTTATTCATAATAACACAATGCAGCTACTACTGAGATTCAAAATAATTCGTTTCGTCGGTAACAGAAAAACCTGACGAATTGGTTCTGGAATATCTCACCATTTCTCTATGTTTATCGTGGTAGAGGAAGAAAAAAAAAATACTTGGATTGAATATTGGGAGTGTTTATCAATTCCATCCCCAAATCAGATGGGATTAGAAGTAATAACCCCCCCCCCTGCGAGAGGCGATAAGGGGGTAGGTATTTGTATTATATCACGCGGGAGGTTTTTACTACTCCGATGGGTGGCACGAATCCCCCGTTGATTAATATGATTACGATCTGACGCTTTGGAAAGACGAGGACTTAGTTAGTGATGACCCTCCATAGATTCGCCTATATAAGCTGCGGCTAGAGTTGCAAAAATCGAAGCTTGAATAGCACTTGTAAACAATCCTAGAAGCATCATAGGGACGGGAATAACCGGAGGGACTAGAGAAACGAGAACAGCTACTACCAACTCATCAGCTAGTATGTTTCCAAAGGGTCGAAAACTAAGTGACAAGGGTTTAGTAAAATCTTCTGGAATATTGATAGGAAGCAGTACTGGAGTTGGTTGGATGTATTTACCAAAATAACTAAGACCCCTCTTGTGTGAACCTGCATAAAAATATGCTACTGATGTAAGCGAAGCCGGTGCAACAGTAGTATTGATATCATTCGTAGGTGCAGCCGACTCTCCGTGAGGTAATTGAATGATTCGCCAAGGAGACGGAGCACCTGACCGGTTGGAAACAAAAATGAATGGAAACATAGTTCCAATGAATGGAACCCGGGGACGATACTCCTCCTCCCCCATCTAGGTTCTCGTCAAATCCCTAATAAATTCAAGAACATACTCAATAAGGTTTTGACTGCCAGTTGGGATGGTTTGTAAGTTGCGAGTAGCTACGGCAGATAACCCCAACGATATAGCAATTACTACCCAGGAAGTTACGAGAACTTGTGCATGAACTTGGAAATTTCCTATTTGCCAATAAAGATGTTAACCCACTTCCACGCTCGATACTTGATATAGATCATCAATCCCATCAATGGGCAATTGTTTGATATCCATGTCACCCCTCCCCCTTCAAAAATTGGCTGGTGAAAAAACCAAGAAAAATAAAAAAAAAACGAAATTTGTATAGAATAATGGGATTCGTAGATATCATAATCATTAGATATTCTAGAAATTGTTCCTGAAATGGAATTATATCATACCTGTGCCTATGATATAACTCCTTCGTCATTTCACCCTATTCGGAATGGTTGGGATAGTCACCAATTTCATTATCTATCAATCCCGAAACCTTCGAGTTTGAACGACCTTCATGAATAGCTAATGTTGATTTGTCTAATATCCATCGTATGGGGGATCTTGCATCATCATTACCAGGAATTGGAATATCTGTGAGATCTGGATCACAATCCGTATCGACGACACAAATTGTGGGAATACCTAAAGTAATACATTCTTTAATAGCAGTAGATTGTTCATGCTGATCAGTAATTATCGCCATATCGGGCAAATTTGACATATATTGAATTCCACTTAGATATTTTTTCAATCGAAGTAATTATCTTTTCAAAATCGCTGCCTCTTTCTTTGGGAGTCAATCAAACCCTCCTGTATATTCTTCGTTTCGCAAATATTAAAATCTCTGAAGACGTGTTTCTATAGTGGACCAATTCGTTAACATACCGCCGAGCCATTTTTCATTCACATAATGGCATCGGGATTTCATCGCAGCCGATGCTATTAGATCAGCTACTTGATATTTCGTACCTACTATTAAGAATTCTTTTCCCTCCGTTGCTGCCTCAAAAACTAAATCGCAGGCTTCGGATAAAAGACGAGCAGTCTGAGTTAGATCGAGAATATGAACACCCTTTCGTTCCGTAAATATATAAGGTGACATCCTGGGATTCCATTTCTGGGTTTGATGACCGAAATGAACTCCTGCCTCCATCATCCCTTCTGACTCGATATTCCGATTTTTCTGTTGCATTTTCTCCTTGAGTACAAAAAAGTGCGAATTGTTTTCATTTTAATGAAAGTGATAGAATTATTACAATCTATTAGGTGGGCTTGTGGATTGAGACATACCCAAGATATCCACCTGTCGAATAATTAGGGAGATGTTATTCCTCAATATCAACCTCATTGGAAAAGGGTTGTTTTAACTTATCATGAATAATTAGTCTATAATGAGGATTTGATCTTTTTCTGTAATGATTAAAACAATTTTCAACATCTCGGCGAAAATGATTAGAATCATTCAGAGTGGAGTAGAATTCCTTCTGTTTCTCCACATTCAGTTGACAGATAATCTCCTGAGTACCGGTTCCGATAGGAACGATATCGCCAAGAATAACATTTTCTTTTAATCCCCTTAACCAGTCGATTCGACCCCTAATAGCGGCTTTAGACAGTACTCGAGTAGCCTCCTGAAAACTCGCTTCCGATATAGAACTAATAGTATTGAGAGATGCTTTCGTCATTCCCACTACAATGGGTTCATAAAACATCGATTTCTTCAATATGCGATTCATTCGCTGCGCTTGTGATGATTCAATAAGCTCTCCAGGTGAAAAAACATTAGTTATTCCGTCTTCCGACGTTACTACTCTCGAGGTCAGTTGTCAAATGATAATTTCTATATGTTTGTCAGATATGTACACTCCTTGAGATCCATAAACCTTTCAGATTTAATCAATCAGAACCAATTGACACTGTTCCATACTCATTCTAGCACTCAGAAAGTGACTCCAAAGATTACCAATTAGTCGTATAACACCCCGATTCCACTTTCTAAAAATATCTTCGATTCTCGTTGAAACGGAGGAGATGGGACGAGATTCCAACAACTGCTCAACCTTCGGAAGACCTTGAATGATATCCCCAGATCTTAATCTGTCATATAGTAATGTTATTAAAGTATCTCCCTCTCTTATGATATCCCCGTAATCCTTATGAATAGTTGCCCCTTGGGTTGCTAGATAAGGCTTAGCGGCTCTAAGTGAGAAATATTCTTTATTAATAGCTACAACTTGACCGGATTGGAGGCAGATATCCTTCCTATGGAGAAATCTCTCTTCACTGATTAGTAGTCCAATATTAATTAATGGAGTCTTTATCCTCGAGAAGTTGAGTAAATAATCGACACATCTGAATAAACGCCCTTCTTTGAAATCTATGAAAGGATTCAGAGGATATTGAAATATTAGTATATTCTCATCTATCAGGTACCAATTTTGATTTTCGAATATAGGTGGTGAATCACCCACTGAATAATCCCCGAGGAGGGGGGCGTCGTTACTTATCCTTAAATGATAAGGCGACGGGGGGTTAAAAATACCCCGCAAATTGCCCAATAGGCCTAACTTCCCGTTTAACCTTCCACAAGAAGTGGTGGTGGGATCAAATCCCACAGAATCCGTCAATCCTCTCTTCAATTCTGAACTACCTTTACCAAGAGATCCATAGTTAGAATTTGAAGGTATATGTTTCGAAATTTCCTCATTCTGGATATGAGTCTCTTCTTTCGATATGTCACCGTTGGAATATCCACCTATTTGATCATAGTCTTTTTCGTCTGAATCGGGAGGCAAAAAATTACAAAAAATATGAAGCGATGATAGGGTTAAGAAGAATGTACCTTGTTCAGGTACTGAATGAACAACACTTTGATATTCGAACAATGACTTGTTATTATTGTTGTTATTATTGTTGTTTGAATTAGTATTTACGGAAGATACCTCATCATTAAGCATCAATTCTGGAAAAAACTTATCATTTCCTCTTCTAAGCTTATTAGTTACCTCCCCGAGGAACGGATTGTTAAATCCCACTGGGTTAACTTGAAGAAAATTACTAATAATATTATTTATTCTTATATTAGTAAGAGATGTATAAGCCCCTTTCGGGGGACTAAATTCTTGCCAATCAATCACTAGACAAGTTTTAACTAATTGAATACTTGTATTGTTGCCCAGTCCGACTTCCTCACCATCTTGATGAGATATATACGTAGAAATTTGTATTTTCGGACATTCCCATGTCTTTGGCATTCCAGAGGAGGGAGGTGTATGTATCGACGAATCATCAGATATATTGTATTCTTTGACTGGCCTTACTGAGACAGAGGTCTTTCTTCTTCCAGCTCTTCCTCTAGCAGATGTCATCGATTGGAGATAAATCCAATTATCGGATGTGAATTCATCAAGAATCATATTACCTGGGGGAATTAGAGTATCATTCTGCTTAGATACAGAAGCTTTATCTTTCGGATAATAGATATATCCAGGTAATATTCTTATTTCAATACTTCTTTTTATCTTTTTGATTCGAACCGATCCGCCTACTTGACTAATAATATTGGAAGTTATTTGTGTACCTCCCTCAATCATACTATTGTTCGATACTATTATGGATGAAGAAGGTTCATAAATAGTATAAACTTCTTCGGGAATCGAGAAAAAGTTACCCCCTTTGATGACTTTGTACCACACTTTGAAATTGTTTGCTGTTTCACTCCCATCGTCAGGGACAAATTCTTCTTTCCCAACGGATTCCACTTTTATAGTACCATATCTCATAATTCCTGAAATGCTGGTTTGATACTCAGGATTTTCGAAAGTCGCAAAAGTATCATTCCAATCTGAAATCTTATTATTATTGGGGACTCGGGGCTCAAAAATCATATTAGCTACTTCATCGTATCTACCCTCTCCTCGTTCCAATAGGGAAGTAACGACAGTTCTTCCCCCAGTTCGAGCTATTTTGAGATTTGAAGAAATCAAAGTAGATGCTGAGGAATTGAAGCGATTCATGAAAGACATTAAAGTGATTTCAAAATCTCGCATCCCCTCCAGGGAATACTCGGAATCCATGACATTGATAGATTTTTTATTTATACCTCGAAGCTCGTCTTTATTCTTGTCGGGATAAGATCCGATACCAATTCTATCTTGATCTTCGTGAACTAAAGGGGTTTTATCGGAATCTCCAAAAGCTCCCGAAAGAACCCATACATGACCGGTTTCGCGTGCAATATGAATATTACTATATGTATGTTCAGGTGAGTGGGATACGACCCTACTCCAGAAAATCTCTCCTTCTAAATTTGGGGAAAGATGTTTATGAATTCGTTCTTTGAGAGGAAACTCCTTAGCTCATATTTCCGCAATGATTTGTTTAGATTCGACATATTAATTATTTCAAATCATAAGTAGACTTTGTGCTGGAATTACAAAATTATGTGTCTCGTTTTGACTTTCAACAGAAACTGGCAATTCATTTTGACATATCCAAGCAGGATGTCCGTGTCGTGTACGTGTAGGAAATACCGACTTTTCATCAGAATTGATGCGTCCATTGAACGGAATTCTTACATGTTCTGCGATATCACCTGTAGATACTCCACCAGTATGAAAAGTTCTTGATGTTGATTGAGTTCCCGGTTCTCCGATTGATTGTCCTGCAATAATCCCTACAGCTTCTCCTAATTCTATTAAGTCGTGATGGGCGAGACTCCAACCATAACACAACTGACGAATCCATAAAATGCTTCTGCATGTCGAGGGAGATCTTACACGTATTGGTTGCGTCACTGTTACTGAGTTACTGGCGAGCTCATTCCCAATATCCTGATTACGTGTAGCGACACATCTTGCGTCTGAATATACATTGTCTGCTAACACACGTCCAATTAATTTTTGTTACAGTATCGTTCATATAGATCCTTTTCTTTCCTCAATTAGATTTACAGCAATACTTCTGCTAGTCTCACGATCTTTTTCACGCACAACGATGTGTTGCACTACCTCGACGAGCCTACGTGTAGGGTATCCAGCATCTGATGTTCGTACCGCGGTATCCACAACTCCTTTGCGAGCACCATAACAAGAAATAATATATTCTGTCAAAGATAAACCTTCGCGCAGATTATTTCGAATAGGGAGATCAATCACCTGTCCCCGTGGGTCTGACATCAATCCCCTCATCCCAACCAATTGGTGGACTTGGGACGTACTTCCCCGGGCTCCCGAGAAAGACATCATGTGGACTGGATTTACAGGATCGGTCATCCCGAAATTCAAATTCATTTCCTGTTTCAGGCATTCACTCGTAGCATACCACGTTTCAATTAATTGACGTAATTTTTCTACAGCATGCAGACTCCCGTAATGATGATAATGCTCTGAGACATAACCCTGCTTTTCTGCATCTTATACAAGCCATCCCTTGGAAGGTACTGTTGAAAGATCGTCGATACCTGATGAAATAGATGCCTTTGTGGCTTGTTGGAAACCCAAAATCTTTATTTGATCCAGAATGTTCGTTGTATGTGTGACTCCGAAGTGAATCGTTAACCTACTGATAAGTTGTCTTATCGCGGTTCTATCCATCATCTTATTATAAAAAAGTGATTCAGCTTGATCTGCCATTATTGGAACCTCAACCTCTTTTGCTATCTTTTAACCATTATTAACTATTGGAATCAAGCCATTCATCAACGATATAGAAAGACTTCCTTATTCTTCATTATTCCAGTCTATAGAATGAAATGATTTCAAGATACTCATTTTACATCGTAATAGCTGGTATCAATTGGGTTCGATGATGGGAAGCTCCCAAAGTACCCTGCATTGCTTCTTTTATTTGTTGATTGAACAAAATACGACCAGCAGTTGTGAGTATATATATGCAGAGCGTACGACCGTCTCTATCCCTTCTAACCTGATAATTGTCGTAGAACTGAAAAGAAGTTCCCAGGGATTCGTATTGAAATTCAATAGGCAATTCGCGATTCCTCGAACCGATCATATATAAATTGATTCTCCATCGAAGCCATAAACAACTATATAGATCGATTTGTTTCAATTACTTAGCCCTAAGTACGTCATCGTAACTAGTGAAATAGGGTATTTTAGGAGAATAACTAGGATCCTCGTCTCTGGTAGGAAAATCTATGTTTCCGTAAATTCCTCGCTTATTCTCAATAGTTGATGTATAAAGTCCGAGAAGCATGTCCTGGGTTGGCACAGATACGGGATCTCCCGCTGCGGGAGATAGTAAATTCGTATGTGAAAACATTGGAAAACGAGCTTCAGTCTGAGCTTCCAGAGATGGAGGTACATGAACGGCCATCTGATCTCCATCAAAATCTGCATTAAAACCCCCACGAACCGATGGATGCAAACGAATGGCGCGTCCTTCTATTAGAATGGGTTGAAACGCTTGTATACCCAATCTGTGTAGTGTAGGTGCTCGATTCAGCGGTACGGGATGACCTTACATAACTTCCCGAAGAACTTTCCATATAATGGGTTCTTTTTTTTGGATCATATTCCTAGCGGCTCGTAGATTACGAGCGATATGTCGCCCAATTGAATTACGAATTACAAAAGCTTGAAAGAGCTCTATTGACAATTCTCGGGGTAATCCGCATTAGTGTGATGAAAGAGATGGACCTACTACGATAACGAACCGTCCAAAATGATCGACCCGCTTTCCAAGCGAATTCTCACGAAATCGTCCTTCTTTCCCCTCAATAACTTCAGAGATTGATTTGTAGGGCCTGTTATTAACATCTCTCATCGGTTGTCCACGTATTCCATTATCAATAAGGGCATCCACGGCTTCTTGGATAAGTCTCTTCTGAGATACAATCAATCCTTCTGGTGTGAATTCACTTCTTGATAGAAAGTCAATAAGAGTATTATTTCGATAAATTATTTTCCTATAAAGCTCATTAGAATCAGAAGTAATTACTTCGCCTTCATGTAGTTCAATTATCGGTCTCAATTCGGGTGGAAGAACTGGTAATAAATCCAGAACCATCCATTCAGGTTTTATATCCGTTCGCATAAAGTTTTTAACCAATCTCATCCGTCTAACTAAAAGATCTTTTCTTCTTTGAATCGCTTGATCTTCGGATTTATCTCCGGTAGGTCCCCCCTTCGCTAGCATCTGCCATTCCGCATACGCGCAATCCATAACGCTTCGCAAATTCAAGCTAGCTAATCATTTTTTAATAGCATCCCCTCCAGTAGCAATTTCTCTACCTTGAAGAATTTCGCAATTTCGAGTGGAAAAATAGAGCGGAAGAATATCTTCCCATGATTGATCTTCATCATTAAACAAGCCTCGCAATCGTAATGAAGTAGGTTTTTCAGCTACAGGCCTAGCGGGAAAAAGATTGGGATGGGTCGTGTGAATATCCTCCCCCCTTAGAACCGGACGTGAGAGTTTCCTCTCACCCGGCTCAAACAGCTATACCAAGATGCGGAGTTATGTAAGTACGGAATTGGAACGTGATAGTTGATCAAAACTGGAATAACTATTCGTTACTCAAGTGGCGGCTTGACAGAATCCCCCTACTGAGTAGTCTCACGTCCTTATTAATAGAGAATCTCATCTATCTATCGCTACGAAATAGGGATATTTTACCCTAACAGAAATAGATTTGTTGTGGTAAGAATCTGAAAATTTAAAAAGGTTTCTCTTGTTTCTAATTCGACTATTACTCCTCCTTGGGTTTCCACTCCACTTCGATGGTTATTGTTTCATTCGAAACATATCTGCGATGAATAAGTTTCCGTAACCATATAGATTTTTTCCTTCCTTGTATCTAACAGAATGATTTCTAGTTCGGGGAAAAGATCAAATAAGATATCTTATCGATGGATATCCAAACTATTTCTATCATTAATCGAAGAATACGGAGAACAATTATTACGAAGCCTAATCGATGGATTGACAAATAGTAATTAACCCTAGAAGAGAACCCCCTTAGGAAACTATCTATATGTATCTTCTTTATAAATATAGATACATATAAATAGTTTCCTATTTCGAGCTACAGGATAATCTTCGTAAGAAAGACATATGTCGAGGTTGGGGACATCCCATCAGTATCCGATGGAGCGACAGATTGTAAGGAATCTGTAACAATTGGAATGTACAATCAAGTCACACATCGCAATATACTAGGCTTTCTAATTCGCTGAGAGGTCTAGCAAGAGGATTTGCAATATAACTGGGAAGTCGTTTTGAAAACCATACATGAGTTACTGGACATGCTAATTTGATGTATCCCATTCGGTATCTCCGAACACGAGAGTCTGTAAATTCGACTCCACGATGTTTGCAAAAATTAGGAGACTCATCATCAACGGATTGGTAATTTCCACAGGCACACACCCCACTCTCCGTAGGTCCAAATATTCTTTCACAGAACGAACCATCCCTCTCTGGTTTGTGGGTTTTGTAATTCGATGTAGGAGGTTAAGTAACTTACCCAACGATTCCCCCATTAGGTAATTTTCTTTCAGCCCAGCTGCGAATCTGTTCGGAAGAGGCCAATTCAATTCAAAGTTGTTGATAATTATTTCGATGAATCATAGGATAAGAATCTCTAATTGGTTTTTATGAAAAAAGCCTCTCTCATATATTTCTACCTTCTCTTCTTGAATCCCCTTCATATATCAATTTATGATCCAGATTCAGCCCCATAGACCGTAACTCTCGAACTAATAATCGAAAAGATTCTGGAGCTGTTTCTGGTTTAGGTACGGGTCTCCCAGCTACAATAGCACTAAGTACTTTATAACAAGCTTAAATATGATCAGATTTAATAGTAAGCATTTCTTGTAATATATGAGATACACCAAAACCTTCCAAGGCCCGAACTTCCATTTCTCCCACTCATTGTCCCCCCCGTCTAGATTTCCCCCTGAGAGGTTGTTGTGTAACAAGTGCATAGGGTCCACTGGATCGTGCATGAATCTTATCATCAACCTGATGAATCAATTTCGTTGTATAAGCTTTTCCAATTGTAACTGGTTGTTCAAAAACATCACCCGTTCGTCCATCGATTAATTGACTCTTTCCAGGATAATCAGGTTCAAATAACCACGGATTAGATGTTTCTGCACTTGCTTCATAAAGTTCTGAAAATACTGGTTTTCTAGAAGCTTCTCGTTCAAATCGCTCATCAAAAGGTGTTATTCTATAATGGGTCTTCGAAAATTCCCCCGCTAACCCAAGCAGACATTCATAAATTTATCCTACATTCATTCATGAAGGTACTCCTAAGGGACTTGATATCGTGTCTACCGGTGTACCATCCTGTAAATAAGGCATATCCTGTCTGGATAAGATCTTCGATACAATACCCTTATTACCGTGTCTGCCAGCTATCTTATCACCTATTTATATCTTACGTCTCTACAAAATATATATATATATAATCTCTGAATCACTCATGGTATGATCGTCGGGGTGGGTCCATCTAACATCAGTGACTCGACCTCTTCCACCAATAGGGACTTTTGAACAACTCTCTTTCGCGTTAACTGCTTGGATACCAGAAATAGCTTGTGATGATTTTCCCTCCGGAGCGCGCAACGAACCCCCCCCTTCTTGGGGCGTCGATTTACCTACTGGAACATCTCCTGTTTCTACCCAAGATCCTGATGCTACAAGCCCATTATCGCCCGAATGACGAGGTGCATAACTATCTGATTGAGGTACTTCCTTAGTAATTATTTCAGAACCTTGATTCGTTACACGAACTTCAACTTCGTGCCTCTTGATGTGAAAAGATGTGTAAATATCTTCATATATCGAACGTTCACTAATTAATACTGCATCTTCGAAATTGTATCCCTCCCACGGCATATAGGCTACTAATAGATTTTTACCTGAAGCTGGTTCTCCTCCAACGGTTGCTGCTCCATCCGCTATGATTTCTCCACTTTTCAGAAGTTCCCCCTGACTAACTATAGACTTCTGAAGTATGCAAGTATTACTATTAGAACGTTCATATATCTTCGATCTGGTATCTATAGTTTCTTCCCCACCAGAGAGTAACGTAATCCCCCCACCATCAGAATGTTTGACTCATCCTTCTTGTTCAGATACAGCTACACTTCCCGAATCTGGGGCTACTTGACCTTCTAACCCAGTCCCCACAATGCACCTCTCAGGTCTAATAAGCGGAACTGCTTGGCGTTGCATGCTGGAACCCATCAAAGCACGGTTTGCGTCATTGTGCTCAATGAAGGGAATGAGAGAAGTTCCAATAGAGAAATATTGTAGGGGATGAATACTTCGGAGATCGACTTGCTCCCACGTAACGGTTAGAAATTCTTGTCGATACCGAACCGATATAAGTTCTTTTTGCTGGGTTCTCCAATCTGATACTAAAAAATCTCCAGTTGCTATCCGATAGTAATCATCCTCTGCGGGCGATAAATCAACTAATTGTTTTTTATTAGATACTTCAGATACTTCGTAGAAAGGACTTTGTATAGATCCAGAATTGCTAACCTTTGCATAAATAGCTAGTGATGAGATAAGACCAGCATTCATACCTTCAGATGTTTCGATCGGACAGATACGCCCATAGTGACTAAAATGAATATCTCGAGCTCGGAAACTAGCAGTTCGTCGTGTCAATCCTCCGGGACCTAGAGCACTTAATCTTCGTTTATGAACTATTTCTGCTGGTGGATTAGTCTAATCTAGGAATTGCGATAAAGGATGTGAACCGAAGAATTCACTGAAAGTTGTCAGCACTAGAACGGAAGGTATTAATCCTTTGGGAGTTAATGGACGTCTACGTCTAACGGCTTTACGAATTTTTTATCGAATCAAATTCTCCACACGATTTGAAGCTAATTTCAATTGTTCTTGTGAGAGATCCGCCACAGATCGAACACGTCGATTTTTCAGATGATCTATATCATCGAGATTACCCATTCCATAACTTATTTCTATCGAATAATCTGCGGCAGCTAATATATCTTGCGGTAATGAGAAATGTTCCGTTTCAGGTACATCAAGATTGAGTTTAATGTTTGAGTTTCCTCAACCAATTCGTCCCAATTCACACCTCTGTTAGAGAAATCTCTTCTATAATTCCTTAAATATGGATTCTGAAAATACCATATCTACTTCTGTGGAGTAGAACTGTTTGTAAGGCTCTAGTATAGCATCCTCTGACGATTCGATCAATTCAATAGTTTCTTTCTATTCTCTCAGTAGATTCAGAAAAATCTTAGGATAACGTACATTCCGGAGAATATCTTTTGTACCTAATCCCGTAGCTAATAGTAAAATCAGAATAGATATTTTCCGCTTTCTGCTAATACGAACCCATATTCTATTTCTTCTATCTATTTCTGATTTAAATCTTCCTCCCCAGTCCGAAATTATGGTGCTGGTATATGTGGGAAATCCCTTGTGATCCAGCTCGCGGTTGTGGTAAATACCGGGACTCCTTAATATTTGGTTGATCAAGACTCTAGCAATTCCATTGATTATAAACATTCCCTGAGAGTTCATCCAGGGAATAGATCCAAGAAGTACGGTCTGTTTCTGTACGACTCTGACTCTCCTCCGAGTCAATTAAACTGGTACATATGGATCGGATGAATATGTAAGACATTGATATATAGCCTCTTTCTCTCCAATCGGAGGCTCTACCAATTCATATTGTTCGCTTATTAGTTAAGATTCAACTTCCTTATCTGTATCTTCAATCTTTGCAAAGTTATTGAGTTCTTCAAACAACCTTTCATGAACGAGACGGTAAAATCCCTCAAGTTGAATTCGTCCAAGTTCTGGCAATACAAACATCTTTTTATCTCCTCTTGATGTTATACCGAAGTTTCTTTGTCCTGCAAAACCTTCCAATACAGATTGATTTACTTAATAATTAAAGAAACGATATAGAAATTAGAGACAAATAATAAAGAAGTATAAAAAGAAGAAAGAGAAAAAACAAAAAATTATTCGGAATGAAGTGATAAACCATAGGAAGAAATTATCGAAGATATAGAATATGAAATAATTACTTTTCTTATTTTATCACCATTTGAAACAAACAAAAGGAATGATCGACAATAAATTATATTTGAGAAATTTTTTATTGTTAGGGAAAACAAGCAGCTTGCCAATGTTTCTATTCAATAGTATACTTACCGTTAAGTCTTCCCTCCATATCGTGAAGATATTTATCCCTTAATCGAATACTTCGATATATGTTGGGCGGCGCGGTGGCGATATAGTCAAGTGGTAAGACAAAGGACTGCAAATCCTCCATACCCCAGTTCGAATCTGGGTGTCGCCTAAGTGGGTTGAATTTCGGGATTGACTGCCGTGCTAAATTCAGACTCAAATTGAGATGCTCCATAGTATATTACGGCCTATCTCGTTAGATGCATCTGGATATGCCACGGATAGACAATCCCACTTGTAGTATATCACAAATGAAAGAATAATTGATATGGATTAACAGCTTTGAGAGGAAAAAGACTCAGTAACATTGAAAAAGAAAGGAAAAAGCGACAAAGAGGGATAAATGTAGGAATTAATATTCCCACTACTGCTTATCGATCAGGTATTATGTAAAATAGAAATTGCATATCTATGTACAGTATGTCCCCAAATCTGCATTTGCATATACTCAGTGACTCACGGAATTCAATAGAATTGAATTTATAGGAATTATTATTATGGATATAGTTAGTATCGCTTGGGCTGCTTTGATGGTGATTTCTACATTCTCTCCCTCACTCGTAGTTTGGGGAAGAAGTGGATTATGATGAATGACCACCTAATCCTTCTATAGTATGCTGTAGTGCGGCCCGGAAGATGTGAATCGTTGGGATGATGCCCAACGATTCAACCCCCCATACTTAATCTTCGTGCGAAACGTATGTAGTATAAGCAATCCCTCCCCATTTTTGAGGAGCTCTAGTTACTCCGTCCAATCCTGAATCTCCGTAGGAATATTCTCTCTCAGAATTTAGTATTTTTTCAAGGATGGGCCCGACCTCTTCCGAACGATCGTTGTGAGGTATTCGCCGTTTAATCTCTCGAAATACATCAATTTTTTCTTTTCGTAAATGAAAATTTTCAATAGTGAGAAATATTGCAGTTCCGCTTAGAAGTATTTCAGATAGTAGTGGAATGGGATCCAGACGCCAACCCTGGGAGGTAAGAATTCCTCCGCATAATAATCCAATGGGAGAAATAAAGAAATCATAATATTGGGATAGGTTGAGACTTTCAAGATTCTTCGCATTGCGTTATCCCCCCCCCTAAAAACCATATGTGATTCTTTCATTTCGTTATGGCTTAAGCGAGACTATTAGCTAGGGCGGAATACGTCTCTCTCGCCTTCAATCCACGTTAGTTTTTCTCATTAAACTTCCTGGATCCTCTTTCGCCGGATGGAATAATATGCAAATCTATTAATAGAAAGAAATCAAAATATCTTGTTTTGTGTTTCTCTCCCCAAAATCCGGTTTGTTCTTTACATACTTGATACATCACTTCATCGTCGGATATCTATATCTTTAGACCCGCGTCTAACTCCCTCGGTCACACATATCAAAATCTATATGTCAATCTAGATTTATTTTCCGGAGTAAATAAGCTAGAACCAGAGAAATGTCACAGAAGATATAAGTATTGGGAATCAATACCCCTATACTTTCCCTTCCTATAAGTTTTTGAAATCTGAAGAAACGTGTTGAATCAGTTTAGTCATAGATTGATTACTCTCGGAATTCATCATTCCGGATCCTGGTTCAAGTTCCAAATCCCCCGTATAGGGAGTTGTTGAAGATAAACGGATATTATACAAGTACGTTTGAGATCACACCTCTAGACACATCGGGTTCCCTTTTTCCAAGGGCGTATGAGAATATACCTATCGCTACTAGTCCGATCCCCACTGTTGCGCCAGGACCCAATTCCAAATGAATCATAAAATAGGAGGGGGGAAAATAATTATCAATAGCTCTCTATCTATATAGATATATTGATATCTTGGTTGATGCAGATATCAATCTAGATCAATAGATAATATAGATGATGTGAATAGGTATCTGTATCATCTATATCATCTAGATTCAAAGAATGACTTCGGGATCCAAATGTGGGGGGGGGTGCACGGGCACCAATGAAGTACACTAATCACCGGATTATTTTTTTATATTCATTCGGAACAAGAACCTATTGAATCTATTTGGTTTTTTCTATTTCGACAGATATCTAACATTCCTCTCCCCAATTCTTTAATACCAGGGGAAAGAAACAGACTGAAACTCTAATTGTTTTGAGCGACCGTCTGAATGTAAAGAATAAGTGGAGAAGCTGTGGGGATTAATATAAAGAGTGCAGTAGCTATGAATGCGAGAATATTTACTTCCATATTAGTAGTACGAATTGATTAATAAATAACTTTAGTGAAGTAATCCCACCAGGAAAAAACTCTTGGACTTAAGTGTGAATTCCTTCTATCGACTGAATTATATCCAACCGATGAGTGAGATAATAATTAACTTAGTCTAGTCAAATCTTTGATATCAATTACATAGTATATCATGATATGAATTTTCAAAAATACCCGATTGTTTTTCATTCGCCCGACAAGAAACTATTTAGCACTACCCCCCTCCAAAAAAAAAATTTCTCCCTCTTTTTTGAGTAGGAGGGAAACGGGATCAGTTTCCCCAACCTCTCTTTTAGATGGGCGAGGATAAAAACAATGTTACTAGAAATTAATAGGTTGAAGACTTTTGGGGGGATTTCCCCCGCCGTTCGAGAGTTAACTAATTGAAATTCAATTAGATATTAGTTTTGTTAATAATCTTCGTCGTGTGCCGACGGTAAGCCAAAAGCATCACGTAGTTCCGTTACAAGCATTTCCACCCATAGCTCGTAAAGTCGAGACAGTTTTTACTTATCGCTCTTTTCAAAGTTCATAGTTCTTATATGTATGAAATAGCATTTGGATAGGATAGATGGAATTTTACCACAAATAGGCCGATACAACTTGACTTTTAAGCATCTGGTTTATAAACTCTAAGTGCTGGGATTGTAGTTCAATCGGTTAGAGCACCGCCCTGTCAAGGCGGAAGTTGCGGGTTCGAAACCCGTCAATCCCGTTCCGGCTCGTTGAAGCACTTCTAGTATAGCTTCATAAAAAGATAGAAATTGGAATGAGTTGAATCTATAATTTTCAAATTTAACCTTGGGTCGAGCTGGATTCGAACCAGCGTAGGCATCGCCAGCGGATTTACAGTCCGTCCCCATTAACCACTCGAGCATCGACCCGCCAATTAGGAACGATATTGAGATATTGAGAGTAGAGGTAGGAGTTGATGGATGTCTCCATTCCGGGGATTCCTCTTCAACCCGGGAACTTCTATAGATTAGAAAAATCTTCTCATTACGTCCGTAAGGCCTCTACGGAGTAAGTACCCCCAGGGGAATTCGAATCCCCGTCGCCTCCTTGAAAGAGAGGTGTCCTAGGCCTCTAGACGATGGGGGCCAATAATCCTTCCAAATAATAAGGAATTCTCCATAAGTCGTCAATCTCAGTCGATTGAATTTTCTTCGGACACAATCGACGGGGAATGTCAAAATTGACGATCTTTCATAATTATCTCTTGAAGGGCCTATAGTTCCGGACAATCGATTATACGCGCAGCTACGTCATTCACAGAAATAGGTCTTCATATTGTCTAGATAGAATATATCATTCCTACATATTTTATTGCTATGTCGAACCCACAAACTTTCAGATTCGATTCGTAATCAGTTACTACTAAAGATATTAATACTATTAATATCTGTAAAATAATACCAAAAAAGTTATTTGCAGTATTTCCGATGTATTTAATCACGTTTTTCAATAGGCCTATTCCTAAAGGAATAGGTTGCGCCTTAAATTACTTGGAACCCCCTCTCATGCCTTTATGCTAGTAATACAATCTAGAATATTTATAGATAGATATTATATCTACGATCTACCGATCCGTGAGGAACCTAGTCTGCTTGGAAAATTAGATAAACAGGCCAGTTCCCCCTGGGTCGGCGGATAGCGGGAATCGAACCCGCGTCCCCTCCTTGGCAAGGAGATATTTTACCATTCAACTATATCCGCAAAATCTGTTACTATATCCCGTAGTAGAAGTATAGTATGTACTAATTTCTACAGTCAACACACCCGGTATATTGACAAAATTATCTTGAAACATTACCTGGTGACTGGGAAGCCCCCCCCCCGTATCGATTCCATAGCTCGTAATCGTTATTCCTTATATCTTTCTACTCACCATAGTGAATCGTGGGAGGGGAACCCAGATTATTCTACTGAATTTTTGAGATATGAAAGAATTAAGTATACCTACTAGAAAAACTAATCCGATCCATAAAGAAGCCCCTGAAAATACAATATTTTTATTGCTTGACCAGCCGTCGGGGGAGGCGAGGACAACAGGTACACCAATCACTAGTAGGAATGAGGTAGCAATTAATGTGAATAGAGCCAATTGAAAAGCAATAGTCATGGTTATGACTCTCCGTATATTTCTAATAGGGGATTCGTACCATCTGATCCCCATCCGGTGGGATTTCCACTATACCAGGGACTTCGAACGGAATCAAACCCCTCTTGGTATCCCATAATCCAATGTCTTTGAATCTCCCAATACTCCATCAGGTATACGTGAGAATCTCGTTAAACCACTCGGGATGATCATCAATAGTGATTTCATAGTAAAGCTTATGAAAATCTTTGTGTTTCACATCTTCCGTAACACGGGTAGATCTTGATACAATACATATGTATCGAGATTAGTGATATCACTAGTCCACCGAAGGAATTGACACTTTTGGTATTGGTAGAAGAGCTGTCTAGGAGAGATGGTCGAGTGGTTTATGGCTCCAGTCTTGAAAACTGGCATAGTGCTGAAACGCTATCGAGGGTTCGAATCCCTCTCTCTCCCCCTATTGGTTTAATATTGAATCCTGATAGAAGGGGGGTGGGGGTGAGCTAGAATAACAATATATTACTCTTCAGATAATTCTAGTATCCCGAAAGAAAGTTTATTGCTAATCAATATCCGTGAAAGAATTACCCTCCCCCAAATAACTATGAAAGGCTTCTTATTCTTATTATTACCAATATTTCATTTTTTGATACGCTGATGCTTTTTCACCCGAATCTCGCATCAATACCCCTCGAATTTTGAATTTTGGGGGATAACAAACAGATATATGGTAGGTGCGAGAGATGGAATACTAACTGGAGCTATTTCAAATATATTTCAAATACAAGTTTTACAAGCAGATTCCTTGGGGAAGACGGTTGAAGATATTTTGGCTAAACCACCCACCCCTTTACGGGGTGGGTATACGCGTCACCAGACGTAACTCGTAAAATTTCAAATTAGCTTGAAAGTAAACTATATTATGAATATGAGTTACCGGCGCCACGTCATAACCCGCCCGTATAGAGACGGGGATTTCTAAAAAGTATGTATTAGTCCTACCGAAGCTTATGGCTTCCTAGGATCCCAAAAGAATGAATTGTAATCGTCATTCTTTCGTTCACAAGGTAGAGAGAGGTGCTACTATTAAATATAAGCTGATACATGAAAGTAACTCTACTTGGATTCGGTTGGTATCATATGAAATATATCCCAAATCTGTAATGAATCCGTTACCATCTCGAGCATGGGCATCTGTCTAGTAACCGGGTAAATAACACAGAGACGAATTCGTGATTTCTATGATTATCTGAAATTTATTCTGTCTCCAAACCTTAATTGAGAGGCGTCATAGAAAGAACAGGTTCTGTATCACGATCAATTCCTTTTTCAAACCCGGCTGCGGCTGCACGAGCTCTTCCTGCATGCCATAGGTGACCCACGAAGAAGAAGAATCCCAGAACGAAATGGGAAGTAGCTAACCAACTTCGGGGAGATACGTAGTTTACGGCATTGATCTCAGTAGCTACCCCACCCACGGAGTTTAGGGAACCTAGCGGTGCGTGAGTCATATACTCTGCAGAGCGTCGTTCCTGCCAAGGTTGTATATCCCTTTTCAACTTACTTAAATCCAAACCGTTAGGTCCTCTCAGGGGTTCCAACCAAGGGGCACGAAGGTCCCAGAAACGCATAGTTTCGCCCCCAAATATGATTTCTCCTGTAGGGGAGCGCATCAGATATTTACCTAAACCAGTAGGTCCTTGAGCAGAACCTATGTTAGCGCCGAGGCGTTGGTCCCTGACAAGAAAAGTGAAAGCTTGAGCTTGAGAAGCCTCTGGACCAGTAGGACCATAGAATTCGCTGGGGTATGCTGTGTTGTTGAACCAAACGAAGCAGCAAGCGGTAAAACCAAAGATAGCAAGAGCCCCCAAACTGTAGGACGAGTAAGCTTCTCCAGACCATACAAAAGCACGACGAGCCCAAGCGAATGGTTTGGTTAATATGTGCCAGATTCCTCCAAAGATACAGATGGACCCTAACCAGACATGTCCTCCAATGATATCTTCTAGATTATCCACACTCACAATCCACCCCTCTCCACCGAAAGGTGATTTTAGTAGGTAACCAAAGATAACACTCGGACTTAAAGTAAGATTTGTAATTTTTCTTACATCCCCACCCCCGGGTGCCCATGTATCGTATAGGCCCCCGAAATATAATGCTTTGGACACTAGAAGGAAGGCGCCAGCTCCTAAGAGAATTAAATGAATACCTAATATAGTAGTCATCTTATTTTTGTCTTTCCATACATAACCAAAGAACGGGAAGGATTCTTCCAAAGTCTCAGGACCAATCAGGGCGTGGTAAATACCTCCGAACCCTAAAACCGCAGAAGAGATCAGATGAAGTACTCCAGAAACAAAATATGGGAAGGTATCTGTGACTTCGCCACCGGGACCTACTCCCCAACCTAGGGTAGCTAAATGAGGAAGTAGAATCAACCCCTGTTCATACATAGGTTTTTCCGGAATGAAATGAGCCACTTCAAATAGATTCATGGCCCCGGCCCAAAATACAATCAAACCAGCATGAGCCACATGAGCACCAAGTAATTTACCAGACAGGTTGATAAGTCGAGCGTTACCGGCCCACCAGGCAAAACCTGTGGTTTCCTGATCCCGACCACCTAACGATAGGGTTCCATCAAAGAGCGTTTCCACGGGGTAGCACCTCCTCGGGGAATACAAGGTTTTCATGAGGCTGATCCTGAGCCGCCATCCAAGCACGAATACCTTCATTTAAGAGGATGTTCTTGGTGTAGAAGGTCTCAAACTCGGGATCCTCCGCCGCACGAATTTCTTGAGATACAAAATCATACGCACGTAGATTAAGGGCGAGACCAACTACTCCAATGGCACTCATCCATAACCCAGTCACTGGCACGAATAACATGAAGAAATGTAACCAACGTTTGTTGGAGAAAGCGACGCCAAATATTTGAGACCAGAAACGATTGGCGGTGACCATTGAATAAGTCTCTTCGGATTGAGTTGGGTTAAAGGCACGGAATGTATTTGCACCATCACCGTCTTCAAATAGAGTATTTTCTACCGTAGCACCATGAATAGCGCATAGGAGGGCGGCGCCTAGGACTCCGGCAACTCCCATCATATGAAATGGGTTTAACGTCCAATTATGAAAACCTTGGAAAAATAGGATGAATCTGAAAATAGCTGCTACGCCGAAACTGGGTGCGAAGAACCAACCGGATTGTCCCAGAGGGTAAATCAAGAAGACAGAAACAAAAACGGCAATAGGAGCAGAGAATGCTATAGCATTGTAGGGACGTAATTGTACGGACCTAGCAAGTTCGAATTGACGTAACATAAAACCTATCAGCGCGAAGGAGCCGTGGAGAGCGACGAAGGTCCATAGGCCTCCCAATTGACACCAACGGGTGAAATCCCCCTGTGCTTCAGGACCCCAGAGTAGAAGCAAGGAATGTGCCAGACTATTGGCGGGGGTGGAAACTGCGGCGGTCAAGAAATTGCAACCTTCCGAATAAGAACTAGCTAATCCATGAGTATACCATGAGGTGACGAAGGTTGTACCGGTAAACCAACCACCTAGAGCAAAATAAGCAGTAGGAAAAAGTAATAGACCGGACCAACCTACGAAGACGAAACGATCTCTTCTTAGCCAATCGTCCATACTATCAAATAAATCTTTTGGTTCTTTGGAAGATTTTCCAATGGCGATGGTCATAGTTATTCTCCTATTCAACTTTTCTAACCATTTCTGGGTGCCCCTTCATCATTTCATGACACGATGAATATACGGTATTTTGTGAGAGTAAAACTATCATGTCATTATCCCTTCTGAATAATAGTTTGTTTGTCAGGGATTTCCTTTGCATTTATTGCATGGTAATAATATCTTATAGCTTTTAGCAGGAATTTATCATTCTTCCCCTTCTGCTATTTACTATTTCATTCTTCTACCAAGCTGACGAATATTGACATCGTCCCAAGATAATAAAATTTTGTTATTCTTCAGAAAGTGGGTAAACACTTCTCTTCTACCGATATTTATTTTACCAATCTTCAATAAAATTGAAAAGCTTTTTGGTATCGAATCGTTTCAATGGATAGTATTGGCGAAAAAAACTAGTTTTACTTTATGTTGAGTGGAAACATAAAAGGGTGGAGTCATTATTTAGGCTCTTGGGAGATTGAATGAGAAGAATATCCTTCTGCTTCGGTACCGAGTTATGAAGTATAAAATGATTTTGAATTCCACGAGAAAGACTTGAAACTAAAAGGTTTCTATATGAAATTTCATTAGAGATTCTTTAGTTTTAAATTGAAATTTCTTGATAATCAGAATTCCTGAGGTTGAATTCCCATACTGAGAATAACTACATTGTTTAATTTATTAAAAATTATATATATTTCTTTATGAAAGAATTTTATGTAACCATAAATTTCATTTTTATCGGTTTAAATCGATACAGGAAGGAAATAATAAGAAACTTTTAGGGGGTGATTTTAGTAACAATTCTCTGATTGTTCACTACTATTTTATGGTTCTTTCTGTTCCATATGTAAAAAATTCTCTCTATTTGGTTAGAGTTTATTCATTCCAAATAAGAGAGGAATCAGGATGATATCCTCACTCAATCTCTTCGTATATTGGGGAATTCTTCCAATGATGTCACAAGTTAACGGAATTATTGATCGAATTTTATCACACGCACGTCAACATTACCCGTAATAATCCTGCCAATAACGGCGTTTCTCTTAAAAAGGTACTAAAGTTTGATATTCCTTTGATTAGCCCCTTATCGGATTTGAACCGATGACTTACGCCTTACCATGGCGGTACTCTACCACTGAGTTAAAGGGGCTTATCGTTTAGTGAAATTAGAGGGGTATAAGACATAGTATATCGCGAAAACATACTATTTTATTCTAGTAATACAATCAATTCGTCATTCATTATACTATGGATCTTCCAACTAAGTTTTTCTATACACCATTGTAAAAATAATAGATCTTTCTATAGATTTGGTCGGGGTATAAGCCTAATTTTGAGCTAGCTTAAATAGTTACGTTGATGATTCATATCTCCCCCCCCCCATCCCTTTCATCGGGAATGATGGAAAGATTGACTTTATTAACTTCGAGGTACTTCTTAGAAAGAGCTAGCGGTTGCTGAAAGTAAAAAATCACAATCGAGTAGTTGTTCCTAACATTTAACGTGAGATAATCTCAAAGAAATGAGAAGAACTTCAGAGGATTATTCAGGAATCAACAGGAATGCAGAATTTACACCGGTATATGGAAGTTACAATATTAACTAGTTGGGATGGTAATACAAGAAAAGAGGGGTTGGTCTGTCATCCATTCCATTACCAAATACCAAACTAATATTTGACTTTGCGGAGACAGGATTTGAACCCGTGACCTCAAGGTTATGAGCCTTGCGAGCTACCAAACTGCTCTACCCCGCGTAATTAATTTATGTTTATCCAACGTAATTATTATACAATCTCTGAATAATTACATTGAGCTTGGGGAATTTTAGTAAATAAATAAATAGATATCTATTTACTTACTAATTACTTACTAACGACCTAACGACTTTTTTTTGCGCAGAAACTAATATCATTCTACCAACTCGATTTTATCACCCCGGGCAACAGACAAGCGTGTGCCATTTCACGCAGTACATGTCTAGATAAACCAAAATATCGATAATTGGATCTAGGTCGTCCGGTTAAGGAGCAGCGATTATGAAGACGTGTGGGTGCACTGTTACGTGGTAAGGATTGTAATTCCTCAGAAATCTCTAATTTATTCTGTATTGATAAACTTCTTCTCATTTCCCGTTTCAAAGATTGCCGAACAGAACGATACTTCTTCACCAATTCAAGTTTCTTCTTTTCCTTCTCGATGAGGCTCTTTTTTGCCATAATTTAGTAGCGATACTGGAATGTTATTCCGAAATAGTATTCCGGAATAGTTTGAATTTGGAATAGAGTCTAGTCGAAACGTCTATAATCTGTCACCTATTTGATCTGGAATAGGTTCAACCCATTCCAACCCATTTATGAGTTGTTGAGCTTACCACCGGCTAAGACGCCAGAGATAAGCTCAATACAATACCTATGTGTGGTTGGGAAGCGGAGAAAGAAGAAAAATATAGATATATATCTGTATTTTTCTTCTTTTTTCTTTCTCTCAGATATGGCTATATCTATTTATGTATATCTATTTCTAAAAGACCTATCCGAATTTACCCGATGTCGATGCTATTAGGAAAGCGGCATAGGTAAATACATAACCTACGGAGAAGTGAGCCAATCCCACTAATCGTGCTTGAACGATAGAGAGAGCTACTGGTTTATCTTTCCATCGAATCAGATTAGCAAGAGGTGTCCGTTCATGAGCCCAAGCTAGAGTTTCAATTAGTTCCTGCCAATAACCGCGCCAGGAAATTAGAAACGTAAATCCAGTAGCCCAAACGAGGTGGCCAAATAGAAACATCCATGCCCAGACAGATAAACTGTTCATACCGAAGGGGTTGTAGCCATTAATGAGTTGTGACGAGTTCAACCATAGATAATCCCTCAACCATCCCATCAGATATGTAGAGGATTCGTTGAATTGGGCTACGTTTCCCTGCCACAGGGTGATATGTTTCCAGTGCCAGTGAAAAGTGACCCAGCCAATAGTATTTAGCATCCAGAAAACCGCCAAGTAAAAGGCATCCCAGGCTGAGATGTCGCAGGTACCACCTCTACCCGGACCGTCGCAAGGAAAACTATAACCAAATTCTTTTTTATCTGGCATCAACTTCGAGCCACGTGCATCTAATGCACCTTTTACCAGAATCAATGTAGTTGTATGTAAACCTGAAGCAATAGCGTGATGAACCAAGAAATCCCCAGGTCCAATGGTTAAAAATAGTGAGTTACTATTATTATTAATAGCATCTAACCAACCGGGTAGCCATAGGCTCTGACCAGCATTAAACGCCGGACTATCCGATGAAGATAAAAGTACGTCGAACCCATACAAAGCTTTCCCATGAGCGGATTGTATCCATTGAGCAAATACAGGTTCAATAAGAATCTGTTTTTCTGGAGTTCCAAAAGCCAGCATGACATCGTTATGGACATAGAGCCCTAGGGTGTGAAACCCTAAGAATAAACTAGCCCAACTCAAATGGGCTATTATAGCTTCTTTATGCTCTAACATCCTTGCCAACACATTATCCCTATTCTGTTCCGGATTATAGTCCCGAATAAAAAATATGGCTCCGTGGGCGAAGGCCCCCGTCATAATAAACCCAGCAATATATTGGTGATGGGTATATAATGCAGCTTGGGTCGTGAAATCCTGTGCTATAAAAGCATAAGCGGGTAAAGAATACATGTGTTGCGCGACTAGGGAAGTAATGACTCCTAGAGCAGCTAGAGCAAGTCCTAATTGAAAATGAAGGGAATTATTTATTGTATCATAAAGTCCCTTGTGTCCGCGACCCAACCTACCTCCTGGAGGAATGTGGGCCTCCAGAATCTCCTTTATACTGTGTCCGATACCGGAATTAGTCCTGTACATGTGACCGGCAATGATGAAAACAACTGCAATTGCTAAATGGTGATGAGCAATATCAGTTAGCCACAAACTTTGCGTTTGTGGATGAAATCCCCCTAGAAATGTTAAAATAGCAGTTCCTGCTCCTTGAGCACTATCAAACAAGTGATTACTGGAGTCGGGATTTTGTGCGTAAACACTCCACTGACCTGAGAAGAATGGTCCTAATCCTTGGGGATGTGGGAGTGCGGTTAATAGATTATCCCATCTCACATGTTTACCTCGAGATTCGGGAATAGCGACGTGAATCAAATGTCCCGTCCAGGCTAAAGAGCTCACTCCGAATAGTCCTGATAAGTGATGATTAAGACGAGACTCAGCATTTTTGAACCAGGAAATACCGGGTTTCCATTTGGGCTGTAGGTGTAACCAACCCGCTACCAAGAATAAGGCAGAAACGGCTAATAGAGAGATAGCTCCAGTATAGAGATCTTGATTATTGCGTAGACCAATAGTATACCACCACTGATATACACCAGAATAGGCAATATTAACCGGACCCGTAGCCCCCCCCCGGGTATAAGCCTCCACAGCCGGTTGACCAAAGTGAGGATCCCAAATGGCATGAGCAATTGGTCTTACATGTAATGGGTCTTGCACCCATGATTCGAAGTTACCTTGCCAAGCCACGTGAAACAAATTTCCAGAAGTCCACAGAAAAATTATAGCTAATTGACCAAAATGAGAAGCAAATATTTTTTGATAGAGGCGCTCCTCGGTAATATCGTCATGACTCTCGAAGTCGTGCGCAGTGGCTATACCGAACCAGATACGACGCGTAGTTGGGTCTTGGGATAGACCCTGGCTGAACTTTGGAAATCTTGATGCCGTAATGCTTTTCAAATCCTCCTAGCCATTATCCTACTGCAATAATTCTCGCTAGGAAGAACGCCCATGTCGTGGCGATTCCACCCAGAAGGTAATGAGCTACCCCTACAGCACGTCCCTGTACAATACTCAGAGCCCTGGGCTGGATAGCAGGAGCAACTTTCAATTTATTATGGGCCCAAACGATAGATTCAATGAGTTCTTGCCAATATCCACGGCCACTAAATAAGAACATTAGACTGAAAGCCCAAACAAAATGAGCCCCCAGGAATAGGAGGCCATATGCAGATAATGAAGAACCATACGATTGAATGACTTGTGAAGCCTGTGCCCATAGGAAGTCACGAAGCCATCCATTAATGGTTGTTGAACTCTGCGCAAAGTTTCCCCCAGTAATATGACTAACTACCCCCTGGTCGCTTATACTACCCCATACATCAGACTGCATCTTCCAACTGAAATGAAATATAACTACTGAAATGGAGTTGTACATCCAAAACAACCCTAGGAAGACGTGATCCCAAGCAGATACTTGGCAGGTGCCTCCTCTACCGGGACCATCACAGGGAAACCGAAAACCAAGATTTGCCTTATCGGGTATCAGACGAGAGCTCCGTGCAAACAAAACACCCTTGAGTGATATTAAGACAGTAACGTGGATCGTAAACGCATGAATGTGATGTACCGAAAAGTCTGCAGTACCTAATGGGATTGTTGACAAAGCGACTTTTCCGCCCACTGCTACCAAGTCGCTACCCCCCCAGGTCAAACTGGTACTTGCTATTGCATTAGGCGCGGTTGAGTCAGGAGCGGAAGCATGAGTATTCTGTACCCACTGAGCAAATATAGGTTGTAATTAAATAGCAGTATCTGAAAACATATCTTGTGGACGTCCCAACGCACTCATAGTATCGTTATGAATGTATAAGCCGAAACTGTGGAAACCTGGAGAAATGCATACCCAGTTGAGATGTGAAATTATTGCATCACGATGCCGAATAACACGATCCAGTAGATTGTTGTATTGAGTAGTCGGATCGTAATCCCTCACCATAAAAATAGCTGCATGTGCAGCCGCGCCAACTATGAGGAAACCGCCGATCCACATGTGATGCGTAAACAGGGATAGTTGTGTGGCATAATCAGTAGCTAGGTACGGATAGGGAGGCATAGCATACATATGATGAGCTACTATAATCGTTAGAGAACCTAGCATGGCCAGATTGATAGCCAGTTGAGCATGCCATGAATTAGTTAGAATTTCATAAAGACCTCTGTGACCTTCACCAGTGAAGGGACCTCTATGAGCTTCCAGAATCTCTTTCGTACTATGCCCAATACCCCAATTAGTTCTATACATATGACCAGCTATTAGGAAAAGAACTGCAATAGCGGAATGGTGATGTGCGGTGTCGGTCAGCCACAATCCACCCGTTACTGGATTCAATCCCCCGCGAAAGGTTAAGAAGTCTGAATATTCTGACCAATTGAGGGTGAAGAATGGAGTTAAACCCTTTGCGAAACTAGGATATAGTTGAGCCAAAAGATCACGATTCAAAATGGATTCGTGAGGAAGAGGTATTTCTTTGGGATCGACTCCCGCATCCAATAGTTGATTAATTGGTAGCGAGACGTGTACCTGGTGCCCCGCCCACGCCAAGGAACCCAATCCCAGAAGGCCCGCTAAATGGTGGTTTAACATAGATTCTACATCTTGGAACCAGGCCAATTTTGGAGCAGCCTTGTGGTAGTGAAACCAACCAGCAAAGAACATCAATCCTGCAAGAATTAAAGCACCGATGGCAGTGCAATAGAGTTGTAACTCACTAGTTATTCCGGAAGCTCGCCATATTTGAAAGAATCCGGACGTTATCTGTATCCCCTGGAACCCCCCCCCTACATCCCCATTAAGTATTTCTTGACCAACTATCGGCCAAACTACCTGAGCGCTAGGCTTAATGTGAGTAGGATCACTTAACCATGCTTCGTAATTGGAGAAACGAGCCCCATGGAAATACATACCGCTCAGCCAGATAAAAATAATAGCCAGTTGACCGAAATGGGCGCTGAATATTTTACGGGATATATCTTCTAAATCGTTGGTGTGACTATCAAAATCATGAGCATCAGCATGTAGATTCCAGATCCAAGTGGTAGTACTAGGACCCTTAGCTAGAGTTCTCGAGAAATGTCCGGGTTGGGCCCATTTCTCAAAAGAAGTTTTTACGGGATCCTTTTCAACCATAATCTTGACTTCTGGTTCCGGTGAACGAATAGTCATCGAGATTCTCCTCTCTTCGGACAAGGGATAGCAACAACCTACCAGCAGAGGATATAAAACTTCCAAGAGATAGAATTTGTACTGGTAAAGTCTTTTCTGATCTCCCTAAGTTTGTAACTTGAACGACTATAATGGAGGAGTTATCCAAGGCAGGCATTTAATCTCATTATTACATAACTTATCAGTGCTTTATGGACCTCGTAAAATTGAATAATCGTCTTGGTAGAAGAACTTAAATAGTATCGAATGAGGATTGAAAGAGGAAGAAAGAATTCTTCCTCTTTCTCATAGCTAAGAGTGGGGGGCGGGACAAGGGAGGAGAATAAAAAAACTTATTTTAATTGTATATTCATTAACCTTCTGTTACTTTGTGGTTATTACCCTTCTATTCTCTGGAACGTCTCGTGATCTTCAACCAATTCTGTGCCTCGATGTAATTACTCGGAGAAGGTGCTATTGCTTGTTCCCGATACTCAGCGGCTTGATCAAACCAAGCTTCCGAAGCCTCCGGATCTCCTTGCTGAATGGCCTGTTCTCCTCGGTCGGGATGGATATATCTATTTTAGATCTCCTCCCTCAGAACCGTACTTGAGAGTTTCCCATCTCATACGGCTCGAATACTTACTCATTAGTTTGTTTTCTAATTGGCATAAAAGAAAAAAGATTCACTTGTTCCTTTTATTTAGTCTATAGAAGAACTACGAGCAATTACTTAGAATAGTTTTCAACCCTATTATCGCAGGATAGGATTTTATCCATACTCCTAATTCATCAGAAAGATTAATAACCTTTTGGGGAACTAACTACCCCACCTTTCAATATGGATCCGTTTGATTATATGTTTCCTTTGGGATTTGATACCACACCGTAGCTCGATACTTCCTTCTTTTATCAATCAACTCTATTACAGGGATAGATTGTACAACCTTTCATTTCAAGTGAGCGAATTTCATTGTATCGACCCAGACTTTCAATGATGAATCTTTACGGTGCTTTCTTTCTCAATTCACTCAATTATCCATGGGATTTCTAGGCTTTCATTCCTCCTTCACGAACCCGGGTGGCTGTGATGGATACCAAAACCCACAGCTCATGATAACTCCGATTCGAGAGTATGCTTGTGGAAAACCTCCTCTTTTCGAGTAGTTTCAAACTAAGGGATCCTATAGTGAGGTAATCGCACGTAATGACAGATCACAGCCATGTTATTAAGAGCCTGTGGTAGGAAAGGATTCCGTTCCAGTGCTTGGGAATGATATTCCAAAGCCTTTGCGTGTTCTCCATTACTAGTATGAATAAGACCTATATTGTGAAGTATATAACTACGGTCATAGGGATCAATTTCTAAACGCATAGCTTTGTAGTAATTTTATGAAGCTTCTGCATATTCTCCTTCAGATTGGGCTGACATCCGTTACGATCGTTCATTTATTGTGAATGAGCTCCGTTTCAAAACCGTACTTGGGATTCCCATCCCATACGGCTCCTCCTGCATAATCCTAGATGGGGAGTACTATTTGGAACAGTCTAGAAAATCCTACTCGGAATCTATGGATAAACAGGGGCTAGTGTCTCTGAGGCTAGTATCTAGCCATCCTTCTCGTCAAAAATCATTTGTTAACATGATTATGTCACCATGGTGTGTTACCCCCAATAGTAGATACCCCCAATAGTAGACTATATGACAATTTCTTTGTTCTCAACGCTTCGTATTTCGTAGGAATTAGCTACTCCGACAATCTTCGACGATTCTACGGGTATCCAAAAAACAAACAGGATGGATGTTCGTTGTCCCAATCATTATTGGTATTTGTCATAAAATAAAATTGTGATATGTGGCGAATCCTACCACAACGAAGCTTTTGTGTTGTCGATTTCTACACGTAGTGCCTTTCCCGCATGCGTACCCATTAATTAACTGGTTTGTTAAAATCTTTTAACAGGTGTGACCTTTTGCTTAATACGACCATATACTGTAAGCTAGAACTGGAGCATTCAAGGCTGCATCAATCGAGGATACACGACAGAAGGAATTGTTGTCATCCAACACACACCTTCACAAAACGTGAGTGTTTCAGAATTAAAAAACCCAAAAATTCATAGGTAATTGATTTTATTTCCGAATCGCACCATCTCTATAATAGGTAAAAGCTTCCCTCTCTCTTTCAGTCGTTGGTATAATTCGTAATAAAATATCTGCTAGAATTGTGAAAGTTCTATCAATAAAATTATCATTTCTCTGGGATCTAGGCATAATTAGTTAAAATTATTATTTATTGCACTTACTACTAAATTAATCCCAATCGGGATTAGAGAGAAATTTTTTTGTAATACAAACAGAAGAAGTATATGCATTTGACATCTCCGTTCTTGATAAATAAGTCGAATAGAATAACCAATTCTATACGAAACGGGAGTCGTCTGGGAATGAATATGGTCTCGTAAAATCCACTAACAGCTAGTAAAGAAGTGGAATCTCCCCATTAGCTCTATTTCATCCCATTGAAACCCATTTATTGAAAGGAATCAGGGAATGACGGAATAACTAAAAATTCATCAAGAAAAAAAAAAAAAAAAAAAAGACGGGTTATTTTTTTTTTACCCCAAATCCAAATCAGAATTTTCCCCTTTCGTTATTAATTTAATATCTATCTAGAAAAATCATTAGTTCTTGGTTATGATTGATTATCAGGTTCTAAGTCATTTCTCAAATCGCTAAAATGGTTGAATAGTAGCAATGCTACAGGAAGGGTGACCGAGTGGTTTAAGGTGTAGCATTGGAAATGCTACGTAGACTACCGTTTACCGAGGGTTCGAATCCCTCCCTTTCCTTTACGCGTTTCATCATTTTCTATTAGACCGAGACCTCCCGATAAATAGCTAATTTATCTAATAACTCAACCAATTCCTCTGAGTCGGAGTAACAATTTAAAATAATCTAAAAATAAGGAAGGTAATAACCGGAGAGAGCGAGAAACGAGACGGGGGAGGAATTGGATAGTAACAATAAGTAAGAACAGAGAGGGGGCAAAAGAAAGAGAAGATACAAATGGAAGGGGGAATTTACCCCAGTACTGGCATGCGATCCCAAGGATAAGTAGAGTTAGTCTACTGATTATAAAATTATTACTTGGAATTCGAAGTACCCACTTCACTTATAGTAGCATTTGAACCGATGTAAACTCTTAGGGGAATCCCTTGGGGTTAAGCCTTGCGGGAATGATACTCGACGACTAGCAATTCGTTTATATCCAAACCAATGGACTCTCGACTTACGATTCCATTCACTAATCCTTTGGGTATATTATCTCCTGATAGAGAAAGGTTTGAATGATCTGGTACTTTGTCTTCCCGAGAAAATTCAATCTGTTTCTTTAGTCCATTATAAGAATTCGGTCGATTCCTCAAAGTAATAACATCTCCGGGTTTACAACGGTAGCTTGGTATATCCACCATACGATCGTTCACCGCGATGTGTCTATGATTGACTAATTGTCTAGCTGCGGGAATAGTTGAAGCCATACCTAACTGAAAGACAATATTATCTGGTCGCATTTCGAGTAATTGTAATGGTACTTGGCCCGTTGAACCCTCGGCTTTTCTAGCAATACGCACGTATCTGAGCGATTAGCGTTCTGTCAATCCATAATTGAAACGTAACCTTTGTTTGGCTTCCAAACGCACACAAAATTGAGAGATTTTTTTCGAAGCAGATTAATCAATAGCAATTCATGTTTTTCTCGGATTTAATGTTTTGTTAGTAAGCCCTGGTAAATCTTTCAGACGACGTATTATTTTTAAACGAGGTCCTCGATAACGAGACATAGAAACTCCTCTTCCATAATAGTATTAGATCTTGAGATGGAATGCTTGGCAATCAAACAAAATTGAGTTATCATTTGTAACTAATACTAAATTAATTACATTGGACGTTGGTGTTTTTTACCATTCTAACCCCCGAAAGGGAAAGAACAAAATCTTTAAATTAAATTTTTGCCCCCTTTTTTTTTTATTTGATGGGGGGGGGGGGGGGAAGCACAATATTAGGTGGATACGTCGACGACTACTATTAAGTTGTCTATCGAAATCGAACCAATAACCTTTGCGTCGTAGATTTAGTGCTTCGAATCCCAAAATAAGTTATCTTCTTCCTATCTTTTTGGACCCATATGCGGAGGAGGTAGAGCCTCTACACACCCACAATTAAATAGGATTTTATTGATTAATTAAATAGGATTGTATTGAGTGGAATTTCTCTACCGTACTTGTTTGTGTAAGCATATGGGGCACTTCACCAAAAACACGGATTGAATGAGGAGTCAGTAATTTCATTACCTGCTGTATTGATCCGATTATTATATTTGTGTATAATTCCCATACATACAAGTGAGATGTTGTTTCTCAGGTGATCTAAACCAATAGCTATTTACCAGTAAGGAGATATATCCAATAAAAAAAAAACTCGATTTTTATAGCAATGGAATCGGGATATATTTCTCTAGAATAGGTGGGAGGGGGATTGAAATAAAACTAAAGAAATAAAATGAAAGGGTCCTCGGAACCGAGGAATAGTGAGAAGAAAAGGATAAAAAAAAACATTTTTGGAGATAATCGTGGTATTTCTCCTCAATTAGATCAAATAGAATTGATAGATTTATGAAATTCTTACGGAATGGGTGGGGTGGAACGCGTGAGATTAAAAAGATAAAAATATGACAGACCGATTGTTAGTTTGAATTTATTGAATTGCATAGTCAGTGCTTCAGTTTTTGGCTCGATGGGGGGGGATATGGCGGAATGGTAGACGCTGCGGACTCAATTCAATCAGGTTGGGCCTAGGTGTGGAAACACATCGAGTGATGGCTCCCAAAATCAGGGGAACCTGGGACTATTTGGTAGGTAATCCTGAGCCAAATTTCATTTAAGAAACGATATAAATTCGGATGATGATATAGGTGCAGAGACTCGACGGGAGCTATTCAAACGAACAATTTCTTAATTGTTGTTTAGATTATTTACCAAGTGACTAAGTATTGTATCTATACGAATAATCTGTTAGTAATGATCTTACAAATGACGAAAAGCTTATTCTGGTCTATACTCGGCATCCGTATCAAAAATGCAAAAATTTTTTGATTGGAATTTACAATATGTTTTGGATCATCCCAAAATAGCATAGTATTTCCTATCACTATCTGTTTGAATCATATTCAAATGATATTCGACAATAAATAAGAATACTAAAATAAATAAAAAGAATAACTGATTAAGACTTTACGCGGATAGAGATAGAGTCCAATTTCACATCGTTGATAGAAACAACAATGCAAGTTGTGGTAGAAAGAAAATCCGTTGGTCTTTGTAAGACCGTGAGGGTTCGAGTCCCTCCATCCCCAACAGAACGAGATGAAACCTATTATATAAGTGACATAAGAGTTACAAAATAGATATCAACGTAACAATTCTTTCTTCTCTTTGACGGTGTATCGTCGTATCTATTTCCATTAGATAGACGACGAATATCCATATCAAATTATTGATCAAATTATTGGATGCCTTTCGGTACCTATAGTATCAAACGATGTCACCCGCTTCTTCTATTCAGAGATTGATCGAATTTGATTAAGATCCCGTTTATCCATCAAGAGAAATACTTATGGATAGCTGGCAAAGGAACCATTCAGCAAATCTACGGGATTATCTGAATGGTTCGTTCACAAATAACGGGAGCACAAAAAACTTGTTTGAATGAGAGAGATCGTTACGCCAATCGAGCAGATGGTTAAAAGGAAGAAATCAATTCTAAGATTTCTATGGAGTCTTTAGCCGGGATAGCTCAGTCGGTAGAGCAGAGGACTGAAAATCCTCGTGTCACCAGTTCAAGTCTGGTTCCTGGCATATTTATACGAATGACTTCAGTCAAGCAATTTTTGGTCAGAGCCCTCCGGGAAGAATAAAACAATCTGGAGATGACAAAAAAAACTTTTTACTTATTATTTGATTTGAAAATATTTCAAACAAGCGGTAAATCGTCTTTTATATTGGAGCTGATTGAGCACGCGGACTCAAATAAGGGATAAAGAGCAGGACGGGGCCCTTTACTACGTCTTTGCTCCTAATCAATTTACTACGTCTTTGCTCCTAATCAATAAGCGTCTTGTAACTCATAGAAATCAGGTACGATATAATCTTTACGTAGGGGCCATCCGATCCAGCTCTCGGGCATCAAGATACGTTTAAGGTGCGGGTGACTCTCATAAATGATTCCTAACATATCATAAGATTCCCGTTCTTGGTAGTCGGAGCTTTTCCAGACCCAATAGACAGATGGTATTCTGGGGTCTCTTCTCGGAACAAAAATTTTTATACATACTTCTTCGGGTTGATCTGCATTATCTTGTACCTCTGTGAGGTGATATACACTAGCTAAAGGACCCCCCGGTGTTGTATCATAGGCACATTGGGAACGGAGATAATTGAATCCGAACGCGTATAGGGCAACAGCTATAGAAGGCCACTCCTCCGCTTCGACTTGTGGGATCTCGACACCTTGGTAGTCAGAACCTAAAGGCCTATGAGCCAACCTATGCCTAGTTGACCACGCAGATAATCGACCCCGCAATTGACTATCGAAATCGTCACTATCATTAGTATTACCCATACTAGCTAACACCTCTTCATCTTCGTAGAATAGATTCACTCGCTTGGTTTTGATATTGATTCTTCACCATCTAATAGTATATCTCCGAACCTACCAGATTCTTTTGGAAGTCTATTCAATAAAGAGTTAGGAGACTGATTAGCAATTTGCTGATCATATCCACCAGTATGAATATAAAGTTGGTGATTCAGACTGAAATATTTATTTCGGGTTTGATGACTCTTATGGGTCTCCTGACCAACCTTTTCGCGAAGTTTTATTACAGCATCAATAATAGCTTCGGGCTTGGGTGGGCAACCCGGCAAATAAATGTCTACGGGAATCAACTTATCTACTCCCCGGACAGTACTATAGGAGTCTGTGCTGAACATTCCTCCCGTAATGGTACAAGCCCCCATAGCTATTACATACTTAGGCTCAGGCATCTGTTCGTATAATCTCACCAGAGACGGAGCCATTTTCATGGTTATAGTACCAGCTGTTATTATCAGGTCAGCCTGTCTGGGACTAGATCTTGGTACTAGACCGTAGCGATCGAAGTCGAATCGTGAACCGATTAGTGATGCGAATTCGATAAAGCAACAGCTGGTACCATAAAGAAGTGGCCACAAACTAGATAGTCTAGACCAATTTGAGAAATCATTCAAGTTAGTTAAAAAAACCGAATTTGATGTATTTTGATCGGGAAAGAGAGACTCCGTAGAGTTTATTAATGGAGTATCATGAGAATCTATTGGATCTTCATTAACTGGATATTCGGGACTCAAGACCATTCCGATCCTCCTTTTCGCCACGCGTAGACCAAACCAAGAATTAATATGAGCATGAATATGATCACTTCGATAAAAGCAAATAGACCCAATTCTCTGAAACTCATAGCCCGGGGGTAGAGAGAAACCGTCTCGACATCGAAAATAACGAAAACCAGAGCAAACATGTAATAACGGATCTGAAACTGAATCCAAGCTCCCCCCTTCGGTTCTATACCCGACTCATAGCTTGTTAGTTTTTCCGGTCCCCTACGGATGGGTGCGACAAATCCAGAAATTAGAAAAGCTAGGCAAGGAATGAGGCTAGATACTAGTAATAATAGCCAAAAAGAATCGTATTTGGAAAGCAAAAACATTTTAACACTCCTTTCGGTTCGGGGTTTTTCCGTCTCTTCCACCATCATAGTTCTAATAATTGTGAGGCAATCGAGGAAGAGTTGTCGTTCTTTCAATATATATATATATATTTTTTTGAAGGGCAATCAGAAGTCGTGTCAGATACACCTCATTTTATTACGGAATTGTATCAGGATGTCAATTTCATAATTGGTGAGCAAATCACTCCTACAACCTCGTTATTAACAGATACGGAATGAAAAAGAACCTGTTTAATTTCTAGGGGAGATTATCATAAATCAAACTCTCTGTTTGAGATGAGATAGGAACTATTAAGCGTAACTTATGAAAGTTGTTATTAGCTGAATCGCTAAGAAAAACGAATCCAAGTCCAAGATTATTGAGTTATCTTTTGAAGAATTTTCGGGAGATTTTACTACTTACCGAATCGATACCGAACGAAACCGCCCTTCTATATGGATTTTCTGGAGATGGTCTGACTTTCCGTCTACAGGTATCTCTTTATCTATCCCTTATTTTTCTTAATTGATTACTATCAAGAAAATGATTGAGTAACGAATTACTGCTTCTGTTTCCACAATGGAGATAATGAATGGATCAGTCTTGTGAATTAAACTACTAAGTTATTATAGATATTCGGCGCAATTTGAATAGATTAGAATATATCCTTCTATATCCAGATTAGGGCTATACGGATTCGAACCGTAGACATTCTCGGTCATGCAGAGCGGAATATATAGAAGATTCTTGAACTGCTTTACGAACCCAACATGCCCCTTTCGTGGCATTGGGCTCCCCCACCAACTAGTTTCTCCCTATCCACTGGAAGTAACAAAATTTGTTGGTAAACCACTTTTATAGGCAGTTAGATGGTTCCGTGTACTCGAAGAATTTTTTATATACGAAGCAATCCCGAAGTGTTTCGAGAAGGGTTTCAGTATTGACACAGGTTTGCTTTTTGCATACGCAAATCTACTTAATTGTAAAGAGTCTCTATCACTGAGAAGGGATATACGATACTTTATACACCTAAAAGTTCGTATAACGAGGAAGAGATCTTGGTGAGGTCCTCGCATTGCCCTCACGATACTTAGCATTAAATGGATTTTATATTCACCATATCAACTTATTGGAATCGATTGATCAATTTGCTGATCAATCTTCCTGTCATGCTACTGTTCTCCCACACTTCATTAATGGAGTAAGACATAAGTAAGTCACGTAAGATCCTTTGCGCGAATCGTTTGAATAGCGATGAACCCCTCTCGAAAAGCATCGGCGCACGTGTAAACGAGGCGCTCTACCACTGAGCTATAGCCCTCTATTTCTGGGTCTAATCAGATAATACATTCCCTACCTATATCTGTATATAGATACATAATAGGTGTTGTCAAGTTGAGTAACCGGCCGTGGGAAGTTAAAGATTCATCCTATAATTCATCTTATTATTGGAATCATACATTCATCAGTAGTATTTACCAATACTAGAATTGTTTAGAACAATCTCATAGAATTTAATCGGGTGTTGTGAAAAGTAACAGCCTACTTAACTCAGTGGTTGGAGTATCGCTTTCATACGGCGAGAGTCATTGGTTCGAATCCAATAGTAGGTAAAACTTATTAGATACCACAAGATTTGGAGTGATACCTAATAAGTTATGTGACTATTTGATATGGGTATGACAAATTACAGGATTATCGATTCAGTTTGTGTTCCATCATACACTGCCTATCGCCTCTTAGATGTTCATGTTACGGAAGGTTTAATTTAATTGTTATTTAAGGCCTCTAGTCGTGCCTTAGCTCTCTTAAATGCCGGATTAGCTTCGATTATCTTCTTTTTGCCTTCGGCTTGAGCCGAGTTAACCTGAGCTGTCTGAAAAGCTTCTTGAGCCTCCTCGGGATTAATTTCAGCAGCTCTTTCTGCTTCGTTGACTAATATTGTTACCTGGTTATTGTCGATCATAGCGAAACCCCCCATTAGCGCCATTGCAGACCACTGACCATCATGACGTATTTTCGGAACTCCCATATCTAGAGCTGTAAGAAGCGGCGCGTGATTAGGCAATACGCCAATCTGACCACTATTAGTGGATAGAATGATTTCTCGAACTTCGGAATTCCAAACAATTCGGTTCGGAGCCATTACACGAAGATTCAATACCATCTCTTTCATTGACCCTCCACTTGTAAGGTTGCCGCCTTTGTGGTAGCTTCGTCGATGTTACCAACCAAATAAAAAGCTTGTTCGGGGAGATTATCTAATTCCCCAGAAAGAATCATTTGAAATCCCTTAATAGTTTCTATTAAACTAACGTATTTACCCGGCGAACCAGTAAAAACTTCTGCTACGAAGAAGGGTTGTGACAAGAAACGTTCTATCTTTCGGGCTCGAGCTACCGTTAAACGGTCTTCCTCCGATAATTCATCCAGTCCGGGAATAGCTATAATATCTTGAGGCTCTTTATAACGCTGTAAAGTTTGTTTAACTCCCTGTGCAGTTTCGTAATGCTCCCCACCTACGATCCAGGGTTGCAGCATAGTTGAGGTCGAATCCAAAGGGTCTACGGCTGGATAAATACCCTTGGCCGCTAAGCCTCTCGAAGGCACAGTAGTAGCATCTAGGTGTGCGAATGTTGTAGCGGGAGCTGGGTCAGTCAAATCATCTGCAGGTACATAAACAGCTTGAATAGAGGTTATTGATCCTTCTTTAGTAGAAGTAATTCTTTCTTGTGGAGATCCCATTTCTGTACCGAGAGTTGGTTGATAACCTACGGCGGAAGGCATTCTACCCGATAAAGCAGAAACTTCTGATCCCGCTTGAACGAAACGGAAGATATTATCAATGAATAGAAGTACATCTTGCTTGTTGACATCCCGGAAATATTCCGCCATTGTTAGAGCAGTTAAACCAACCCGCATACGAGCCCCCGGCGGTTCATTCATCTGACCATAAACGAGAGCCACTTTTGATTCTGATATATCTTTTTCATTAATAACTTTTGATTCTTTCATTTCCATGTAGAGATCATTACCCTCGCGGGTACGTTCCCCAACTCCCCCGAATACGGATACACCCCCGTGGGCTTTAGCAATATTATTAATCAATTCCGTAATGAGAACTGTTTTTCCTACACCAGCGCCCCCAAATAATCCAATTTTGCCTCCTCGGCGATATGGAGCCAAGAGATCCACAACCTTAATACCTGTTTCGAAAATAGATAATTTAGTATCCAACTGTGTAGATGCAGGGGCAGATCTGTGGATGGGGAATGTCGTACCAATATCTACGGGACCCAAATTATCGACGGGTTCGCCAAGGACATTAAAGATTCAGCCAGGAGTAGTTTCACCAACAGGGACACTAAGGGGGGCTCCTGTGTCAATGACTCCCATACCCCTCATCAAACCGTCTGTAGCGCTCATAGCTACCGCTCTGACTTCATTATTACCTAATAACTGTTGTACTTCGCGAGTAGCATTAATCTCTTGACCTGCTGGATTCTGTCCCTTAACTATTAAGGAATTGTAAATATTGGGCATTTTACCTGGAGAAAAGGCCACATCTAATACTGGGCCAATGATCTGAGTGATATATCCCACATTTTTTTCAACTGATTTAGAAATTACGAAAGCGATAGAACTGGTTTTCATAACTATCCTGGTGTATTATCTTTTTCGATTATTGAACTTATAGTAATATCTGGTATTTAATCACTGATTGATTGACAGTAAATATTCCTGAATTGCCTACTTTATCTCCCCAATATCCAAGCATATCATCGAATTTATTCGAAGTAAATTCCAATTCATAATTAGGGATAAATGGATAGGTAACACATCTTACAGATCCAGAGAAATTCGTGGTATAGCTTGGAGAGGATAAAATATCCGTAGTCCAAAATTTAGATGTGATCTCTGTACACCCCCCTCCTACGAATAATCTTTTTATTACTGTCTCTTAGCTATCTGTTATTGAAGTGGTCCCCATATCGAATTCAATCATGATCTTCTTTCTATCGACCAGTCTAATCGTGAAGAGATTCCCGAGTCAATGTATTGGTATTGAAATGTATCACAATCAAAATTATTGATCGATTTTCGTGGGAAGCTACACAAGTCAGTTGCATTCCATATGAAACACATTATAAAATAGTAATGTTCGATGCCTGAGGTGGAGTTTTGACGGATATCTCGAGTTAAGTCCATCAAGACTTATTTCTCGCTTCACTTCATGTTGAACTATGTCGTCGAGCAGACCCCATCCTTGCAAGATTTACTAATTGAGTTGTAGGGAGGGACCTATGTCACCACAAACGGAGACTAAAACGGGTATTGGATTCAAAGCTGGTGTTAAAGATTATCGATTGACTTACTATACTCCCGATTATGATACGAAAGATACTGATATCTTGGCAGCATTCCGAATGACTCCGCAACCTGGAGTACCGCCTGAGGAAGCTGGAGCTGCGGTAGCTGCGGAATCTTCCACAGGGACATGGACCACTGTATGGACGGATGGACTTACTAGTCTTGATCGTTATAAGGGTCGGTGTCATGATATCGAACCCGTCGCTGGAGAAGAAAATCAATATATTGCGTATGTAGCCTATCCCCTGGATTTATTCGAAGAGGGTTCCGTTACTAATATGTTCACTTCCATCGTAGGTAATGTTTTCGGATTCAAAGCCTTACGCGCTCTACGTTTGGAAGATCTGAGAATTCCTCCCGCTTATTCTAAGACTTTCATCGGCCCACCTCACGGTATCCAGGTCGAAAGAGATAAACTAAACAAATATGGTCGTCCTTTATTGGGATGTACAATCAAGCCAAAATTGGGCTTATCTGCGAAGAATTACGGCAGGGCTGTTTATGAATGTCTCCGCGGTGGACTTGATTTTACCAAGGATGACGAGAACGTAAATTCTCAGCCATTCATGCGTTGGAGAGATCGTTTCTTGTTTGTAGCAGAAGCTCTTTTCAAAGCTCAGGCTGAGACGGGCGAGATCAAGGGACATTACCTAAATGCTACTGCAGGTACGTGTGAGGAAATGTTGAAAAGAGCAATCTTTGCCAGAGAATTGGGAGCACCCATTGTCATGCACGACTATCTGACAGGAGGCTTTACCGCAAATACCAGCCTGGCTTTTTATTGTCGGGATAATGGACTACTGCTTCATATTCACCGTGCAATGCATGCTGTTATTGATAGACAGAAAAATCACGGTATACATTTTCGCGTATTGGCCAAAGCATTGCGTATGTCCGGTGGAGATCATATCCACGCCGGGACTGTAGTGGGTAAACTTGAGGGAGAACGAGAAGTTACCCTAGGGTTTGTCGATCTACTTCGTGATGATTATATTGAGAAAGACAGAAGTCGCGGGATCTATTTCACTCAAGATTGGGTATCTATGCCGGGTGTATTCCCTGTAGCTTCGGGGGGTATCCATGTCTGGCATATGCCTGCCTTAACTGAAATATTCGGCGATGATTCCGTCCTACAGTTCGGTGGGGGAACCTTGGGACATCCCTGGGGAAATGCACCAGGTGCTGTGGCTAATCGAGTCGCCCTAGAGGCTTGTGTACAAGCTCGTAATGAAGGGCGTGATCTCGCTCGCGAAGGTAATGAGATTATTCGTGAAGCTTCTAAGTGGAGTCCCGAATTGGCTGCTGCTTGCGAGGTATGGAAAGAAATCAAATTTGAATTTGAGACAATAGATACGTTGTAATTTCCACAACTACTCAAGAGTGTCATCTATAAAATAGGGTTCCTGAGATAGATGGGGAGTATGAAGAAACAAAATATCTATTTGTTTTTCTCCATACTCCTTACCTACCAGGGATTGGAGTTGGTAGCTCAGCGGATCAGAGCACGTGGTTCCGAACCACGGTGTCGGGGGTTCGAGTCCCTTCCAATTCGTATCCAAAAAAGTATCATAAGCTGCAAATATTCAGTTAGTAGAGAATCGAGTCGATTCTTCCTGGTATACAAACAGCTGTTTTAAAAAAACCAAAAATATCTATCTATATTATTGGATAATTAGTTGTGAGATTCTAACATATGATTGATCAGATAGATAATTAGTCAATTATGTATTAATTGTTGGATTTAGAGTCGGTCCCAATCCGATATCTATTACAACTAAGCAATGACCCCTATTCTTCAGAAACGATTTATACATTTCAGTATGTATTTCATTGACGAAAGAAAATCTCATGAATTTGACCGTTTCGCTCTGGAGTAAGGGGAAGATATAGGTGAGGAAATTACTACGTCTGTAAGAAATCGGTTCGAAGAGAAAAGAAAATTTGGTGGCTTGATCGGAGCCTTCCTCGAGAAAGCCACCAAAGGCTATGTCTCAGGTGAGAGAGAAAGAGATAGACATATAAGTATTGATACCAATAAAGGGTTATGGACCCGGTGCGACAACTGCGGGAACATGCTCTACGTGAGATTTTTAAAACAAAATAGAAGTGTTTGTGAGGAATGCGGTTACCACCTTTCAATGACTAGTACGGAAAGAATCGAACTTCTGATCGATCGTGACACTCGGATTCCCATGGATGAAGATATGACTGCACAAGATGTTCTAAGTTTCTCTGATGAGAATTCTTACCAAAATCGTATTACTACTTCCCAGAAAGGAACAGGGTTAACCGATGCTGTTCAAACAGGTACGGGATATCTGAACGGAATACCTATTGCGCTTGGTGTTATGGATTTCCAATTCATGGGAGGTAGTATGGGTTCCGTGGTGGGTGAGAAGATTACCCGCCTAATCGAATATGCTACGGATAATTTTCTGCCACTAATCCTTATCTGTGCCTCCGGAGGAGCACGTATGCAAGAAGGGACATTGAGTTTAATGCAAATGGCTAAGATTTCTTCTGTCCTACAAATACATCAAGTTCAGAAAGGGTTATTATATATATCGGTTCCTACCTATCCAACTACGGGTGGTGTTACTGCTAGTTTTGGTATGTTGGGGGACGTAATTATCGCCGAGCCCAAAGCATACATAGCATTTGCTGGAAAAAGGGTAATTGAATAAACATCACGTCAAAAAATACCTGATGGCTTTCAAGTTGCTGAATCTCTATTTGATCATGGATCACTCGATTTAATTGTTCCACGTAATCTGATGAAAGGTGTTTTGAGTGAGATATCTGAACTCTATTCTTCTGCTCCTTGTAAAAAAAACTAAAACCTTTTTTTGCGTCCGACTATCCCCTCATTACCCCCTCTCCTAATTTTAGGTACAGTTAGGAGTTACTAATCAATGCTTTCCTAACTAAACACTTTTTTTTTTTTGAATTTCTGCTGAAATAGAAACAGAAGAGTCGGGGATAAACACAACGAAGATAAAGAGAGGAGGGAGTAACGGTAGGATAAAAAGAGGAAAAAATCGAATAATAGCTGGAGGAATAGGGGGGGGGGGACTACGAAACAACTTTCATAATAGTCTATTGTTTCTCTTCGATACGATACCTTAGAATTGGTGTTATAATGCAACTGTATCCAAGTAACAGATCGATCGAAGTTATCGACCAAATAGATATTTTGAATATATAGCTAGCCATTTAATAATTTAGAGATAGACTCGAAGATCTATTGATCATGATGTGGGTTCTATACCCCCATCTCGGAAAGGTAATAACTAAGGAATATTTTGTAAGTATAAAGTAGAGACTTCTTTCATTTGTGAAGCAGAAAGACTATCACCGGAGGGGTAGGTAGAGAAGAAAGAAGAGAAAAATACAGAAAAAATTATATTTATTTGAGGTAATTCCATTACGACAGCGTCCTATTTACCTTCCATTTTTGTACCCCTAGTAGGTTCGGTATTTCCAGCAATTACAATGGCATCTTTGTTTCTCCACATAGAACGAGATGAAATTCTCTAATTTCTATTACTCCGTACGTTTTCTTTTTTTGAGAAACGGTTCCATAAATGACATAGATTGATTTCAGTTATCATTCCAGATTCGAAGCTACTTGGACATCTTTTCATTATTACTGTCTTTTCACACAAGTTTGTGTGTGGCTATTAATTATTTGAACGCCCGGAAAGTTTTCATTTTATTGAAATACATGTTTTACTTATGCGTAAGAAGGAAATGAAAAAGAAAAAGTTCCTTCCGTTTCCAAGATCTATCTATATCTATTAGATAGATCTAATAATTATCATATTAATGATTCAAATTTTAGAGGTTTGATAAACAAAACACAAATTTTTTTTTTTTTTTTTTTTTTTTTTCTAATTAAGGAATATTGAATAAGAGTGTGAGGCAAATCAAGCTAATAGCACTGCAAGTAACTGATTCGTTACAATAAAACAATCTCTGAGGGAGTATTAATGAATTACCAATCCGAATGGCTCCGAGTCGATTCCATAAAAGGTTCTCGTAGATTCAGTAATTTGGGTTGGGCCTGCATCCTCGCCTGTGGCGCTATAGGTTTTTTATCGGTTGGACTTTCTAGTTATATTGGTAGAGATTTGATACCCATACTACCTTCTGACCAGATTGTTTTTATTCCACAAGGTATTGTAATGTGTTTCTATGGTATTGCGGGTCTATTTCTCGGATTCTATTTGTGGTGCACTATATTCTGGGACGTGGGTAGTGGCTACAATTTATTCAATAAACGAGAAGGAATATTCTCTATTTTTCGCTGGGGTTTTCCCGGAAGAAATCGTCGTATTTATATTCAATTCCTAATGAAGGATATATACTCAGTTAGATTGGAAATCCGAGAAGGTATTTATCCCCGTCGAATTCTTTACTTGAAGATGAGAGGTCGGCAGGACATTCCCCTAACCCGTATCGGCGAAGAGTCAGCATTTAGAGAAATAGAAGAAGAAGCTGCTGAACCTGCTCGTTTCCTGCGTGTATCAATCGAGGGATTTCAAGATTTAATACAATTTTCTAATTCCTAAAAGAAATAAATGAATTAGAGGGACAATTATATGCACTGCAAGCTACACTAAGTAGGAGGTACAAAACTTAATAAAGAGAATCCAATTATCAATTCTAAAATTTCATCTAGTTAGTAATATAGATTAAAACCCCCTTTACTTGATATATAAGTAACGCATGAAATCATACTGGTGGAATATTTTTCAGTGGTTTTCCAACACTCCATATCGTTCCTTGGATAGGGCTTACAAAGCTAGTAAGCGAATACGGTGTCTAAAAAAAAACTCTTCATCTTATGTAGCGGCATCACCTCCGAGAGATTTGTCGCGGGCTTTAATAGCTCATATAAATATAGAGTTTAATAGCTGTATAGTTACTATATATTGGAGTCTTTTGGAGTGCAGAACCAGCATATATGTCTCAAAAATTTCGAATAATTTAAAGTTCTTCTTTATCGGAAATTCTTTTCAGTCGTTATTTCTAAATAATCAAATCCTTCCGCCATATGAGGAATTACGTGAAGAAAAAATATCTTCGAAGGATGACTCTCATAATGGGTCTTAGTGTTACCCCCCAAAGGTTTCGCTTCTCCCATCCGTATTTTCAAGATATCTTCCAAATTATTACAACGGTAATAGGATGATGAGTGGTAAACGAAACAAAATCAACGGTTCTTTGGAGAATCAATCGGAAGATTATCGTTTCGCAAGAAGATCCATATCAAAAGTATTTAGTAAGATGGAAAAGATGAATAAGAAATTATCTTGGATTGAAGCAACTTTGACGGATTCTGATGTCTGGAAGCGGCGCCGTTATCCAACTATCCCGTCGTTCCAACAAATGACTAATAATTCAAATAAAGACTTGTTTATTTCGGACTCACTAGATTCCTCTAATGGTACAACGGCTTATGAATCTATAAGTCTGATACCGCGGTCCATAATCCGTACTCTATTTAGATTCAAAACAGAGTTAACGAGTCAATCGAGTTTATTAGTCCTTAACGATTTTAGATTAGCGAAATATCAAGCATTAGCTTCTATTCAATATATCGGGTGCTTATTATTTATACCCCTCACAATACAGATTTTATTACAGAATTGGTTTTTAGAACCTTGGATTAGAAATTGGTGGAATACCTCGCAGTTACAAATATTCATCAGTTTATTTCAGGAAGAGGGTGCTCTGAAGCGACTTCAGGAAATAGAGGGGTTGCTCTGGTTGGATGAAGTAGTGACAGATCCTGTAGATATTCAATCATGATATTATGATCTAGATGCATATGCCGAAACTATTCAATTAGTGATAATATATAGTGAAGGAAATATTCGAATCATTTCACATCTAGTAACTGATGTAATTAGCATTGTCACTCCAATATCGTTGTTGGTGGTAGGTCGAAAAAGACTCGCAGTTTTAAATCCCTGGATTCAGGAATTATTCTATAGTTTAAACGATACGATGAAGGCGTTCTTTATTCTTCTATTAACCGATCTATTTATTGGGTTCCATTCGCCCCACGGTTGGGAAATAGTTATAGGTTATTTCTCGGAACATTTTGGATTTGCTCATGATAAATATGTAATCCCCTGCTTTGTTTCAACCTTCCCAGTTATTTCAGATACAGTCTTTAAGTATTGGATCTTTCGCCACTTGAATCGTATATCTCCCTCAATTGTAGCAACTTATCATACAATGAATGAATGACAATTACTCCACCGAATTTTTATCTATTGAATTTAACAGAATAACCCCTCTTTTCTCTATCTTTTTCATAACGAATAGATTATTCCCTATTGGGTACTGATTGACGATAAGAAAAGACTCGCAATTGAAATTATGGAATCGTTGGAATATCGGAATAATTCGAAATGAGGTTAATACTATATGACGTCGAGAAATAAACTATTTGAGAAAAAACCTGACAACAATACTCGAATTACGGGAAGATTAAATATTAGTAACTGGATAGAAAAATGGTTGATTCCGTCGTTTATAATATCGATAAGTTTCAATGAATTATATTGTCCATCTGTTTCGAATGCATATCCGATTTTTGCCCAACAGAATTATGAGAATCCGCGAGAAGCCACTGGACGTATTGTATGTGCTAATTGTCACTTAGCTAAGAAACCGGTGGATATTGAGGTTCCACAATCTGTTCTTCCCGATACTGTATTCGAAGCGGTTGTTAAGATTCCTTATGATACGCAGATAAAATAAGTACTTGCGAATGGTAAGAAGGGGGGGTTGAATGTGGGCGCGGTTCTTATTTTACCCGAAGGGTTTGAACTGGCACCTTACGATCGTATCCCAACTGAAATGAGAGATAAATTGAAGAAACTCTCGTTCCAGAACTATCGTCCCGATAGAAAGAACATAGTAGTAATAGGTCCAGTTCCAGGTAAGCTATATAGCGAAATTGTGTTTCCAATTCTTTCACCAGATCCTGCCACTAACAAAGAGGCACACTTCCTGAAGTACCCCCTTTACGTAGGAGGAAATAGGGGGAGGGGACAGATTTACCCTGATGGAACTAAAAGCAATAATACAATTTATAATGCTTCGGCGACGGGAAAAATAACTAAGGTAATACGTAAAGATAAAAAAGGTGGATACGAAATCACTATCGAAGAACTACCGGAGGGTCGCGAAGTAGTTGATATTGTACCTCCTGGTCCCGAACTTATTATTTCAGAAGGGGAATCTATTAAAGTTGATGAACCCTTAACTAATAATCCCAACGTGGGTGGATTTGGTCAAGGAGAAGCAGAAATTGTACTTCAAGATCCGTTACGCGTTCAAGGTCTTCTATTCTTTTTTGCGTCGGTTACTCTAGCACAAATATTCTTAGTGCTTAAGAAGAAGCAGTTCGAAAAAGTCCAATTGGCGGAGATGAATTTCTAAGTCCATATCTAGACTACCCAGAAAGAGTTGATAGAATACTTTCTTTCTACTGATGAAAAATCCAAAGAATCAAATATGAATATTGATCTTCTTCTTCAAAATCTCACACTTCCATACACTATAATCCAAAATTTTCATTTTTATCAATTGAAGCTAATTAAAATTCGTTCTCGGTGGGTGAAAAAATAAGAAAAAACGATATTTATGAGCCTTCAAACAAATTTTTGAAGGGACAATCTCAAGGTTTCATGAACGAGTTATTCTTATCCCGAGTATCGGGACATGTATCTAAACCAGTTAACTACTTTTTGATTCCGATATCGGTATTGATACGAATAGATGAGACACTATTTTTTCTATCATTTACTAAAAGATAAAATCAGTTGAAAATTTGTTATGAATCTCGGGTCCGGCTCCATGACATGATGACATGACTCTACTTCATCATTTCATTTTGTATAAATAAGAAGAAATTGAAAGAACTAGATGGCGGAATTGGTAATAACAAAAAAATAAGAAGTTTCTTTTATTGGCCTCACACCAGTTATGTTTCTATATGAATAAATTGAAATTTTAGGAGTCGTCCCTGGTTTGTAATACTTTCTGCTACTTACCCCAAAAGAAAAGAGATGATCCCTTTTAGGTTAAGTGAATCCAGTAAATGATCTTGTCTCATAAAGCAGATAGAATTTATTCTGAATTGCCGAAGAGATTTGTCTAATCTCCCTTATGATCGTAATAGAAATTATTCCTCCACCGGATCTCGATCGATTCTTCATAAAAGAATCGATCGAAAACTTATTTATCTGAATGCGATACCAGAATTCACTATTCTTAAAATAGAGTAAAGATTTCTAGTTAGAGAATTGTCACGGCTATAACCAGCTTCCGAAGTAAACAGTTTACCTTTTTCAAAGCCTATGGAAGCGAAGGTGCGGCATTTCCAGATTTTATATATTTATTTATCTACAAAATATTGAACTTTTGCCACTCAACCAATTTCAAAGGGATGATCCTAATCCTGAATAGGCTCCGTAAAAAAATATCCCCATCAAACCTGTCACGAGTATACCAGCTACAGTACCTATTAGCCACAGAGGAATTCTTCCAGTGGTATTGGCCGTTTATCCCACACTCCCTTTTCTTTTTCAATTTCATCATTTGGTCATGACTCGAGACACGAACAGTCACAAATAATTAAGGTCCGAGTTTCCCTCAGTTTTTCCCAATCCAGGTTAGCCAATCTTTTCAATTCCTAATTAAAAAAATAGTTGGAAAATAGAACGGCAAGTACAAAGATTAACAAAAGTCCCCAGTAAAGGCTCGTACGATTCAATTCTACACTTTGTTTATTCGGATTCGGTTGCGTCATGGATTTACCGTTTATATAGAGACTATCGTTGAATAAATTGCATTGCTGATATGGATCCCAAGAAAAAAACTGTAGGTACAGCTAATCCATGAACAGCCAACCATCTAACCGTGAAAATTGGATAAGTCTTATCTAAAGTCATTAGTACCTCCTAAAAGGATCTGGTAAATGCATCAACTTGTTCCAACGAATCGAAACGGCCAGTTACTAAAGGAACTTCCTGTCTGCTCTCCGTAAAATATTCATTTGGACGAGGACTTCCAAAAACGTCGTAAGCCAAACCTGTACTGACGAATAACCAACCAGCAATGAACAGAGAGGGTATGGTAATGCTATGGATGACCCGATGTCAAATACTAGTAATAATGTCAGCAAAGGGACGTTCTCCCGTATTTCCAGACATGTTTAGCTCCGTATATCTTTCGTAGAATTGGGGAGGATTGTTCCCTAAGAAGTATGAATACCAGCAGATCCGGAATCTACTGGTCTACCTTAGCAATCAGCAATCCACAATTAGGTTGTCATTAAAATACCGAGGGTATATTCGAGATATACTCATTGGATTAGTATAGCTAGCCTTCCCTCGAAGCAGCAAGATTATATGGGCAAGGGAAATCTAGTTAGGATAGAAAAGAAAATCGGAAAATTATTTTATTGAAAATTCAATATCTAATACTACCGATAATTATTCCGTTGACGCATCTAGTCCCCCAACCCCCATATCCCAACCTCTTTCTTTCCAGAGCGGGGGGCATCATATACTAATAGCCTCGGGTAATTTCGTCTAGCCTAACATAATTATTTAAGGTTTTCTAAAAGCAACTGAGTGAAACTTTATTGGATACAGAAAAATAAGTGTTCATTTGGTAATTGACCCACGAAAATTACTGAAATATTTAAGAAATTTCTATTCCTTACAACTTATGGTTAAATTTCAAATGCACTAACCCATTCTCAAAATTATTAGAAGTTATTGCTAAAAATAAGATTAACAGAATAGATCAATTTGCAGAAATTGATTGATTATTTTTGTAAGACAATTAAAGATTATTATCTTCTTGGTAAGTACCTATTTGCACCTGACTAATCTGTATTATCGATCCAATAGGTTTCTTAAACAATTCATAGCAAATTCAGTGAATTAAGATATCAGAGCAGGACTTAAAAATAATGGGTGGTAGTAACCGAAATAACTGAATTACATTCAAAAAAGTTCTCATGCATGAATGTGATCGAGATATTAATACCTAACCTTAGGTTTACTACCCTCTGTCCCCCCTCTTGATCTTTGAGCATTGATTCTAACAGTTATTTGTACACAAGTCCATTTAATTGTTGATTTGATTATTTCCATCCAACTAAACATTAACAAAAATTTTGATGAACATTTATGATGACCCGGTCGGCGATTTTATTAAAAATTCCCAAGACAGTATCTTATTATGTACATCTCGATATTTCTACTAATTCTTCAAATGTTACTGTTACCGTTCCAGTATTTTGGAGTAAGAAATAACTTTGGAAAATTGTATACTAATCTATCTGTTAGTTCAACTTAGTATTTGATTTATGCTTACTCTATTAAGTTACTTCGCTTTTTTATTGTCTGTACTAATCCTAACTTTAGTGTTATTTATTGGATTGAATAAGATCCAGCTTCTATGACGTAAAAATTTCATATGAGCGAGTAGAAGGAGTGCCCGTCGGCGCTTACCGATTCACTGCACTTACCATTCATCTATTGTGATATTCAGATACTTTATGGTAAGTCTCTGTATCAAATGCCTATGAAGTCAAACGGTTGAATCATTGCTATCTGGAATTGTATTGGGTCTAATTCCGATAACCCTAGCTGGATTATTTGTAACTGCGTATTCGCAATATCGTCGCGGTGACCAACTGGATATTCGATAAGAGTGGAGAACTCTTCGTTGGATCTCATATTTATCTTACATTTCTGACATTTATCGAAGAATTCAACTACTTCATTTGGGAATAACTATTAATCAAATTAATTGAAATCTGATTGAATTAGCAAGATCACGCCCTGTAGGATTCGAACCTACGACATCAGGTTTTGGAGACCTGCGTTCTACCGAGCTGAACTAAAGGCGCTCCTTTTTCTTTTAGGGGCAGTCCATTCCTATTCTATTTAGAGTCTGTAATCACGTAGATTGATAAGTGATAATTAGATTCTTCCTCATATTTCTCATATTTAAGGGTTCTTTTCGCTATTAGAGGAATGTAAATAATTCAAGTATATATATATATATATACTTTTTTTTCAAGTTTTTTTTTTTTTTTTTCCAGAAGGGGAGGCGTATCTCTCCCATAATGGACAGGGATCTTCTAGACGAGGGATGGGGAATAAACTGTTTTTATAATATTGAATTTATTCTGCATGTTGTCGAGATATAAGAAAAATAGGGATGACAGGATTTGAACCTGCGACATTTTGTACCCAAAACAAACGCGCTACCAAACTGCGCTACATCCCTATTAATTCCGATTCCCAACCAAGCATATTCTCGATATGGAGAAACTCAATCAAAGTCATTATAACTAATGACCGTAGGGATTGGCTACTTACTCTCCGAAATAACTACATTCCGAGAGGCTATTGACCCTTATTCGTGAATTAGAAAGATTTTATCTTCGTCATCTTCCATCTCCATTGTTAGTCACGATAGAAATATTGGAAGAGATATAAAGTCTTTCTATTAAATGATGGGGAAGAGAGGAAAAATAAAACTAAGGAGAATATATAATGCAAGATGTGAAAATCTATCTTTCCACAGCTCCTGTGCTAGCTACGATATGGTTTGGTTTATTAGCTGGTTTTTTAATAGAGATTAATCGATTTTTTCCGGACGCTTTAATATTCCCATTTCTCTGATCGGGAAGGGAAATCGGTTCAAGAATCGGGCCTTGTGATGTAATAATGTAAAAATAAATATGGATTTTTTGCAAAATGAAATAATAAATAATATGTTGATTCTGAATTGTAAATTATCAGAAATCTTATAAGGATTTGAATGAGTCATTTTTGAAAAACAACTATTTCATTTATTTCAATTAATTTTATGACGAAAGGCAAAGACGCGCGAGTAACTATTGCTTTGGAATGTACAAGTTGCACTCGAAAAAAAACTGGTGACAAATCTCCAGGTATTTATCGATATACGACGCAAAAGAATCGTCGCAATACACCTACTCGATTGGAATTGAAGAAATATTGTCCCTATTGCTATAAACATAGCATTTACAAGGAATTGAAGAGATAACGAATAAAATTCAACAACTAATTTGTGAAATAATCGAAGGATTTAATAAACGTTATAAAAGATATCATGAATAAATCTAAGCGATCTTCCCGTAGACGTTATCCATCCATCTGATCCGATGAGATTATTGACTATAGAAATATAAGTTTACTCCGTCGATTCGTGAGTGAACAGGGAAGAATTTTATCCAGACGGATAAATAGGTTAACCTCTCAACAACAGCGCTCAATAGCTGTCGCGATCAAAAGAGCTCGGATTTTGGCTTTGCTACCTTTCTCCAGTAGCGAGAGTTAGATTCACCATCCACGACTGGTGGAGGATTACTTGTTTAAAATTTTACTATTCGGTGAAATACTCGACCCTCCTATTATTGACTTGATAACTAGATAAATAACGGGAATTGAGTCGAAACTAATCTCACTAGTAAAGGTTAGCTATTGGCTGTCTCATCTCTCCGGGTATTATTTCCCGGAGAGGTTCTCCGTTTTCAATAAATGAATCTATATGCGAATCGTCTGTACGACCTTCGAAAAACAGTTAGTATCTAAGATAGCTATCTGTGCAAGTATTTTGCAATTCAAATAAACTTGATTTTTATACAAATTATGAATCATATTGCTATAAATCATTTCATTTCTCCGCGCTGCTGCGTTGATCCGAGCGATCCATAAACGACGAATTTCTCTTTTTCGATTAATCCTACCTAGATAAGCAGAAGCTGATGCTTTAACTCCTTGTTGGTTCGCTGTTCTGAACGATTTCGAATGAGCCCCCTGAAATCCGGATGTAATCTTAAGAATATTTTTGCGATGTTTCCGCGCCACGGATCCGCGTTTCACCCTAGTCGTTAGAATTCTACCCCCATAGCGAATCAAATGTTAATTTTCGAAGAATCCTTTCCTAATAGAAAGTGTTTCTATACATTCCCGAAATATATAGACATACAGATATCTATATAAATAGATAGATAATAAATATATAGATACTGTTGGTTGATCGGAATATAATAGCATGCGTGCTAGCTTGCCGAAATTCCCAATTTCTATACTTCCAATATTCTAATCTTCGATAGAACTAGAAATGTTTGGGATAGAATTTACATATAGCTACTTGTTCGTTCTAAAAGAATAATTTTTAGAAAAACCTTCTTCATCTGATTTAGAAAAGATAGATTCCAATGGCTTTTGCTGCTTCAACCTTCCTATCCACAAAATTGGAATTTTCCGGATCAGATAGATGTATTAGAAGATGTTGCACTGGAAATAAAAAAAAAATTGATGGATTCCAAAGTTTCCGTAGTATCTTTCTCGACAGTTAGGTCCTTCCCATACACCGGAGCCTGTGGTTTCCCGATAACGAGGGGAATGGAATTGCTGTTGGTAAGCTGTATAGCTTCCGACCTATAGCTCTACTCAAGAGATCGAGTAAAAAGTTTTTTATGAAAAGACTTATCTGTATAGTAACGGTATCTCCCTCTGGAAGTTGGCCAGGTGGCTGACCTGGAGCTACTGCCAGTGCAGGGATATAAACAGAAAGAAATCTGTATCATTATCCTTACTTTGCTTAATGAGTTTTTTTAGTTTCACCAATAAATTGTTCTTCACCCCACGTTGAGATGATCGGGTTTGCACCAATCAGAACTATGAATTGTCATCCCTCATAAAAGGAGGTAGATGATAAACCGTCGACTTCTTCTAATAGGGAGATTTTTCTGCGGTAGCAATCCTCCAATATCGTTCAGTTTACGATTCAAACGGGTCGCGCATACACCCTAGTACATACTCCTCTCCGTTGGGGGCATCCCTGAAGGGCAGGGGATTTTGTTCCAACCTTCATCGGTTGTCTTGCCTTTCTAATAAGTTGTTGATTGGTTGGCATGTCCAAATAAATGCAGAAATTTTGGGTTCAGAATATTCCCAACCATGGGAGGCATTTACTAAATACTTAAGTTAGAATCAGTTGATTCTTATCAAATTACTTCCTGTGAGAGACGAAATAAACCCTAGGAATGGAAGATATTTACGCAAGTATTTCATTATATTTAACAGGGAAGGGAGAGAATTCTGGTATTACAAACTCTCCCCATTGAATCAACGCTATTGGTATTTTATAAATACTTGTCTATCAATATTATTCAGCTCCTGAAATAGCGGGATAGATAGAAGAGTCTCCTTCCTTCTCTTCGGTATGAATTGGAGGAAGTATTTTGCCCCCCACCCGCCGGATTTGTAAACGTATAAATATCTAGCATTTACTAGTAAAAGTTATTAAATCAACCTTGAATCTGAAGCGTTTTCTGATGCTGTGGCATCCACAATACCATAATTCTCGGCTTCTTTTGCTGACATAAAAACATCTCTTTCCATGTCTTCAGATATCATCCATAAAGGTTTGCCAGTTCTTTATACATAAACCCTAGTAATACAATCACGAAGTTTCAATACTTCTTCTGCTTCCGTGATACATTCCCCCGCCTGTCCATCATAATAAGAACTAGCAGGTTGGTGAATCATAACCCTGGTTTCATTTTGCTAAAACTTGACCTAAATCTAACCGTACGGGCAGTTCGTTCTGCATACGGCTCCGTATCCGATGAGCTGGGAGGTTATTAATAAGTGGAACAAGCTACAATCTATATTTTGGATGCGCTTCGTATCCACCACTCAGAACTAGCTCATCATAAATTCTGTACACCATACTTCCTTTCGATAAGTACTACTATGGTCCCGTTGCTTCGTCCCCCACAGCAATCACAAAGTTTTGTACGTCTTTTTTTTTTTTTTTTTTTTCTAAGAAATCGAATCGAAAGATTTCTATTTATTTCATGAAAATTGACAGGAATGTGGCCCTTGTTCGATAGGTTTTATGACGCTAGAATAAACCAAACTATTAGTTATGAATATCTAACAAGCATAGACTTTTTCTTCCGATTCGTTTCACTATCTCGGTGTTTAACTATTTCTGTGCTTGGATATCTACCCGAACCAATTCCACCAAGTTTGAAATGCCATGCTATTATTACCCCCATCAGGCGAAGGCATAGTTTCAACTTATACAAATCATTGACGCCGAGCGTGAGGTAGTGCAATACGTTTGGTGATCTCTCCCCCAGTTGAAATAAAAGATCCCATTGAAGCGGCTAATCCCATGCAAATTGTATGTACATCTGGTACAACGAATTGCATAGCATCATAAACAGATATTCCGGGTAATACTGCTCCACCAGGAGAGTTTGTATACGAATACATATCTTTGGTTTCATCCTCCCCATTTGAGTACATCATGATACCAATAAGTTGATTTGCAATTTCATCATCTACTTGTTGACCTAGAAAGAGTAGCCTCTCCCGATGAAGCCGATTGATCAGGATAGGTTTCCGCGTCCCCCTCCCCCGGAACCGTACAAGCATCATTAGGAGCATACGGCTCTAGTAGTTCCGAAATGGAAAGGAGCGGAATAATTTATCGATATATCGGGAATATCTCCTTCATATATAAGAAAAAAAAAAAAAAAAGATTTTTTCTTCCCTTCCTCCCCCAACTCCTTCATCGAATCCATCTCCATTCTATTTCTTTGTTCGAGTTTGTTTTCTCAGTCTATCAAACATCTCGAACTTTTTTATTCTTTCAGTTGGTGTATTGGGGATTCAACCCCGCCCCACCAATATTTTCTTGTTCATAATTGAGTTTCTACTTAGAAAAATAATCTTTAGGTTCATTTTCTACTTCAGGAAGTTTTGGATCCGATCATCATTTGTACATATAGAACAAATAGTTTCACTTCCTTTTTATCAATAGTTCTTTTTATTTCATTTCCTAGTTCCTAATTCACCGACTAAATGAAGTGTCGTTTAAATTCGCATTAATACTCGTCATTTTCAATTTATGGGATTCGGTGATCGAAGCCTGAATAATCTGTTAGTTTCAACTAGCCATGGATTACTATAATTGATAGATCTCTCACCAGATCTCTCATTTCAATCTCACGCGTTTGACTATTGAATAATTAGTCAATTCTAAGTGAGATAAAAACATATTGATCGGATGTAAAATGATGGGGAGTAGTTCCATACAACTCAATATATCTGACGAGTCGCACTATACGTCAACCCGAACCGCGTCCTCTTCCCCAGGTAGACGAAAGGGCACCTTCGGAACACCAATTGGCATGCAGAAATAAATGAGAAGTTATAGTTATCTCTGAGACGAAAGCGTAGTTCTTAATATAAATAGAGGTTTATGTCACATTATAACATGCCGAGTTAGATTCGAATCTTTCGAACGAAATGGTATCCGGAAGGAAATGGGATATACGACTGAAATTTTCGTAATTGAATTCTCGAATATCAATTTTATGTGGGACCAATCTCTACATTGGTATATGAAAATCGTGAATGCTAAAATATCTATGTCTTTCCTCTCGCCGGGAAGATGAATTTCTAGCCCCTCCCCGCATGAAGGATATATTGGTTTCTAGATCTATTTCTAGATACATATATCTATAGGTATTCCTTGAAGTAGAATCTACCTTTAATATTGAATAAAGTTTCTTCCCCACAGCGCAGTCCTTCAATGCAATAAAGTTACGTAGTGTTCATTCATTTTTAATAAAAGGGGTTTTCAACGGGTTTGCCTTGGTATCGCGTCCATACAGTTGTATTAAATGATCCTGGTCGTTTAATTTCCGTACATTTAATGCATACAGCTCTAGTTTCTGGTTGGGCTGGTTCGATGGCTTTATACGAATTAGCAGTTTTTGACCCATCCGACCCCGTTCTTGATCCAATGTGGAGACAAGGTATGTTCGTCATCCCATTCATGACTCGTATTGGAATAACAAAGTCATGGGGAGGTTGGAGCATTACCGGAGACACCGTAACTGATGCGGGTATATGGAGCTATGAAGGTGTAGCCGCAGCTCACATCATTCTATCTGGTTTGTTATTTCTAGCCGCTATCTGGCATTGGGTATATTGGGACTTGGATCTGTTTCGCGACGAGCGTACGGGAAAACCCTCTTTAGATTTACCTAAAATCTTTGGAATTCATCTATTCCTGTCGGGAGTACTTTGCTTCGCTTTCGGAGCATTTCACGTAACTGGTTTATTTGGTCCCGGTATCTGGGTATCGGACCCCTACGGATTAACAGGTAAAGTACAATCCGTAGATCCATCTTGGGGAGCTGAGGGTTTTGATCCCTTCATTCCGGGAGGAATAGCTTCGCACCATATCGCAGCGGGTATTTTAGGTATATTAGCTGGTCTATTCCATCTCAGTGTTCGCCCCCCCCAGCGACTATACAAAGCTCTACGCATGGGTAATGTTGAAACTGTCTTGTCCAGCAGCATTGCTGCTGTCTTCTTCGCCGCCTTTGTAGTCTCTGGAACTATGTGGTACGGTTCTGCCGCCACTCCGATAGAATTGTTTGGTCCCACCCGCTACCAATGGGATCAGGGATATTTTCAACAAGAGATAGATAAACGGATCCGTACTAGTAAGGCCGAAAATCTAAGTCTATCAGAAGCCTGGTCTAAAATCCCCGAGAAATTAGCTTCTTACGATTACATTGGTAATAATCCAGCTAAGGGTGGATTGTTCAGAGCAGGTGCAATGGACAATGGCGATGGAATAGCTGTTGGTTGGTTAGGTCATGCTGTCTCTAAGGATAAAGAAGGTCATGAGCCTTTCGTACGTCGCATGCCCACCTTCTTCGAAACATTCCCAGTAGTCTTGGTAGACGGGGAAGGCATAGTAAGAGCTGATGTTCCATTCAGACGGGCGGAATCCAAATACAGTGTTGAACAAGTAGGGGTAACTGTCGAATTCTACGGCGGCGAACTAGATGGTGTCAGCCTCAACGACCCCGCTACGGTGAAAAAATATGCTAGACGTGCTCAATTGGGTGAAATTTTTGAATTCGACCGCGCCACTCTGAAATCAGACGGTGTCTTTCGTAGTAGTCCCAGAGGTTGGTTCACCTTTGGTCATACCACCTTTGCTCTCATTTTCTTTTTCGGGCATATTTGGCACGGCGCTAGAACCCTGTTCAGAGATGTTTTCGCTGGTATTGATCCCGATTTGGATGCTTAAGTCGAATTCGGGGCATTCCAGAAATTGGGGGATCCCAGTACTAAGAGACGAACTGTTTGAAATATCCTTTACATAGAATAATTTCTATATTCGGCTAGTGAATCAATGAATTTATTTGTAATGGCTACTTCGCATAAAAGATAGATTTATTGAATCTAACGAGTTCATCTAGTTATATTATTCAAGTTCAACTCGTTGAAGAGTAAAAATTGACTGAATATCGTTGTAAAAACATGAAGAATATGGAGAATTAATAATTAGTACGAAAGCTATTTCCAAAATAAAATCCCATTCTACGATTAAATCCATGGAAGCATTGGTTTATACATTTCTATTAGTAGCTACTTTGGGTATAATATTCTTTGCTATATTCTTCCGGGAACCGCCCAAAGTCCCTACTAAGGGAAAGAAATGATACTTAATTTTGGATAAAAACAACTATCTTTTTCATCTCAGTAAACTAAGAAGGATACTCGAATTATTTAGAGACCTTCCTTTACTCCGTTAGGAAGTAGGAAGGTCTTCTGGTCCGATCAGTCTTCATGCTCTTCGAAAGGATCCCTAAGTTCTACGGAGGGTTGGCCGAAAGCGGTATACAGAGCATAGCCGGTAAAACTAACGAGTGAACGAGATGTAAAGATAGCGACCGAAGTTGCAGTTTCCATTGCTAAGTAATCCAGAAAAGAATGATTCGTTTTCAATATAATAGTATATAAAGTTAGCAACTCTCAATCAATTCAACTTATATGGCTACAAAGATTATTGATGATACTCCCAAAAGCAAACCAAAAGTTAGTGGTTTAGGAATCTTTCTAAAACCCCTTAATTCGGAATATGGTAAAGTCGCTCCCGGTTGGGGAACTACACCACTAATGGGATTTTCTATGGCTTTATTCGCAGTATTCTTAGTTATTATTTTAGAAATATATAACTCTTCCGTTTTATTGGATGGTATATCAATAAGTTGGTGAAAAATCTGATTGCTACCTTGAAACTGGGATATCCGATGTAGCGCGGAGGAAGAAGACCTCTCGATCTATTTTTAAAATAAGGGGAGTTAAATCGCGTAATCTTTTCTTTTAAGGATCTCGATAATACGGGTGTGTGATTCGTCCCAATCAATCTAGTTCAGTAGATAGACGATCTATTTTCTATGGGAGAATTCTTTTCTTATCTTGCCAGATAGCAGTCGAACGATTAGCATCCGAAGCGCAAGAAATCAGATATTGATTAGTAATGCTTGAACTAGGATTAATTAAATCGAATCTACTATTCAAATTTCGTTACGAGATTATCACTTGGTGTTGAATAAAGGAATGGATTCGGTTTGTAATTAAACAACTCAATTAATTATTAATGAATTTTTTAATATTCTACTTCTGGAATCAAAACAGAGATACAGGATTAAGTCTTCGTTCTTAATAGTTTCCCGCTTCATAAAGTAGGGAGGAAGAAGAATTGCTACCCATTCGATCTTCTTACCCAAAAAGAAATTGTCGGGATGTAGTAGAGATCTAAAGTTCATGGATACCTAGATAGTGAGATTGAAACGAGATAAAGTCTATCCACCTATATGTTCCAGTTGCTTCTGGATAAATAGACTGATAAGATAAATAGATTTCTCGAGACGCTGGAAAAGCAATCGGTATCCCTATTGAAAATGAGAGCCAACACGAGATTGAAGCGAGATGGAGTCCAACGAATTTTTTTCATTAGTTGACAATTTGTATATTTCATATATTCTTTAATGAACTGGAATATATCAAAGAAATCTATCTTATTACAATAAGTAATTAGTAATGGAATGAACGTCTAGTCAGATATTCTCGTTCAAGCTGTATGAGGGCAGATCCTCACGTACAGTTTCTTAAGGGGGAGGTGTATAAGCTTACCCATCTTGATAAAGTATACGATTGGTTCGAAGAGCGTCTCGAAATTCAGGCTATTGCTGATGATATTACTAGTAAATATGTTCCTCCTCACGTGAATATATTTTATTGCTTGGGGGGAATTACGCTGACTTGTTTTTTGGTTCAGGTAGCTACTGGCTTCGCCACGACCTTTTACTATCGTCCGACTGTTACAGAAGCCTCTTCTTCAGTTCAATATATAATGACCGAAGTGAATTTTGGATGGTTAATCCGATCTGTGCATCGGTGGTCAGCAAGTATGATGGTCTTAATGATGATTCTGCACATCTTCCGTGTTTATCTCACCGGAGGGTTCAAAAAACCTCGTGAATTGACTTGGGTTACTGGTGTAATTTCAGCCGTATCAACTGTATCTTCTGGTGTAACGGGATACTCCCTACCCTGGGATCAAATCGGTTACTGGGCAGTTAAAATTGTAACCGGTGTACCTGAAGCTATTCCTCTAATAGGATCCCCGCTAGTAGAGTTATTACGAGGAAGTGTTAGTGTAGGTCAATCCACATCAACTCGTTTTTATAGTTTACATACCTTTGTATTACCGCTCCTTACGGCCGTTTTTATGTTAATGCACTTTCTAATGATCCGTAAACAAGGTATTTCTGGTCCCCTATAAAAAAATTTCACAATTGAATGGGTGGGGGATACAAATACATCCCCCACAGGACCTTAAACCTTAATTTGAAAAAATTAAAAAAAAAAAAAAAATATATATATATATATATATATATATAGGTTATTATTTCATTGCTACGAATATCTTGCACTTTAATGTTTATCTAGATGCATAAAAGACTCCTCAGTGGGCCGAATTACTATCTCGGATTGTCGAGAGAAATAAATCGAAGCTTTTTTTTTTTTCTCATAAGGAGAATATTGGATTACGGGAGTGTGTGACTTGTCTCAAAACGTAGGCTATGCAGATGCAGATACCCCATCGAATACCGCCACATCTTATCTATAGGTGTGTCTCTTCTCCAATCTCCCCTAGTATAATTAGGGCTCATAACTTGGATACAAAAACTCTTCTCGAGTTTTGCGGAGAATTTCTTCTATGACCGAAATCCGTCCTTGTCAAAAGGCTCCGTTAAATCCCATACATACTTAATTGATGTGAAGTTTCGTATATCAAAATAGGCGGTTTTTTGAATGCATCCATTTCCTTTGCATTCGATATGCTGTTGAAAAACGACCGTCGGAGTAAAAGAACGATCCAACGAAAGAAAGAGCCGAAGTTATAACAAGTTAAGATTCTGTAGTAGCACTAGTTCCTGGGGATTTCGCGTCCACAAGTAAGTAGGATACTTGATATATGGGATATGAGATTATCCAAGAAGCCTTTGACAAATTTTTATGAGCTGACTCGGCTGATAAGCTACTCCGACGAAAAAATCTTTTCAACTTGTAGGATTTATCTTCGGAAATATCGAAGATTGCTAGAAATTGAGAATTTCATCGGTTACTCGATGAAATTCGTTTTGTAGAGAGATATCTCAGGAGTTGCTCGAGTCGGCTGATAATAAATTTTCATGTCCGATTCCCCCGGGGGAATAAGAAGTCTATCCCAATAACAAAGAAACCTGACCTGAATGATCCTGTTTTAAGAGCTAAATTGGCTAAAGGTATGGGACACAACTACTATGGAGAACCTGCTCGGCCCAACGATCTTTTATATATATTTCCTGTAGTAATCCCAGGAACTATTGCATGTACTGTAGGTTCAGCAGTTCCGGAACCCTCAATGGTTGGTGAACCAGCAAATCCTTTTGCAACTCCCCTAGAGATATTACCTGAATGGTATTTTTTCCCCGTATTTCAAATACTCCGTACAGTACCTAATAAATTATTAGGTGTTCTTTTGATGGCGTCAGTACCAGCAGGTTTGCCGACCGTACCTTTTCTTGAAAACGTAAATAAATTTCAGAATCCATTCCGTCGTCCCGTAGCTACAACAGTCTTTACGATTGGTACCGGAGTAGCTATTTGGTTAGGCATCGGAGCAGCTTCACCTATCGATGGATCTTTAACTTTAGGACTATTCTAAAATCGATTTAACGATAGTTCGTTTTCCACGATCCCGACCTATCCGTATCCATTGGTAAATACCTCCACTCACTGATCTAGGGAGTAATCGTCTCAATGTGAGATTTCCCTAGATCTATTTTTCGATCGACATTTCGACCTGTTTCTATCAGAACTAATAAGAGGAATAGTTAACTTATTCTTTTTTCCTTCAAAATTTTTGAGACATTTACTCGCTGTGCATTCTAGACTCGATAGTAAGGAAATTAAAATCAGGAAGGTAGAGAAACAAGTTAATATATATAAATATTTCCAATTTATTATTCAATTTTCTTCCAATTGGCATATGATCTATTTCTAGGCGAATCTATAGCAAAACGTTCCCATAAAGCTTTTGATACCTGATCCACAGATTTTTTTCCGAAATTTTTGATTCTTTGCAAATCCTCTTGACTATAATTCAGTAAATCCGAAATTGTATGTATATTAACTTGTTTGAGACAATTATAAGTTCTAGCGGGTAATTCCAGTTGGTCAATGAATATTTGTTTAAAAGCTATTCCCCCCGTTGATTCGTCTATATTGTTTAAAGGAGAAGTAATTTCTGTCGAATCAAGAACAGTTTTACTATCTTCAGTGTGGGAAATATCTTCCTGTGTCATACGTATGAAAGGTATAAACAAATTTATGAGGTTTTTTGAAGCTTCGCAAAGTGCTTCGTTTGGAGTCGAACTACCATTAGTCCATATCTCAATAAACAAAATCTCTTCGACTTCCTTACCAGTTCTGAACGGATGAACACTATAATTTACGTTTCGAACAGACATAAATACGGCATCAATAGGAGATTCTCCATCCTCATATCCCTTCAAATCTTCTATACGATATCCGCGATCTTTTTCTATTCTCAACTCTATATCCGGGGACATTGCTCCGGTAGTAGTAGCTATATATTGTGAATCATCAATAACTTCGACAAAGGGGGGTAATTCTATGTCACCAGCCGTCACTATTTTGGGACCATTAACGGATAGAAATGCTTTTTAAACATCATGGGAATCACTTCGAAGTACGATTTCTTTTAGATTGACCAAAATATCGTGTATAGTTTCTCGAACATTCATTATTGTAGAATATTCGTGTTTTATTCCCTCAGATTTTGCATATGTTATACTTGTCCCTTCCACCTCTCCGAGTGAAGCCCTACACATAGCGATTCCCACAGTACTTACTTGGCCTCTCTTGAAGGGGGATGTGGCAAAACGACCGTAATGTAGACGCTTACTTTCCACCACCGATTCTATACATCTCCACTTGATTACTTGAGTAGAGATCGGTATTTCATCCTGAATCATAACGAGATTACTCCTTATCCAATGTGTACGTAATAGTTAGACGCGTCTTTTCTTGGGAGGTCTACATCCATTATGCGGCATCGGAGTCACGTCACGCACGAAACTCATAATTATACCACTTCTACGAATGGCACGTAGAGCCGTATCTCTCCCTGGACCCGGTCCGCTTATCATTACCTCCGCCTGTTTCATACCCTGATCAATCGATGTACGAATGGCATTTTCCGTCGCAGTCTGGGCAGCGAATGGTGTACTTTTCTTCGCACCCTTGAATCCGCATACACCAGCCGAACACCATGAAACGACTTGTCCTCAAACATCCGTAACAGTAACAATGGTATTATTAAAACTTGCCTGAATGTGTATAACTCCCTTTGGTATTCTACGTCTCCCTCTCCGTGAACTAATCCTTTTTAAAGTTTTTGGCATAAGTTAATATTGAAACTATGATTGATGAATATCTGATTCCATCTCGCATGCTATTTTTCATCCTTGCCTTTGTTTATGCTTCGGATTGGAACAGATCACCATAATCCGTCTCCGTCTACGAATTAGTCGGCGTTTCTCACATATCTTACGAACAGAAGCACGAATTTTCATATATGTAACACCAAATCTTATAAAATATCTTCTAAATTTTACGAGGATCTCCCCCTTTCCTTTGGATCCGGAATTGAAGGTAGAAATAATTTTGAATAAATGTATTATTATTGAATGATAAAAATTATAATCAAGTGCCGTTCACTTGTCTATTCTTGAGGCGATAGATAATACGTCCCTTAGTGAGATCATAGGGACTTAATTCGACTCTTACTCTATCCCCTGGTAGTATTCTTATGTAACTACGTCATATCTTTCCCGATATATGAGTTAATACTTGGCATCCATTATCCAGACATACTCGAAACATGGCATTAGGAAGCGATTCCGTAACTGTACCCTCCATGTCAATTAGATTCTGTTTATTAATCATTTAGAAGATAATCCTTCTTTTATCACTAACGAATCTTGTCGGGAATAATACTAACTTATTTATCATTCGAAGAACTTCCAGTACGAAATACTAGTAGATCTACGCAGTAATTTGTGTGAACTACCAAACATAACATGAGATCTCTCCTCCGATTTTTTTTTGTCGAGCCTCCCGATCTGTCACAAGTCCGTGAGATGTTGGTAGAATAACGATTCCCATACCGCCTAATACTTTAGGAATTCCTCGATGATCTGAATAGATTCTCAACCCAGGTTTGCTAATACGTTTCAGAGCCGTAATATATGGTTTTCCCTTTCTGCCTTGATATTTCGAAGTCACATCCATAAAATCTTTATGATTTTCTTTATGTTCTGCGACGCTCTTCACAAAACCCTCCTCTAATGAAATTCGTCCGATACTTCTAGTAGTATTAGTAGCGGGTATTCGAACCGTAGTCTTTCTTCCCGTACTGGCATTTCGTATGGGAGTAATCATGGTAGAAATAGTGTCTTGACTCATGAAATATCAATTATTATTATTATTGTCGTAATTTTTTATTATCACCAATTACTTTACTGTTGTCCGTTTTTTCATGCTAATACTTTCTCATTCCCCAGACTCGTTCACCTAGATTCCGCATTATTCAATAACTATTCCGAATAATGAAGTTGAAAACTTTTATTACTATCTCATAAATATCATGAAGAATGTATTTCAAGGTAATGTTTGTAGAGAGGCTTTGCTGCATCTTCTTCATTCTGTGTAGCAAAGCCTCTCCCCCCACATCTTTCTCTTCGGATGTATGTCCCTTCAGACTATCTCGGAATTCCGAATCCTCGAACAGACTCTCTATTGTTTTTTTTTTTTTTTTTTTATTAAGCAAATTCGAGAAAATTTTAAGTTATCTTTATATAACGAGTAGTTCTATAGTTTTTTTTTCTGCACTCAACGTTTATTACAATACCTCAGGAGCTAGTGAGATTATTTTGGTAAAATTACATTCCCTCAATTCCCTAGCTACTGGACCGAAGACTCTGGTTCCCCTAGGATTTCCCTCCTGATTCACCACAACTGCTGCGTTGTCATCAAATTTCAGAATCATTCCACTATCGCGTTTTATTTCTCTACGGGTGCGTACTACAACTACTCTAACAGCTTCCGATCCTTTCATAGACATATTGGGTATTGCTTCTTTGACCACAGCTATAATAGTGTCACCAATATTTGCATATCCACGGTTGCTGGTCCCTAACACTCGAATACACATTAGTTTTCGAGCTCCGCTGTTGTCTGCTACATTTAAGTAACTCTGAGGTTGAATCATTTAGTATTTTGGGTAGAAGAAAATATATCTACATTTTTACTCTTTTTTATTATTCATTTATATTCCTTCTAAATCTCATATTTCCGTAGTGGTTATTACTTGGGTACGTACAGGCATCTTATGGGCAGCTATTTTCATAGCAGCTATGGCTATATTCCCCGACACCCCGCTTATTTCGTGAGGTATTCGACCTGGTTTAACTACAGATACCCAATATTCTGGGGATCCTTTACCCGATCCCATACGTGTTTCCGCGGGTCTCAAAGTAATTGGTTTATCGGGGAAGATGCGTATCCACAATTTACCACCTCGTCGAACATAACGCGTTATTGCTCTCCTTCCCGCTTCTATCTGTCTAGCTGTAATCCATGCCGGTTCAAGGGACTGTGGAGCAAACTTTCCAAAAATAACATTATTGCCGCGAGTAGAAATTCCTTTTAATCTTCCTCTATGTTGTTTACGAAATTTGGTTCGTTTGGGGTTCTAGTCGGTGGCGGTGGAGGCTCCCCCCTCTAATACAAAACCGGACGTGGGGGTCTTCCCTCATCCGGCTCCCCATGAATCTAATACCGCTTCTTCTCATTCCAAATGTCCTCCAACCCCCGAGAAGAAGGAGTTATCTCAGTATCTACCTTATTTTGATTTTCTTATTCATCCCCCCTATAGTTTATCACCTTTACTACTTCCACTGGGTTAGAGACTGAGACTCTCCGGTAATAAACCCAAGGACGAGAATTAACTCGATCTTTTATCTTCATTGAAATAAGCTCTTTCTATTTTGCTTTAATGAAGCGTAGGTTTCTCTCGTCGTCCTACCCACCGAATTAGATGAAGAATTTTGAGCAATTCGGAAGGTTCCATCGTTTCTATAGTTTCCTTCTCAAAGCGTTTGGGTTCTTTCTCTGCAGCGGAGCTTTTCAGTTCTCATCTGAGTTCCTATCCTGAGTCACCCTTATTAGTGTCCATTGATTCAAAGCTCCCTCTCTATGTCATAGAAGAATTTTAGTTGATAGTTCCAGGATTATGTCTCTATCGTGCTATATCACACTGCTTTTCGAGAGTTGATTTTTTAACCATACGATTGTGAAAAACAAAAATATCGATTCCTTTCAATTTTGATTTTTTTGCAACACCCACGAATCGATATGAGTTCCCGCTTCACCGGAAAGATCTTTCTCTCCGTGGAAAAATACTTTGCGTTGATGTGACTATGTCTTGCGGCTGGCGGTTCAGTTCCTCACCCTCGAAAGTCATCAATCAGTTTCAGCTAGAAACGAATGAATTCTATTCAGACGAGTCGCACACTAAGCATGGCGTAGTAAAAATTAAGAATTTACTGGAAGATGGGTCTATACAGATATCTATATAGATTTCTTCCCTTTTCTAGGAATTGAAATAGAATAATTAATAATGATTTAAGATAGTGTAAATTATTGTCATACTCATTAAAAATTTCATCATTTTTGTGAAATGCGAAACCGATAAATTATTATGTATCCTGAAATACCCAGATTTTTATGCCCGAGACTCCATAAATAGTTTGAGCTGGATGGTAGCAATAACCAATAGGAGCTCTAATAGTTTGGAGGGGGACTCTACCCTCCCTGACCCATTCACTGCGAGCCATCTCATTACCATTCAAACGTCCTGCTATTTGTATTTTAATACCCTTATTACTGGTTTTCTTAAATAGTTCAATAGCTTTTTTCATGGTTCTTCGGAAAGCAACTCTATTTTCTAATTGTGAAGCAATATGCTCGGCTAGAATTCTCGGTTCTCCGTATGGCTGAATAATATCATTCAGGGTTATTTGAAGTTTCTGGTTTCCGACATCCAACGATTCCTCCATATTGGCTTTTAATTGATCAATTCCCAGACTACGTTCCTCAATCAGTAGATCCGGAAATCCTGTAAAAATTTCGATTCGAATGAGATCTGTCTTTCTTTGTATCTCTATGTGTGCAATTCCTCCATAATTTGAAGAATTCTTAATATGTTTTTGCACATACTTCTCGATACGAGTACGTATTTTTTCATCCTCCTCGGGGAATCTCGGATAATCCTTTGGTTGTGCAAACCGATGGGAATAATGCTTCTAATTTACACTAAGTCGAAAGCCAAGTGGATGAATCTTTCGCCCCATAAAAATCTCCTTGTATTTCAATTCTAAGATTTTTGAAAAGTTTCCTTATCCTTTGTGCTGTCGCTACTACCAATAGCAGCTTTTTCTCTCAGTTTAATAATTACATGACAAGTGGGTTTTTTTATTGGATAACCACGTCCCCGAGCTCTGGGTCGAAATCTCTTTAAATTGGTACTCCCATCTACCCGGGCTTCACTAACAAATAGATTTGATTTACTTGATCCAATTCTACTATTTGCATTCGCGGCTGCGGAAACAATTAATTGCAATATGGGGTAACACGTTCTGTGAGGCAAGAATTCAAGTAATAGAAGTGCCTGTTCGTATGAACAACCCCGAATCTTGTTGATGATCCGTCTCGCTTTAGTAGCTGACATATTGGCATTTTTCGACGAAGCTTGAGCTTCTACTATTGATTCTTCAATGTTTTTCATGAAATAATATTCCCCCCTTATCGGCGCGATTTCTTATCACTTTTTGCATGTCCTCGGAAAATCCGAGTAGGTACGGATTCTCCCAGTTTATGACCCACCATACGATCCGTTATATAAATGGGTAGATGTTCTTGCCCGTTGTAGATGGCAATAGTATGACCAATCATGATAGGGACTATAGCAGAAGCACGAGACCGAGTTATTATTATCTCTTTCTCTCTACGGACGTTGAGATTACCAACTTTTCACACTGAATGATTGGCTACGAAAGGACCCTTCCCGACTGGACGTGCCATAGCTAATTACCCTTTATTCAGTATTTTCCTTTATTAATTACTTCTACGACGACGAATTATGAACGGATTACTATATTTAGTATTCTTCCGACTCCTCGTTCCGAGTGCGGCATAGCCCCAAGGGGTTGACGGCTTCTTCCTACCAATTGGTGTTTTGCCCTCCCCCCCCCCGTGTGGGTGATCTACGGGATTCATAGCCGCACCCCTTACCCTTGGACGTTTACCTAACCATCGTTTAGATCCAGCTTTTCCTGAACCCTCGTTATTAATATCGACGTTTCCAACCCGTCCCACAGTTGCTAAACAATTTTGTGATATCAAACGAACTTCACCGGAAGGTAATCTCGGTGTCGCCAATCGACCTTCCTTCGCAATCACTTTTGCTGTAGCACCAGCTGCTCTACCCAACCGTCCACCTCTACCGGGTATTATTTCTGCATTATGGATAACTGTACCTAAAGGTATCTTGGTTGAAGTAGACCCTTCCCCAATGACTCAGTATAAAATTGTGGATAAGTCTCTTCCCAAACTGTACAAGCCCCTTTCAGGGCATACAGCTTTCTGAATATGGGAGGCTGTGCTCTTACCAGATATCACCCAGAAGAGGTTGAATTAGTAGTTCCGTAGTGGAATTCCTAATTCCTTTCTTCATATATCCTTGGCTTTTTTCGCCGTCATCTGGCTTCTGTTCCTTGACCCACTCAGCAACAGAATCATTGAATTCAGTAATTCACGTCAACATCATTCGATGTTCTGAATAACTTGGGAGACATATCTGAGAATTTTCTATTTATCCAAGCTACTCTTGGCTACTCCCCTATGTCATATAGATAGCATCCTTCTGTCTCTCAGTAGCAAAAATATTCCCACCTTTGGTTTTGATTCTGCCTCTGACTACCAGATCAAATGTGGTGAGTAAAATAACCGGTTTCTATTGTTCCTCGCTCACATTGAACAGGGAATGCCCCTCAATTTATTTATTCGTTTTAGGATTATCCAGTTTTCTCCATATTATCCTACCCTTGCGAGTTTCTAAATAGTTACATACTATTAGACTCGACCACCCGCTGTTGTTCCTCCTAAGTTTCCTCATCGAGGTGTATCTCGTATTTCAAAACATGAAATTGAAATTAGTGTTGGGTTTATGGGCTTCACCTACGACCCCAACCGGTTATTTACGAATACGTGAATTGGTTTTTCAAATCGCACTCGGAGGTAGGGCATTTCCACCCGGAATAGACGCTTCTGGACTCGATACTATGGTATCTCCAACCTTCATTCCTCGAATATGTAAAATATACCTCTTATCGCCATCCGTATAATGGATTAGACATATATATGCATTACGGTTGGGGTCATATTCTACACTTGCTACTTTTCCAATAATATTTTTTTTATCTCGCCGAAAATCAATTTTGCGATACAAACGTTTATGCCCACCCCCCCTATGTCTACTAGTAATAATTCCTCTATTATTACGTCCGCCACTCGAATTTTTACTCTGGGTTAATCTCTTTTGGGGTTTGCATTTAATTATCTCCTCAAAACTCGAGACGGATCTATTGCGTGTGCCGGGCGTGTAGGCCTTGTATAATCAAATTGCCATATATTTTTTTTCTTTCCCTTCCGTCTTAAAATATTCAATATAGAAATAGGTTATTCGCTTACAAACAGTGGAATAGAATAGTTCTCCCGAAGTGTAACAATCATTCTTTTGCGATGCAAGGAAAATCTCGATACTTTGCCCTTCCGTCTTTTATTTGTAAGCCAATGACTATTCATATCTTTCACCTTGACATCGAAGAATTGCTCAATCCAATCCTTTATTTCTGTTTTAGTCGATTTCGAGTTTACATCAAAGGTATATTGGTTTTGTCGGAGTAGACGAATACTTTTTTCAGTAAGTACTTGATTTTTTAATTCATCCGTAAGTGTTTCACCCTTCTAGCATATCAAAGAAGTTTATTTAACTTTTTTCTTCTGAATCAATACTAATAATATTGTTTCTGTTCCAGATCCTGTATAGTTTAAACAACAAATTTCAGGGATGGGGTTTATTTAAATGCTTGAATTTTATTATTTGGGAATTACTCTTTTGCATCCAACAGGAGTTGAACCTGTGAATTCGCCAATTATGAGTTGGGTGCTTTAACCGTTCAGCCATGGATGCTTATTAATTTCATTCACAATGTAATATACCACAATACTTAAGTTATTAAAAACTTAAAGTTAAATTATTAGGGGCAGGTGCCACGAAGAAAATTGAGTGATGTAGGGGAAAGATAGCATCAGGGATGTATTGGCCCTCCCCTCCGAAATGTAAATTCAATTAGTTCCAATCCTTCGGGAATTATAAGTACAATATACAGTAGAAGCATTTGCCAACGAAGAAATCGCCCCGGGATAATGATGTCATGCCTGTTAGGAACGAAGAAAATCATATTCCTGTTCTCCCGTTTCCGATCCCCCCCACCTCACTCCATATCCCTTTTTGTTTCATTCGGGATAAAAAAATGGAGAGATTAAAAGATTAACGGAGACTCGGTTTAATGATGAAGGATTCCTCGAGAAGTTAATAATTGGTATTTCTACTGTCACACCGATTCAAGAGGGGTTAGGTCCGAAACATACACGAGGATAGTTCTGAGATATACACTAATTAAGAATCTCTTATGAACTAGGAGCCATGTGAAGTAAGAATTTCATGCATGGTTTTGAATGAGCGGTAAGGCCGACAACCTCCTTTCCGACTCTGACTCTCCCACACCAGTCGTTGCTTTCTTTTCTGTTGCTTCGAAAGTAGCAGCTCCAGCTTCATCTACGCGACTCTTCGGTATTACCTTCTCATACCCGTCTGGTGAATGGCATATCGCTTTGGGAATATTAGCTACTTCTAGCATGATATCGGGAAATTTAATCGCTGTTACTCAAACAAGTATGAAACGTATGCTGGCATATTCCCCCATAAGCCAAATAGGCTATATCATAATCGGAATACTTGCCGCAGACCCCGAGAATGGCTATGCAAGTATGATAACTTATACGTTCATTCATATATTCATGAATCTAGGAACTTTTTCCGGTATTACCTTATTCGGCTTACGAACCGGAACTGATAATATTAGGGATTATGCGGGACTATACATGAAGGATCCTGTTCTAACATTCTCTCCAGTTCTATGTTTACTATCCCTAGGGGGTATCCCTCCATTAGCAGGTTTTTTCGGTAAACTATATCTTTTTTGGCATGGATGGAAAGCTGGTTTGTACCCATCAGTTCCGATAGCGCCCATTACAAGTGTTATTTCTATATATTATTATCTGAAGATAATTAAATTGATGTTCACCGAGAAGAATGACAAATCCACAATTCATATAGAGGATCGATTAGTTTCTTCATCTACTTCAAATTCAAAAAGTTCTATTGAAATAGCTATGATTGTTTGTGTACCAGCATCAACTTCATCAGGTACATCAATAGATCCCATTATTGGGATTACGAAGAATACCCTATTCCAGATCTAGATCTATTTCGAGTTGTCACATGAGATAATGGAATCTTTATGAATGATTTGTATTCGAAGCTACTTTCATTGTCCCGAGATGATTCTGTAGTTATGATTATCGGGGACTTAACATTGATTCAATACCGATCATGAGGTAGAACTAGATCTACCAGAATCTTGAAATCTACGTTTCAAATTTGAAATATGATTTCTCTCGTAAAAAAAAGGATCACTCGTATATTCCGGGGAAGATAGAAATACTTCCTACCTAGTATCGATACTATTGTTTAATACTTTGCAGTATTCCAAGGATTGAACTCAGATAATAGGGGTACATACGACTGAGTAATTCTCAACAAATCATTCATTTGTATTATGAATGGATCCGGTAGTGTAATACATGTTAATAAGGCGTAGTTTCGATTTGCTACTCGTTGCACACGGTATTCGACTACAACCATACTAGTAATTTCTAAAATTAGCGAATTGCTTAAGGATCATTACATATGGCTTATTCCGTTATTCCACCAATGCCACATCATAGTCTCATACACGGTATTGAAACTCTATCTCCAACATCTCATCTATAATTCTTCTACCGTAAGATCCCATAAGAAGTTAAATTCTTGGTCTTTTTTAGTCAAAAAGGTAGATTTCTTAGAAAATGTTTATGATTCAATTGAATCTCAAGGTTGAATTGATCTAGTTCAATTTGCACCTCGAGATGGAGAGATAGAGCATGCTATAATTCATATCAAGCCGATTCGGTTGCTTCTCTACTAAACCGTTTAGTGGAATGAGCTCGTATGATTCCTAACTATTTCTCCTTCTTGTTTTTTTTCTTCTTCTTCTCCCTCCCCCACTTCCAACAGCAATAGTTTTCCAAATTGGAAATCATTTATGTACATATACACAGTTGTATAAGTGATTCAGTTCCTACGCCTTCGTAGATTCCTTCGGAGTTCATACAGCATATATTGTTCTGTAACAATTGGGGTTGCGTTCCAATGAATTCCATGTTAGAATCAATCTAGAAGTCGATCCATTGGATATTTCTCCTAATAGATTCTACTTCCTAGATTATAGAGTCTATCTACTATCTAGAAGTTACTCTACAGTAATGCGAATTGCACTACTCAGTCTAGTTATGCTAGAATGCTACCTAACCAATCTCTTAGCTTTTTCACATATTGAAGAATCTAATAAGGTATCTACCTATACCTACACGTTCGGGGTAGGGTTGGTTGCTTTCCAGAAGAGATTGGGTAATTCTAACTCAATCAAAGAACTAGGGGTGTTTCTCGTAGATTCCTACGTTATACTAAGTTAAGTTTCTCATCCAGTCGAGTAACTAGGGTTGTTTATCGCAGATCTTTACGATCTTTACGCTAGACTAATTTGTAATAACTCAATATGCTTATTATTCTTCCTCTTCCTATTATCCCTCATTCTTTTTCTAGGTTGAAAACTCGAAGAATATATATCAAGAAAGGTTGATGGCGAAGGATTTCTAGGTTCTAATAGGTTTCAGATAGAAATAAATTGACATTGAACTATTTCTAGGTTATACTAGAAAATGAAAGGTTGATGGTGAACGATTTCCATCTGAGAATAAGTTTCAGGTGCCTACTCGATGTAGAAAGATCAATGTAGAAATAGTAGGTCGATGTAGAAAGATCAATGTAGAAATAGTAGGGGTTGACATTCAACGATTCCTAGGTTATACTAGAAAATGAAAGAGTAAGGGGTGGCATTGAACGATTTCTAGGTTAGAATAGAAAAGGAAAGGTTGGGGGTTGATATTGAACGATTTCTAGGTTATACTAGAAAAGGAAATAGTAGGGGTTGACATTCAACGATTCCTAGGTTATACTAGAAAATGAAAGGTTGATGGTGAACGATTTCCATCTGAGAATAAGTTTCAGGCGCTTACTCGATGTAGAAAGATCGATGTAGAAATAGTAGGTCGATGTAGAAAGATCAATGTAGAAATAGTAGGGGTTGACATTGAATGATTTCTAGGTTATACTAGAAAATGAAAGGTTGATGGTGAACGATTTCCATCTGAGAATAAGTTTCAGATGCTTACTCGATGTAGAAGGAGTAAGGAAGAGATAGAGATGAGGATGAAAGAGTAAAGAAGCCTCGGTGGTGAAATGGTAGACACGCTAGATTCAAAATCTGGTGCTAAATAGGTATGGAGGTTCAAATCCTCTCCGAGGCAGGGGGTCTTTAGACCTCTAAGAAGTCTAACGACTTCTTGTTTATCACCGATAGGACTTCAAATCCCTATTCAATCGATTTCTATCTCATCCTCTCAAATGAGAACTCAAAATGCTTACTTGATTTGAGAGATGAGTGAAATACTTGCAAGAGATAGGTGGTTTTTTCGGTGCTTCTAAACTTCCAATAGGAATTCAAATCCTTGGGGGATTATAGTCTCTCCAGTGTCCAACGGAGAGTAGAATCCCCTACAGAGTAGAATCCTTCAGTGTTTGTAGGTTTTCAAAAAAGTTTTGAAAAAAAGTCTGAATAGATGTATTAATTCCTGAATAAGTGTTTGAATACGAATGACAAATATAGGTATTGATTCTCGGGTGGGGGTAGGCGATAAAAAGAAACAGTCTTTATTTAATTTATTGAACTAGGGCTGGGACTGAAAATCCTAAGATTCAAGGTAATTGAAGTAGGACTTGAAATCCCTAAACTAGTTTCATGTGGGACTCGAAATACTTGTCCTAATTTGAAATGAAGGACTGAAAATCCTATGAACTGGGATGGGACGGCAAATCCTATGAACTAGGATGGGACGGCAAATCCTACGAACTAGGATGGGACGGCAAATCCTGTTAGGCGGGATGTTCTGAGACCCCATTTCAAAATCCTAGTCTAAAAACTAGGACTAGAAATTCCAGTAATTAGTTGAAGTGTTAGTTGCAATGTCACCAAAGTATTAGTCGATCTGAATAGGGCTGGAAATCCTAAGAGTTGTTGAATGATTTATAACCTAAGGACCAAAAATCCTTAGGGCCCATTCGAGGAAAAAATTCGAGGAAAAAATGGGACGGGAAATCCTTATAAAATCAATTCTACCTAAAGGGAGGTATAAAATGGGACGGGAAATCCTTATAAAATCAATTCTACCTAAAGGGAGGTATAAAATAAAATGGGACGGGAAATCCTAAAGGTAATTAGTAGTAGGACGGGAAATCCTAAAAGTAAAAGACAAGATAGGACGGGAAATCCTAAACTAGAAGTGAGAGAAAAAGATAGGACGGGAAATCCTAAAAGTAAAAGACAAGATAGGACGGGAAATCCTAAAGGTAATTAGAAGTAGGACGGGAAATCCTAAAGGTAATTAGAAGTAGGACGGGAAATCCTAAAGGTAATTAGTAGTGAGAGAAAAAGATAGGACGGGAAATCCTAAAGGTAATTAGTAGTAGGACGGGAAATCCTAAAGGTAATTAGTAGTAGGACGGGAAATCCTAAAGGTAATTAGTAGTAGGACGGGAAATCCTAAAGGTAATTAGTAGTGAGAGAAAAAGATAGGACGGGAAATCCTAAAAGTGAAGGATAAGATAGGACGGGAAATCCTAAAAGTGAAGGATAAGATAGGACGGGAAATCCTAAACTAGAAGTGAGAGAAAAAGATAGGACGGGAAATCCTAAACTAGAAGTGAGAGAAAAAGATAGGACGGGAAATCCTAAAGGTAAAAGACAAGATAGGACGAGAA